ATGACACATAAGCTTAATATCTCTTTGCTAAAGAATAATATTTCTTTATGAAGAGAACGTTGATTATTTTCTTCAAATGCAAAAGATATAGGAACGTTATACTTAATATTTGCATTATTTGCTGGTTTATTGGGTACTGCTTTCTCTGTTCTAATAAGGTTAGAACTAAGTGGACCTGGTGTTCAATTTATTGCAGATAACCAATTATATAACTCTATCATTACCGCACACGCGATCCTGATGAGTGCGCCGCTGTGTCTTGGTGTATGGCTGGTGTCAATAAAACCCACAAAGGAAAGTAGTTGTGTAAAGAGCTACCAGGGTGGTAGAGCCGAACTCTACGGGGAAACCCAAACACCTAAGCAGGTAGAAAAGGGAATAAACGAGATTAATATCCTAATCATAGGGATTATTCCTCATCTAACTCATGCAACGTCTAGGATAACAAACTTGATTATACGTAGCATCCTTACTAATCGGAACTCTGCTAAATGGATAGACAGGGCAGATGCGTTATTTACTTTAATTTTATCATCAGTTTTAAAGCTACTTTCAATAAATAACGGGATATCTCGCAAAGAGAATAAAATCTACGCAAGGGACCTAGCATGAAGCGCCACGTCAAGGAACTGCGGGATCACCTACGGGAACCTTAATACTAAGGTACCTAAGAACCAGAAAAACCTGGGACCCCCTAAGGGTGGTGACGGAGTCACCGTAATAGGAGCAATCCGAAGGGTGACAGTTTCAAATCTACAAGTGAGAACATTGGTATCAAAAGCCGGCAGTAATGTGACACGTGGCAGCGATACTAAGAATTCATTTGGTTCTAACGAAGTAAATATTAAAGCAATAAGTAACTACAAAAATCTAGTCTCGGCTTACGAGTTAATAAAAAGTAACCCTGGTAATATGACTGAAGGAGTAAGTAAAGAAACTCTTGATGGCATGAATCAAAAATATCTATATAAAGTACAGCAAACAATTAAAGCTGGAAAGTTCAAGTTCGAACCGGCTAGAAGGACTCACATGCCAAAGCCAGTAAAAAACGAAACCAGACCTTTAACTATAGCCTCTCCTAGAGAAAAAATAATACAAAAGGCAATGGTGTTAGTAATGGAAAGATTATATGATACTAAATTTTCATCATCAAGCCATGGCTTCAGACCCGGGCTAGGTACACATACCGCAATGAAACAACTAGAATCTTGTTTCCAAAGTGTAAGATACGTTATAGAAGCAGACTTCGCAAAAGCATTTTATTCAATTCAACATGATGTTCTAATGAATACAATTAAAGAGGAAATCAGATGTATAAAAACGCTTAAACTTATCGAAAATGCTCTGAAAGCTGGATATATTGAATTTGGTACTTTACATGACAACTTAAAGGTTGGAACTCCTCAAGGTTCAATACTGAGCCCTCTCCTATGTAACATCTTTCTTCACAAGCTAGATGTCTTTATGGAAGAGCTAAAAGCTAGTTACCAAAAGGGAAGTAAAAGGCAAGTAAGTCAGGAATATATGAAACTACATAACCAAACAAAGTACTGAAGGGCGAAAGGTTACAACAAAACTAAACCGGAATTATACAAATCTATAATCAGTAAATTACTCAGGGCAGATAGTATAAGAAGGGACGATTCATATATTAGAATACACTATGTTAGGTATGCTGATGATTTTGTAGTGGGAATTATAGGTAGCTACACTATAGCAAAGGAAATACTCGAAAAAGTAGAAAATTTTGTAAACAACCACCTAAAATTAATGTTCAATTCGAAAAAAACCAGAATAATCGATTTTTACAAAGACGACTTTAATTTTCTAGGTTTTACTATTAAGGCACCAGTATCGAAGAAAGGAATAAAACCCTTCGAGACTCTTAATGTGAAGGGAAAAACAATAACTAGAAGAAAGAAAACTCGTCCCATTATTAATATGGATACTGATAAAGTTCTAACAAAACTGGTTAACAATGGATTTATATGTAAAAGAACATCCCATATTAGACATAACGAATTAGTATATAGAGGCACGTTTAAAGGTAACTTAGTGAACCATAATCACTCAGATATACTAATATATTATAACTCAGTATTGAGAGGAATACAAAATTACTACACTTTCGCTAAAAATAGAGTTTCTATAGCATGAATATCTTGGTTAATCAAGGAATCTTGCGCCCTAACTTTGGCTCGAAAATTTAAACTTAAAACTTTAGCATCAGTATTCTCAAAATTTGGAAAGGATCTAGGATACAATGTGGACAAAGACAAAAGAATCTCTTTTATCTCAACCAAATACACAAGAGCTACCCACATAGCTAAAGCTGTAAATACTAGCCAGGATCCCTAAAAAGTATTGACAAGGTATGGAATGCAAAGTTCACAAAGTCTAAATTAGGAGCTACATGTGTAATATGTGGTAGTTCACAAAACGTAGAAATGCATCATGTAAGACAGATTAGGGATATGAAGAAGCCTAACAATAGACTAGATTTCTACACAAGACAAATGGCCGCCATCAACAGAAAACAAGTACCATTGTGTAGATCCCATCATAATGGGCTACATAACGACACCTGAACTAATGAAGAAAAAGCCATCTTCAATTACGAAGCAAACAAAAGTAGTAAAAATTTTAACATACTTAAAAAGAATAATCGGAAAGATTAGATTGAAATGGAGAGCGGTATGATTGGAGACAATCACGTACTGTTCGGAGGGCGGCAGAAAACGCAAGTGATCCAGGCCGACCCTACTATTCTTTATGGTCGAAAAATTAAAAATATTTAATTTTAAACCGCTAGTGAGTTCTTATTCTACTTATTCTACTACAGGAGGGGGGCTAGATAATTTATTTAGGCGTGAAGATAAGGAAAATATTGGTAATACTAGTGGGGATAATAACTATATACTTATAGTAGGTAATAATAATAATAATGGTAACAACTATGGCTTGAAAAACTCAAATGAAGAGGGAGGCACTAAATATAAGTATGTTAAGATATTAGTAAATGATCCTTTCAATAATAGAGATATTGTTCTTAAAGTAACTAAGAAGCAGAAAGGTGTCTACGTATGAGCAAGTCTAGATGGAAAAAACTTATATGTGGGTCATTCTATTAATTTGTATAACAGAATAAGCTCTTACTTCATGCCCTCTATACTTAAAACTAAAGCTCGTAGAGTTTTACGTTATTTAAATAAATACGGTTTTAGTAATATGAAATTAACTATTTATATTATGGATGAACAATCTAGTTTAGAACAAGTAGTAGAGTTAGAACAACATTTTATTGATTTGATAAAACCTAACCTTAATGTAGATTTAGTTGCTAGTAGTTCAGGGTATCATTCAGCAATGTGCCAAGTAATACGTGACAAACTACGTAAAGATAGAGGTATACCTGTCTATCTTTACAGTGCTGATGACTTTACTTTATTATATGTATTTGAATCAAAACAACAAATGTATAGTTCAATAAATATTCACCATAATACATTAAACGATTGTTTAGCTTCTGGTACCTTATATTTAAATGCTTTTTTCTTTTCTTTGGATTTAATAGAATCTACTAAAACTGATTTAATTAATCAGGACCAAATTAAGAGTTTAGTTGTTAATAAACGGTATTTATACAATGTTAAACATCCTGCTGCAAAAGTTATTTTAGCAGAATTTAAAGATGATCCTAGAAAAAATAAAATTTTCGATTCTTTAAATAGTTTAGCTAAACATCTAAAAGGTGACCGTAGTGTTATTAGAGAATACCTAAAAGGTAATAAATCTAGTTATTATCGAGGTAAATGAAAATTTACCTACTTAAATAAATAAGGCATGGCCGCTAAAAATCGAAATATTTTACTCTCTTTCCACTGTACGCTGGGATCCCTTTAGAGCTTTTGGAACTAGTACTACAGACTTTCGTTTAAAAGAAAAGCGGTAGAATTACAGTGACATAACCAAAGGATTAGGCAATCAGCCGGAAACCAAACATAAGAGGGCTTATCTTTCTAATTTATTAACTTTAGATAGTTAAGCGTTAAACACTTTTATTTAGTAGGATCCTCAGAGACTACACGTGGAATACCTTTTTTTATTTTAAATAAAAGGTAAAGATATAGTTCTTAAGGATAATAAAAAGATCCTTTTTGTTTAAATAAGAGTCATGCAACCCTGTTATGATAGGTGGGGGGGGTTGCTTTGTTATATGTTTGGCATATAAGCTAAATATACAAGGTGAATATATAAAGTGTTATGCAATCTTTTTTTCTATTATTCTCCATAGGAATAATCTCAGTCTTAGCTAGCTTATGGTAAAGGGGCCTCCTACGGTTGCGTACCCCAGCGACGCACAGGTCTCCGCCCTCTTATTTAGCCTTAAAAGGGGGGGGGGGGGTGCGCATTCCTTAGGCAAAAAGCAGATTCCTTCGGCTTAAAGCAGCTCCTAAATAAAATAGGCTCGCCTATATTTTTTTTTTCTCCGGAGGTGCAGCGCATTTTATTAAAAAAAAAAAAAAAATATTTATTTATTTTTTATAATGCGCAGCAAGATATTTTTTTTGCTTGCTGCGCAGCAAGAAAAAAAATATTTCTTTATTTTATATAAATAAGGCTCCGAATAGGATATCGGGCGTAAATAAGGCTCCGAATAGAATATAGGCCATAAATAAGCCGGCTCCAATATAAATAAGGCTCCGAATAGGATATAGCCCCTTCTTAAAAAAATAAGGCTCGCCTAAAAAAAAATATTTATTTATTTTATATAAGGGGCTGCATTATTTAGCCCATATAGCGGGCGCAGGAGCAGATTTATTTAAAGGTTTTTTTTTGATCCTACGGACCCGGAGGTCTTTTTTTTTTGTCCTTTAGGACAAAAAAAATAGGATATGCCCCCCTTCTAAATCAGCACCCCGAATAGAATATTCGCTGCAAAAAAAAAAGCAAGGCAGCACCCCTAATAAGGGGGGGGGGGGGTTCAAACGTATGGAAAGGAGGTACTAAAAGGCTCAGAGGGTATGGCTAGATAATCTGTTAAGTTAAAATTATTGGATATTAAAAAAGTGGATCCTAATACAGAAGAGGACAAGTAAAACTTAAAGATCTAACCAATCCCCCCCCTCTAATCCCCCCCCTCCCCTATGCTGTAGCGTAGCATAGCAAGAGGGGAGGGGGTATGAAATAGGGGAAAGATAATTTTATTAAGTAAGGCAGCTAAATTTATTGAAGATAGAGTAGTAGTTTGTGACGTCGCTACTTAAAGATGAGTAATAGAAAAATTGTAAGATTATTTATAAAAGGTTCGATGCATTATTCCTATTAAATGAATTAATTAATTCATTCAAGCCAATTCAATTAAGAAGACAATTAAGCTGTATGCCTGCTTTAATTGGCGGTTTTGGAAATTTCTTACTACCTCTTATGGTAGGAGGGCCAGATATGGCAAAAGAAAAAAATGTTTTACCTCGCTTTATCAAATGACCTTTAAATTATTCTTTGCTTCAATTAAAAAAAGATTATAAAATAGATCTTGGTTTAATCTTCGCTGGTCTTTTTTTAGGCGTAAATTTTAAGGTGGTGACTAGAAATACAGGAAAACAGTATTTTAGTTTACAAGCTAAAAATAGATCAAGTTTTAGCATTGTCTTAAATTATTTTAACACATATCCGTTATTTAGCTCTAAATATTTGGATTTTCAAGATTGAGAGAAAGTTGTTAATCTTATCCTTCATCAGACGGATGAGGCAAATTCAGATTTAATTGAAGAGCTAAAGGGGGAAATTATTAATAATCGAAGTATATATAATTGAAGTTATTTTGATAGATTTGGTAAAAAAAAGGTCCTCCTTGGGTTTAAAAAAGATTTTAGTAGTAATAATAATTCATGGGGCGGAGTAACTAGGCGGGAGGGGCAGAAATTAAAAAGTTATTTAGCTGGTTTATTTGAAGGTGATGGTCATATATGAATTAAAAAATCTGGGGAGAGTAAAAGACATAATCCCAGATTTTGTATAACTTTTCATATGAAAAATGAACCTTTAGCAAAAAAATTATTAGAGTTAGTAGGATCTGGATTTATTAGATACAAATTACAAGATAAAGCTTGTGTATTGGTTGTTTCATCAGTTGTAGGATTAAAAAAAATTGTTAATTTAATAAATGGTGAATTAAGGACACCAAAAATACATCAATTATATACTTTAATTGACTGATTAAATAAAAATCATAGTACTAATATAACTAAATTATCTATAAAAAATAGTCCTTTGTATCAAGATAGTTGACTAAGTGGATTTACAGATTCAGATGGTAGTTTTTCTATAGTGTATACTAAATTAGAAAATGGTGCAAAGAAAAGAAAAATTGCGTGTAGATTAAGAATAGAACAAAGAATTTCTGATCCAATAACCAAAGAAAGTTATGAGCCTGTTTTAACAAATATAGCTAATTTTCTTAATTGTTCATTGTTAACTCGAAGTCAAAAATCTACAGGTAATAACTATTATACATTAGCTGCATCTAGTCAAAAATCTTTAAATATCATTGTGGATTATTTTGAAAAATTTCCCTTATTTTCTAGTAAATATTTGGATTATAAAGATTGAAAAAAAATAGTGGAATTAATATTAGAAAATAAACATTATACAAAACAAGGGATATCTCTTACAAATTCTGTAAAAAATCGTATGAATAGACTAAGAACTTATTTTAATTGAGATCATTTAAATAATTTAGAAGCGTAGCGAAACTTTATGGGAGCGCTCTGCCAGATAGCAGCTTATAAGCCGCCAGAATGCACTAAAATTTTATTTAAACCCTAAACAAGGGAATGCCGTTAAAGAGTGTAAATTCTTTAATTATTACTTCACTATATGCATATAATTTCTCGAAATTGGAATTCTTTTTCCAGTCAACAGATAACCAGACACCTAGTTAATTATTAAAGTTGTATTATGATCAACTGAACTAGCCAGGGGGGGGGGGGGCTAGGCAGCTCAGCACTAAATAAATAAGAGCATTAAATAAATAAGAGCACTTATTTATTTAACTAGTAGTAACACTTGTGTATAGATGGGAATATTATGCAGGAAACCCTAAATAATAAATTATATTTTTCTGTGCTGCGCACACCTTCGGATCCTAAAAAAAATCAGCACCTCCTAGGATCCGGATCCGTAGGAGCAAAAAAAAATATTTATTTATTTTTATATAATGCGCAGCAAGATATTTTTCTCCGGGTCCGAAGGAGGTGCTGCGCATAAAAAAAATATTTATTTATTTTTATATAAATTATATTGAGTAGGTTCCTCAGAGACTACACGTGAAGGCCAGCCTTAAAGGCTGAAGGCATAGTCCGTGGTGGTATGAAAATACTATCGATTATTTTTTCTTGATTTTTTTTTTTTCTTGCTGAAAGCACCTTAGGGTCCGTAGGGTCCGTAGGGTCCTAGGGTCCTTGGGTCCGTAGGGTCCGTAGGGTCCTTGGGTCCTAGGGTCCTAGGGTCCTAGGGTCCTAGGATAAAAAAAAAGCAAGCACCTTCGGATCCGTTGGATCCGTAGGATAAAAAAAAATAATAATGATTCCCTAGACTTAATAATATCAGTTTTTGACTGCTACCTCCTAGTTTAATATTGTTTTTATTTGCTAGTACAATTGAAAACGGGGCGGGTACAGGATGGACAATGTATCCTGCTAAGTGATTTGGGAAATCACTATTGTGGGAAGAAAAACCAAATTCCGGGGACATCCTAAAGCTTAAGATACCAAGCCATAATCGAAAGGTTATAGGTGGCTTAAATAATTATTCAGGTATGGTAACAAGTAGTCTTAAGATGAGTGAAAACGAAATGGACTATCGCGGATCTAAGTCAACAATATGAAAAAGTATTGTTGTAAAAGAGCAACGAGTAGATGGTTTTTTGCAAAAAAAATTAAATAATTTTTCTTGTATAAGGTATACTCTAATGGGTTTCGAAAGAAATTATCAAGTCAAAATCCCTTTTAACCAAATACTTCAAAAACGTTATTCAACTAGTTTTTTTTTAAAAAAAAAAACAATGTTTTTCATATATGAAAAACAAGTCCCGGGGGGACTTGTTCCCTCGGGGACCAGTTCCTGGCCCGCTCAGGAACTAGTTCTAATATCAATAATAAGCTAACGCCGTGGTGTGTTACAGGGTTTACTGATGCAGAAGGTTGTTTTTGCATCAGAATTAGAAAAGATACTAGATACAAATCTGGTTATAATATAGTAGCTTTGTTTTCTATCAGTTTAAACCAAAAAGATCTAAGTGTATTGAGATCGTTTAAGAGTTTTTTCGGGGAGGCGGGTCATATATGAAAAGAGAATAATCTTGGTATGTATAAATATAGAATAGAATCTATTAAACAAATTAATGATTGAATCTTGCCTCATTTCGATAAATATCCCTTATTAACTAAAAAACAAAGTGATTATCTTCTTTTTAGAAAAGTAATCGAATTAATTAATGCTAAAAAACATTTTAATACTGATAACTTAAAAGAATTTGTTTCAATAAAGGCATTGATTAATAAAGGTCTTACCGATGATAAACTCTTTAGATTTAATGTTATACCTGTAGTAAAACCTGTAATAGACGCAAGCAAAACTTTTAATCCTCATTGAATAGCAGGTTTCGTAAGCGGAGATGGTTGTTTCATGATTAAAATAAGAAAAACTCATAACACTATAACAAAACATCAAGTTATATTAGCATTTAAAATAACTCAACATAGTAGAGATAAACTACTTATGGAAAATTTAATTTCTTATTTTAATTGTGGTATTTTAGAAAAATATTATAAAAAACCCGCATTAGATCTTTCTGTTTATAAATTTATTGATAATTATGAAAAAATACTTCCTTTTTTTAATAAATATAATGTTATAGGCTGTAAGCATGAAGATTTTAAGACTTGAGCTAAAGTAGCTGAACTTATTAAGCAAAAAAAACATTTAGAACCCTTAGGTTTGAAAGAGATTTTTGAATATAGAACTAGCATGAATAAACGTAGAATATAGATTAATAATCTGTATTTATATAAGACCACAAGTTTTATTTGAAGATATTTTATAAGAAATTTGATAGCCATGCCATTATCCGGAATTCAAAGTCATAGTGGGCCAAGTGTAGACTTAGCTATATTTGCTTTACACTTATCAGGTATAAGTAGTCTTCTTGGAGCTATAAATTTCACGTTTATTTTACGCCTATTTTTTATAGCCATTAATTATGCAAGCTTTATAAATAAATTTAACAAATATAAATTTATACTCTTTAAGTTTAGTGTAGACTTAAAAGCTAATAACTGTAGTAAGTCTAATCTTGATGATACTAGGTTAGAGTCTAAGATGGAGCCAGATAAAGATCCAAAAAAACCAAAACATGATTCTAAACTTGCAGGGAAAAGCCGGGATGGTACGGACTTAAAGCTGAAAAACAACAACTCTTGAGGGGGAGCTGCCATTTTGGGTCGGAAGGGTCCAAATCTTTATGCCCATCAGTTAGCAGATAGCCAAATTAAAAGTGGTAAGGCGATAACAGTAGGGGTGTTAAATGAGATATTGGCTTACTCTAATATTTTAGTTAGTGAAGATACATTAAATTCTTTAATTAATATGCCTAGATTTGTTTTTACAAACTTAGATAAAATAGAAACTAGACGTTTAATTCAGGATAAACTAGGTCTACCACACAGTAAAACACAAGTACGAGGTGTCTATATATTTACTTGTATTGACACTAATGAAAAATATGTTGGTTCATCTTGCCAGCTCGCTCTTAGATTAAGAGGTTATTTTAATCAGACACATAAGATATCTGGTAAATTAATACCCTTGATAAAAGCCAAATCTTTAGCTAGCTTTAAGTTAGAAGTAATATGTTTACCTGATTATAGCGAATTTAGGCCAGAGATCGTTTTAGAACAGTATTTTTTATTGGATCCGTCCTTCAAGCTAAACACTATAAAGGTATCAAATAACCCTAGTGGGTCTACCTCTAAACCTTTATATATGTATAATAGGGACAAGTCTATACTTTACTACTATACTTTACAACAAAAAGATTTTATATCTAAACTTAACATTAGCCACTTCACATTTACTAAACATCTTGAGAAGGGTACTTACTACTTAGGAAAATATTTATTTTTAAGAGAAAAAGTAAAAACTGCCGAGCTTATAAATAAGACTTTACCTGATATAGCTTTAATGTTACAAAAAGATAGAGTTAAGTTTAATAAAAATAAACCTCTAAGTAGTTTAAAGCTGTCTTATTAATAGATATCTATACTAAAGAGGAAATCTTATGTGAAAGTTTAGGTAAATGTATAGAGTATATTAAGAGTAAAAATAAACCAGCTAGTCAAACCACGCTAGTCCCCCCCCTCGGGGACCAGTTGCTGGCCCGCTCAGGAACTAGTTTTTCTTGCTGCGCATTCTTAAAAAAAAAAACAATGTTTTTCATATATTTATATATGAAAAACAAGTTTTTTAAAATGCGCAGCACCTCCTTCGGACCCGGAGAAAAACAATGTTTTTCATATATTTATATATGAAAAACAAGTTAAATACTTAAACAGTAATATAGCTTATCACGGATATATTTGTAAATTTGTGGTTAATAAATCATAATTATGTCTAAAATAATTAGTAATAATAATGGGGTTTATAAAAAAATTCTAACTATATGCTGGAACTGCATTAGTTTTTATACGTGATTAGAAGATAAATCGTATAAATCATGCCCAATCAGCAGGAAACCAACAGATAGTGTCTATTAATCTAGCCAAAAGATGAGAGACCATCTAAGTAGGATCCTCAGAGACTACACGTTAGACACCGTATATATATAGTTTGTTGTTCCCATTTGAGGGGCTATCTTGTTAGGCTGGGCGTAAAATAGCTTGCCTCTTTTTTATAACAGGCTCAGGCTGGCCCTAAATCTGGAGCTAGTAGGGCTGCTTGTTTGCAAAGTAATACTTTCTTATAACAGGCAAACAACATTTAATATATACGCTGAAGATATAGTCCACCTAATCCCCGGAGGGGTTCAGGGAATCCCCCAATCCCCTCTGACGGGATTGCCCGCAGGGGAATAGTTATATTTTCTTTTAAAGATAAGTATAACTATTAATTTTGTCATTACAACTATACTAAACATGAGAAGTCCCGGAATCAGACTACACAAGCTAGCTTTATTTGGATGAGCTGTAGTAGTTACAGCTGTATTATTATTAGTGCGCGGAGATAGTATAAGTATCGTATTTTCATCAGAATTTAACCACTACTCTCATGTGGTTGCAGCATCAGGGTTAGGCGAGGGGGAAAGCCCCCGACTGAACTTAGCATCCCTGCTAGAAGCATTGACTGAATCAAACCTACTAACATTTGAGCCAGTGCAAGCTGCTCTTCCTATGGTTAAAGTTACACGACTTGAAGGTTATCCACCATTTGTCTCAAAATACGGACTAGACCCTGGTAGGTATGGGGTGTACACAGCATTATTGAAGTCGGTAATAAGCTTCTTTAAGAGAGTTGAATGTGAAAGATCTGAAATAATCAGATTCAAGGGGGAGAGTGACCAACCTAAGGGAAGTGTTCGAATACTTTTACAAAGCTCTGGATTGCCTACGGGGAGAAATTCCTATGGTAACAGAGTAGCCGTAGTACCCTCTAATGTCAGGGCAAGGGCTACAGTGGTCGCAAAATTCAACTGTAGAAGTTACAGCACTGATCGTGCAACTAATGCAACTTCCAGGTTGAATTACTTAATGAAGCTCTCAAAGAAGAGCACAAATGAACCGATTAGAATGAATGTTTATAAAATATTAACCGACCCGGATTTCCTGTATAACGCATATCAGAAAATTAAGAGTAAACCGGCAAATATGACTAGAGGTATCTCTTCGACAACCTTGGATGGTATGTCCGGCGAAATCATAATACGGATGACAGACGAATTGAAAAGTGAAAAATTTCAATTCAGCCCCGGCCGTCGTATACAGATACCCAAGACGGGAGGAACTCCCCCACTTACTATTGCACCTCCAAGGGATAAGATAGTCCAAGAAGGTATGAGAATAATACTAAACGCCATATTCGAACCAACCTTCCTAGATGTATCCCACGGGTTCCGACCAAACAGAAGTTGTCATACTGCGCTTAAATACTTAAAGACACAGTTCCAACCCTGCACATGATTCATAGAAGGAGATATATCCAAATGCTTGCCTAGCATTGAACACGACCGTCTAATGCAGGTCGTTGAAAGAAAGATCTCAGATAGAAAATTCACTCGACTCATATGGAAAAGCCTAAAAGCGGGCTACTTCGAATTTAGCCAATACCAACAGGACATCGGAGGGACACCGGTGGGATCCATAATCAGTCCCATACTATCGAACATCTTTCTCCACCAACTAGACGAGTACATACTCTCTCTCAAAGCAGATTTCGACGTAGGACAAAGATCCAAAGCTCCTCGTAGAAGCAGAACGATCAATCAATACATACAAAGAGCTAAAAAGAAAGGAGACATTGCTAGAGTAAAAGAGTTAGTCCAAGAATACCGAAAACTACCAGGAATAGATTACCACGATCCCTCATATAAAAGACTATCCTATGTAAGATACGCTGACGACTGAGTGATAGGAATAAGAGGTAATCGACTAGACGGCGTAAAAATCCTAAGAAAGGTAACTGAATTCAGCGACCAATTAGGACTAACTGTAAACCAACAAAAATCCAGAATTACGTCAGTGATCACAGACAAAGTAAAATTCCTGGGTACTTATATAACTAGGTCTCACCATGTTAAATTTGTTTCTCGAAAGGGTATGCAGATGAGACAGTCAAGGAAATTACTATTCCTAGCGCCATTGGACAGAATAAAGCAGAAACTAAAGGAGGGAAACTTTCTACGATTCGGTAAAGCATACCCAAAATTCCTCTGACTACCTCTTAACCATGACCAAATTATACATCTGTATAACGCAGTCATGAGGGGATTCGATAACTACTACTCCTTCGCTTCCAACCATGGACAACTCGCCGGATACCTTACATTAATCCTAAAGAGATCATGTAGCAAGTTATTGGCAGCAAAATTCAAATTACGGTCAATGAAAGCGACATACCTAAAGTTCTCTGGTAACCTAACAAGCCCCAAAGGCGCGAATTTTGTGAAACTTTCATACAAATCGACCGGAGAATTCCGTATCAAAGCCTCTCCTGTAATGACAGGGCTCTATGCTCTAAAATCCCTCGCTACACTATACGACATGAGGTGTATTGTCTGTGATTCGGAAGAAAACATAGAAATGCACCATATTCGTATGATGAAAGACGCGAACCCTAAACTATCCAAAGTAGACGAGATAATGGTTAAAGCGAATCGAAAACAAATACCCCTATGTAGGAGATGTCATATGGAAAGACACACCCTGAACAAGAAACCAAAAATAAAAGTCACTAAATAGAAAATGGAGAAGCGGAGAGTAGAAGAGAAGGAGAAGAGAACAAGAAAAAAAAAAAAGAACATTCTACCCTAATCACTCATTAACTCATTATGGTCAAGCGATCATGGAGAGCCGTATGATGGGAAACTATCACGTACGGTTCGGGAAAGGGGTAGTGAAATTTCGCTATAAGCATAGTAAAGGTTGGGAAACCGTGAATGTTTCTGAGAAGCCGGGCTGTCCGGATAGTTCTCGGATTAAAAAAAGACCCTACTGATCTATAAGATCAGAGACCGATACATCTTATCTCCTGGTGTTACACTACTCTAGTTCATTTATCGCTTCCGGTCTTAGCCGGTATATTACATACAAAAATAGAGTTAAGTAGTTCTGTTTTAGCTAACTATCCACTAATCCCTACGGAACTAATTTTTATTGTGCCGGCTTTAAATCTGGCTGTTTGCTGGAAACTGTTATAATAACACACAATCAGCAGGAAACCTATCCAGTTTACACGAAATAGGGCTCTTCAGAGGCTATACGCCAGAGTTTACTTGTAAAAATTTTAGCCTCCAAGCCCGGAGGGAGGGAGGTAAAACCCTTAGTGAAAATAATTGCTTTATCCCTTCAGTTACAATAACAAGATATGCAATGACTTTTTATCACACGAATAATAGTATTAAAATACCCGAAAGTGGTAATTATAATACACGTTTTTCTCAATATATAACAGGTCTCCTTGAGGGTGATGGTACAATACATGTACCAAAAACCTTAAGATCTGTTAAAGGTACTCTCAACTATCCTTCTTTTTTTTTTTTCTGTGCTTAAATAAATTTAAGCTGCTGATTTTTTTTTTCTGTGCTAGCGTGCTTAAATAATTTTAAGCGTGCGTACCGTGCGTAGCTGCAAAAAAAAAAGCACCTTCGGGTCCTAGGCTTATTTATATTATTTATATAAAATAAATAAATATTTTTTTTATGCGCAGCACCTCCTTCGGACCCGGAGAAAAATATCTTGCTGCGCATTATATAAAATAAATAAATATTTTTTTTATGCGCAGCACCTCCTTCGGACCCAAAAAATATCTTGCTGCGCATTATATAAAAATAAATAAATATTTTTTTTATGCGCAGCACCTTCGGACCCGGAGAAAAAAAATATAGTAGGGTCCTAGGGTCCGTAGGGTCCAAGGGTCCGTAGGGTCCTAGGGTCCTAGGATCAAAAAAAAAATAGTTTTTCATTTGAAAGACTTACCTTTAGCTCTTATAATTCAAAGAGAGTTAGCCATGATTCTCTTTCTAAAAAGAAAGGTGCAAATGCCTATATTTTTACCGTTAATAATTCAGAAGGTTTAATATTGCTAATTAATTTACTTAATGGCAATATGAAAACTAATAAAATTGAGGTTTTACATAAATTAATAGATTGGTATAATAAATACAGAAACACAACATTCGAAAAAAAAGGATTTAATACGGATTCTCTATTATCTAATGCATGATTATCCGGGTTTATAGAAGCGGATGGTCATTTTTCTCTTAAAGTACTGAATCAGGTAAATATCCAAAAATAGAGTGTAAATTTTAAGTCAAAGACAAAAAGACCAAAATAAAAAAGATAATTTCTTCTTTTTTTTTTTTTTTTTTTTTTTCATTAAAAAATGCGCAGCACCTCCTTCGGACCCGGAGAAAAATTAAATTGCTATATGTTTTTAATCTTTAAACTTATTAGAAACGATAGTGAGAATCCTCAATATAGAGTTAGAACTACGAATTTAAAAGGAAATTTAGCAGTTGTAAATTATCTTACGAGATATCCCTTATTCGGAACCAAATATTGTGATTATAAAGATTGAGTAAAGGTTGTACAATTGTTCAAAGAAAACAGACTTAACCATAAGACTAACATGGTTTATGTTAAATCCATTAAATCCGGAATGAATGATAAAAGAACAATATTCGTCTGAGATCACTTACAAAATTTTTACAGCTCCTCTAGAGGGAGTTAGCCTCGGTTAAGTAAATAAGATATGGTCCCAACATATATGTGAATATATGAGTGTTTGCTCTAGGCTTAATTAAGTCTTTAAGGTAGTAACACTATCATGAGATTACGTCTCGCAAACCAAGAAATAATTTGGCAATAACAATGGTCGATCGTAGTTTAGGACTGAGTAGCCTGAACTAGGCCTATTTGTAGGAGTGAACCTTTTGCTAAAACCATCAAATTGCGGGAAAGCCCTAAAGCAATCTTAACCAACCTAGTATAGTAATATAATTAGGGGCGCAGGTAATGACTCGCGAATTTTTTTTGTTAGTTATGGCTGGTAGATGAAGCGGTGTAACGCCTAGCAACCTACCGTATATAATAAAAAAATAAGGTAAAATCAAGATTTGATAATTCAATGGGCAATCTGCAGCCAAGCACCAGTACTTGGTAGATAGTCATTTTATATGCTTGTCTGGTGTGCAGTTCATCGACTATATGTTGGTTGGCTTGGCGCCTCTTCGTAGGGAGGGAGGATGCGCCTGAGCTTAAGATATAGTCAAGCCCTACTCGAAAGTGTACAGGTCGACAGTTTTATGGAGTGTCTTCCACTCTCTAGCAAGGGGAGATGAAAAGACAAAATAGAGATTGTCAACCGTTAAATGGAGAATCACTATTCTTTAGGGGCAAGTACCTTAACTCAGCCTGTATAAAGGCTAAAGAGGTAGATCTGTTTAACAGACCGTAATTTTAATACATCATTCTTTGAAGCAGCGGGTGGTGGTGACCCAATCTTGTACCAGCATCTTTTTTACCAGTATTTAAAGATAAAGCTAAAATCTCAATCGTTAGGGTGGCTAGCGACTTGCAAGTGAGAGAGTATTCCCCTGCTTTTTTTTTTTTTTAAAAAAAAATCAGCGGAGCCCCTAGCAATAATGTTAGGTGGTTTACTTGCGCTATTAAAGAGAAGGATACAACTGGCGACAATTTTGATAAATATTATAGCTTAAATTCTAAATGCTACGGAAAAATTAAACAACCGTCAAGCGAGTTTTTAAGTTGGTTTATAGGGTTTTCTGAAGGAGATGGATCCTTTGTAAAATCTAAAAGAGGGGATCTCTTTTTTGTTGTTGTTCAGCAGACTAAAGATAAACAAGTATTAGATTTTATTCAACAAGAACTTAACATGGGTAAGGTTTTAGTTCAAGGTAAAACCACTAGTCGATTCGTAATACAAGACAAATTAGGTTTATATTTAATAAGTTTAATTTTCAATGGCAATATTAGAACACCTGACAAACTAAAATCTTTTAATGAATTTTTAAAAGTTTTAAATATAAATGTTCAGAAAAGCAGGGGTCGTGCCTTGAATAGACTTTACCGGTTTTCATTAACTAAGGATATATATCAAAATATTGAACCTTCAGTAAAAACAAAAGAAATAACCTTGAATGATACTTGGTTAATTGGTTTTGTAGATGCTGAGGGTTGTTTTCATACTGGGTTTTCTTTAAATAATAATAAATACCATTTATTGTTTGATTTAGCTCAGAAAGGTGCAAATAATAAAGAAATAGTATTAGACAAATTCGTCGAACTTTTTAAAGTAGGTGCAGTTTATAAACATTATCATGATAATAATTGGAATTATAGAGTTAATGGTTTGTCTGATACTCTAGTTCTTATAAATTATTTTGATAGTTTTAAATTTACATTCTTGACTAAGAAAGCCACTAGTTATTTATTATGAAAACAAATTCGTCATTCTATTAGTAAAAAAGAACATTTAGATCCTGTTCAAAAAACCAAATTGATTAGTTTATCGAAAACTGTAAATGATATTTCGTATCATTAATAGTTCCAGAGGGTAAGCTTTATTTTAATAACAGAAAAAGTGAAGGTAGTAGTTAGTGAAAACACTAAATTAAAGTTCTATACTTTAATTCTTCCAGAGGTAGCTGGTCAGGCTAGGCGTAACTTGTTTTTCATAAATATATGAAAAACATTGTTTTTTTCTTGCTGCGCATTTTTAAAAAAAACTTGTTTTTCATATATAAATATATGAAAAACATTGTTTTTTTTTTTAAGAAAAAAAAAAAACTAGTAGTAGGGCTATTACGGAAGTATATAATAATATAGCAGATGCTTCATAAAATAAATTTATGATTTTTGGGATATTTATATCCAAAAGACTATATTATTTAATCTTTTTCGCTTGGTTAATGGCTGGCCTTGCAATATTTGCATTGCTTCAGACTTGTTCCTCTTCCCCCCCGCAAGCTTGGGGGGGGGGGGGGGGGATAAGGCTGGAGGAAGCAGGCTAGGTAAAAAAAGATACTACTATCTAGTTGTAATCCTTAAATCTAAACCCTCGGCGTTTTACCTCCAGGGGGGGGGGGAGGGGGTAAACTAACTGCCGGGAGGTAACTGGTTGAATAAATTAGATAATAATAAAATTTTATAAAGGATTATTTATCTTTATCCCGCTAGGGACGGATAAGTATAAGTATAAATTAAATATTTGGCTTGCGCTTGGTACTAAAAAAAATTTTTTAATTGTCCCCTGCGCTTAGCCATAATCACTATATTTATATAGCAATGCTGGTGTAAACGGTCAAAACTACCTCTATAGCAAGACCGTCGGTTATCTACCTGACCGCTACAGACTGGTTCACCGGTGGGTGGCTGTAATGCTGCTTAATGTACAGTCGGATCCCTCTTTTAATAAGGCCTTTCCGTTTGCGGATAGGGTTGTATATTTATAAGGTGAAAAAAAGTATACAGTAGGGAATTGGATTCTTCGGTCGAATGTGGCCCTTAAATTAAAATTTTACGAAACAAACTATAAGCGAGGAGTCCGTTTTATATTTATTAGGTACTATAGTTATAAGTTGTACTTTATTGTATACCGGTATAGTAAAAATCCAAAAAATTTACGGTAATTCGCAAGTAACCAACGCACTTAGCATGCTAGTAGGAACTTCAGAGGCCATACGTTTGTTAAACATTAGATCAATTCATAATTTAAATAATTCATATAAACATTTTAGATTTAAACAATGATTAGCCGGACTAATAGACGCTGATGGTTCTTTTTTATTATCTAAAAAAGGTTATGCAAGCTTAGAAATTACAATGGATATTAGAGATGAACGAGCGCTACAGGCTGTAAAAAATGTTTACGGTGGTTCAATCAAATTAAGATCAGGTGTTAGTGCATTAAGGTATAGATTACATAATAAAGATTTATTAAATCTTATTAATGATGTAAATGGGGATATAAGAAACCCTATTAGATTAATACAATTAAATTATATTTGTGTTAAATATAACATAACCTAAAATTATCCGTAAAAATTAACTCTTAATAACGGTTGGTTCTCGGGATTTTGGGATGCAGATGGATCAATTGCTATAAATGCAGGTTCTAATTGACAACTATCTATTTCAGCTAGTCCCGGGGGACTTGTTCCCTCGGGGACCAGTTCCTGGCCCCTCAGGAACAAGTTTTTTTTAAAAAAAAAAACAATGTTTTTCATATATATGAAAAACAAGTTTTTTTTCTCCGGATCCGAAGGAGGTGCAGCGCATTTTTAAAAAAAAAACAATGTTTTTCATATTTATATATGAAAAACAAGTCAAAAGACAAGTGAAATGCTTACAGCTTTCCCCCTCGAGGGGAATGAAATAGTTTAATTGTTTGGAGGTTATGTTTATATCGATATAGGTGGGAATGGTTCTTTTAAATGATATCTTACTAAGAAGATATCCTTAATTGAATATTTTAAAAAATACCCTTCAAGATCTAAAAATTAACGCCCAAATTATATGAATTGAAGGAGATCAAAGCTCATATTGCACCTAGAGGATCTTTATTAGCCAAAAGCTGAGATACCTTTATAAATGAAAAAATTATGATTATGATTCATCCCAACTTTGTGTTTAAAGATATGGTCCACACATTGTTTTCTATTTATTTAGACAACAATGGAGCATCCAGAAGTTCTTAGTCAATTTAATTCAATAAAATCTTTTTTATGTGAGGGTGAAAAAGTTAATACCATTAGCGATCATTTACCTGTTTATAAAAAACCAGTTAGCGATAAGGAATTTGGCTCTTATTTGTCGGGATTGATTGAAGGTGATGGTTATATTAACAAGAAAGCGATCAATATTACAATTTGTTTCAGCCATCAAGATGCCTCTTTAGCTTATTACATAAAAAAACGAATAGGGTATGGGATAGTGGATAAGGTTAAAGGTAAAAATGCTTTATTGTATAGAGCAAATTTAGAAGGTTCTATAGTAATAGCTAGACTTATAAATGGTAAATTAAGAACAGCAGATAAAATAAATAATTTTATTTGTTTGCTTGAACTTATTAATAAACGAATACCTACTCGAATAATACCCCAGAGGAAAGATACTTCTTTATTGACAGATTCTTATTGATTAGCTGGTTTTTCAGATGCAGATGGTTCTTTTCAAGTAAAAACTATAAAGAGAAAAGAGAAAAATTTCGGGCAGGAAATCCGAGTTTGTTACCAAATTGATCAAAAAAAAATTTTTATTTTAGAACAAATTAGAGAAGTGTTTGGAGGGAGCATAGGATATAGAAAATCTCAAGATACCTTCTATTATTCTTCAGTTAGTTTTGGATCTGCAAAAAAAGTTATTAATTATTTTGATCATTTTAATTTATTATCTAGTAAACATATTAATTTTCTAAAGTGGAGAAAAGTTTATAGATTAATACAAAAGAAGAAACATTTAACTGAAAATGGTATTAACCTAATTTTAAAAATTAAGTCTACAATGAACTCTCAATCAAAAGATATAAATGAATTATAATTTAGGCTTCTTAAATTTACTATATACTGGAAAGTCTAGTTAATGATTTATAAACCACTACTAGCAGCTAGCCCTGCCCCATGCTTTGCATGGTAAGGTCCAAGGGGGGGGGGGAGCTAGTAGTAACTTGTTAGTGAACAAGAAAACCAGCCTTCTGGACTTTAGTCTAGTCCCCGGGGGGACTTGTTCCCTCGGGGACCAGTTCCTGGCCCCTCAGGAACTAGTATTAATCTTAACAAAAATATTTATTACTTTGGGATGAGATATTATCTCAAGTCTGTATTGCCCCAAATGTAACAAAATAAATATTATTTAGAAAACCAGTAGAAAACTTTTATATAAATCAAATATCCTAATATTTGATCTTTTTATCTTTTAATATAAAGGGCTTCTCAGAGACTGGACTAAATGTCCTATATAATTATAGTTATTATATAATACGTAAATATGTAAATTAAGTTTACATAAGATATAGTCCCATCAATATAGTGATATATTGCGAGTTCTATTTGTATTAGGCTACAGTAGAGCCAAGATAATGCAAATATATAGGCTTCTTAACGTTGCTATTTGCTGGGACTGCTTCAATTAATCCAGCCAGCTATATAATAAGCGGCTCCGGAGGAGGTTTTAAATACTCCGTCTTAAATGATACAGTAAAAAAGTTAAAACCAGGAAGTAAATCAGCAGAGAGCATTAAAGATGTTCTCCCAGAGACTTTACGCAGCTAAATCGAAACTGTAGTTAAAACCCCGCCTATCCTTGTAGGTAGCAGAGCTTGCATATAAGGAGTGGGAGGCAAGCGAGCCTCTCCCTCTTTTTTTTTTACCTAGGGGTGCGTAGCGGAGCTTATATAGGAGCTTATGGGCGAAGCTCCTATATAAATTCAATTCTACTAAGGCTCCGCATGCTCTAAGTATATAGCATCAAAAAAAAAAAAATAGAAGCAGGGTCCTAGGCTTATTTATATAGTAGGCTTATTTATATTATTTATATAAAATAAATAAATATTTTTTTTATTTTGCTCCTACGGATCCGGATCCTAGGAGGTGCTGATTGATTTTTTTTTTTTTGAAAAATATAGAAGGCTTAGTAGAATTTATATAGCAGGGTCCGAAGGCTTATTTATTTTTTTTTTTCTTGCTGCGCATTTTAAAAAATGCGCAGCACCTACGGACCCTACGGACCCTTCGGAGAAAAATAAAATGCGCAGCACCTTCGGACCCTTCGGACCCTTCGGACCCTTCGGACCCTTCGGACCCTTCGGACCCTTCGGACCCTTGGACCCTTGGACCCTTCGGACCCTTCGGACCCTTCGGACCCTTGGACCCTAGGACCCAAGGACCCTTCGGACCCTTCGGACCCTTCGGACCCGGAGAAAAAAAAAAATGCGCAGCACCTCCTAGGACCCGGAGAAAAATAAATAAATATTTTTTTTTAAACAAGGCCTTTTTTTTTCTCCAAGGGACCCGTCTTCAAAGGCCCCCTCAAAAGGGAGAGCAAGAAAACGAATAAGCCCGTGCGAAGACAAGATGGGCTTAATACTTTTTTTTTTTTTATTATGCGCAGCAAGAAAAAAAAAAAATAGTACAATGATTAAGTGATACTACTGGTTAAGATAAAGTCCTAACAAGAATGTAAGTTCTTGCGTGTTAACTAAAATAATTTTTTTTTTGTGCTATCTTAGATAAAGAGAATAACTATTTGGTTAATCAAATTAATTGTTATATATTAATAATCCCTGGTTTCGGAATAATTAGTACAACTATATCAGCATATTCCAATAAATCCGTATTTGGTCAATATGGCTCTTTAATAGAAATAATTCTATTAACGCAACAAACTATTTGCAAAAAGTTCAATAATTGTTATAACAATTTGCTATTACTAAATACTAAGGGTATAAGGTATATTATATATATCTTCTTAGTAAAAATTTTAGTAATATTGAATAATCCGCAGATAACCAAAGCCCGAAGTGTAAACTTCAAACCAGGAATAATAAACTTTTCTAGGTTAAGCTGGTGAGTAGAAATTTCAGAGGCCATACGTTTGTTATTAACACCATCAAGTATTATGATGGTTAAATACTCTAGCTCCGCACCCCCCCTTCATTTTTTTTTTTTCAAAACATGTCTTTCACATATATATATATGAAAAACTAGTCCAGCTACGCAGGGACTTATTGGCGAGGGGCAGCTGCAGACGGAACTACCCTTGTTTTTATATAATTTATATAAAATAAATAAATATTTTTTTTTTAAAAAAAAATATAGGGGTAAGTGGCAGCCACTGGCTTTATTTAGTTCTATCAGCAAGAGTCAAGAAATCACTAATCCTAGCAGGCAGGTAAAACCGTTTTGCTTAAAAAACACTGCTTACACAAGATACTCCTCCTACGGCTTGAAGGGAAGTAAGCCCTTGCTTCGGATGCTATCAGGGTGTGCTATCAGCGGTAGTTGCAAGCTAAAGCCAAGAGGAGGCAAGGGAGTGGAGGGGTTATCAAACCCGGCAGCGGAGCGTGCGCAGCAGGTTAAATTTAACGAATGGTTAGCAGGTGTTATTGATGGTGATGGGTGTTTTCAATTATCTAAAAAAGGTTATGCTAGTTTAGAGATAGTAACGCAACTTCGGGATAGACGTCTTTTATACTTAATTAAACAAAAATATGGAGGGGCAGTAAAGCTTTACGCAGGTGATAACTACTTAAGATATAGATTACATCACAAAGCGGGTTTATTAAATTTAATTAAAGGTGTTAATGGTTTAATACGGAATCCTATAAGAATACTTCAGTTAGGTAAAATTTGTGAGAAGTATGCTATAGATTTAAAGGATACAGAACCATTAACATATTATAATGGATGATTAGCAGGGTTTTTTGATTCAGATGGTAGCATATATTTGAACGATCAATCGGGTCAAATATTTATAACTGCAAGTCAAAAAAATAGGTTTATATTAGATGCTTTAGTTGAGTTGTATGGAGGTCAAATATACGCAATGGTAAAAGTGGGTGCATTTAAGTGAACTTGTTTTAGAAAAAGGGAAATTTTATCTTTAGTCAATGACTATTTTAAAGTTAATCCTTGTAGATCTCTTAAGTTAACAAGATTAACTATGGCTAATAGATTTTTTGAACTTAGACAATTACATGCACACAACTCAAGACCTAACTCGGATTTAGGTAAAGCTTGAAAACATTTTTTGGTAAAATGAAATAGTTTTTAGAGAGAGTATTTAATTGTTAGTAAAGAGATGGTCCATTTTCATAAAATTTAAAAGTATCTAAAAAAAATAGGATTGTTTTTACAATAAACTTTTTAAAAAATTTATGGAACTGTATTTAGGTATGGTCAGTAGGCCTGCGTTAACTAACACTTACGTAAGAATTATCCCAAAAATGCTTGGACTTCCTAATACCTTAAATACTAGTAATATTTACAGTAATAAAGTTAAGGATATTACAATGAACAATGAGCAGGTAGCCTTATTTAAGCACCTCAGAGACTACACGGGGATAGACACCCTATTAAAAAAGCAAGGGCTTTGGTTTTTTTGACGGCAGATAGCAATGGCGGTATGCAGCCTTAGCCTTGTGCTAAGCCAGGAAACTCCTAGAAAAAAAAAATATAAAAAAAACCTTTGGACCCTAAGAGGACCCCAACAGCAAGGGTGTTTAAAATATAGTCCAGTATTTTGCAAACTTATGAGATATAATATGTATTTCATAAATAAAGTCTTTTTAAAAAATTTCTCTCTAAACGTGGACAAACTTCATCCTAATTGGGTAACAGGGTTTGTAGATGCTGAAGGTTGTTTTTCTATCGTAATAGAAAAACCAAACTCTTTAACAAAAGTCAAAGCCTCATTTGAAATAAATTTACATGAAAAAGATAAAGATATCTTAAATAAAATTAAATCTTTTTTCGGTGTAGGTGCTGTATATCATAGACCTGATAGAAAAATATCTGTATATAGAGTAACTAAAATTAACTATATAAAAGATGTAATAATACCACATTTTACTAATTATCCTCTTATTAGTAAAAAAAGAGTAGATTTCTTATTATGGTCAGAGGTCATAAAACTTATTTTAAATAAAGATCATTTAACTTTAGAAGGATTTTTAAAGATTCTTTCTTATTATGCTTCCATTAATAGGGGGGTATCTAAAAAAGTTTTAGAATATTATCCTAACATAATACCTATAGATAAACCAGTTATAAAACTACCTTATAATTTAAATCCACAATGGGTATCAGGGTTTGTAGCAGGGGACGGAGGTTTTTCTATTTATGTTAGACCTGCAAAGGATTATGCATTATTAGAAAAAGTGTATTATAGATTTCATATAGCGCAGCATATTAAAGATCAAGAACTTATGAAATTATTTGTAAAATTTTTTGATTGTGGTGTAGTAGCGGTAAGATCTAACTTATCTAGATGCGATTTTATAGTACAAGATGCTCTTTCTATATTGGATAAAGTATTACCTCATTTTGATAGATACCCGCTTTTAAATCTAAAACAAGAAGATTATATTTGTTTTAAAGAATGTATGACTATTCTTAAATTAAAAAAACATTTAACTCAACAAGGTTTAAAAAAAATAAAGGAATTAAATTTAGAAATGAATTCTAATAGATTGAAATAAAAGACTTTACAGGCAAAATATAGCTATGCGATGTTGTCAATTGGTGTGTTAGGATTTGTGGTTTGAAGTCGAAGGATGGCTTTCCATCTGCGTGAGCAGATGGTAATAAATTCCACTGTAGGCTGGAACGGCTACCTTTTTTTGTTTCTATATACGTCATGCGCATGTATTTGCTTTATATGCAACACAAAATTAGGAAATTTATTAGATACTTTTTATAGTTTAAATGCTAATAGAAATGCACAATCAGCAGGAAACTTCTCTTCGATAAGCATGGAGAAAATAGGATCCTCAGAGACTATACGTGGAAATACTTATGATTTGTTTAAAAAAAACTTTGCTTATTTATTTAAACAAGAATTTTCTGTACCTGATGGTAAATACGATAATGATTGATTATCTTGATTTATTGGGTTTTTAGAAGGTGATGGTGCTATTTTAGAGCACAAAGGTAGAGCTTTTTTTGTTATTACTCAAAAAGATAGTACGGTTCTACATGAAATATATGAAACTTTAAAAATAGGTATAGTTAAAGATTTTTATGATAATAATGGTAATAGAAAGTTTTCTAGATACATAGTATCTGATAATAAAAGTATTTTTTTACTTTATTTGTTATTAAATGGTAATTTAGCCCTAAAACATAGGGTTAATCAATTAATTAAATGAAATACTGCATTAAACAATGCTATTAAACTGGATTACTCTTTATTTTTTACTAAAAAAGTTCCCAGATTAGTTGAAGCACTTAGACAACCTAGTGTTGAGGATGCTTGATTAAGTGGATTTACTGATGCTGAAGGTTGTTTTTCAGTAAAAATTGCTAATGAAAAAAAAGCGTTTTATGTACAACTTTTATTTATTTTAGATCAAAAAAACGAAGAAATTGTTTTAAATAATATAGCTTTACTATTAAATACAGTAACTAAAGCAAAGCTTAAAACAATTAATAAAGATATAAAAATTAAAAATTATATTAATTACACTAATAGTATGTTTAGACTATCTATTTCTTGTAATGACAGAAAAAAACCTACTATTTCTATTATATGTAATTATTTTAATAAATATCCTTTGAAAACTAGTAAAAAAAAATCTTTTAAAATATGAACTGAAATACTAGAAATTGTTGTAAACAAGCAACCATTATCCCCAGAAGATTTAAAGGTTGTTAGAAAATTAAGACATAATATGAATTTTTTTACAATTGAAAATAATCCTATAGGTAATGCTTCTAAATCATAAGTATAAGATATAGTCCAAGTTTCCTAGTTTTTTTTTTAAAAAAAAAAAACAATGTTTTTCATATATTTATGAAAAACAAGTCCCCCGGGGGACTTGTTCCCTCGGGGACCAGTTCCTGCCCCCCCCCCCCCGCTCAGGAACTAGTTTTTCATATATTTATATATGAAAAACAAGTCCCCGGGGGGGGGGACTTGTTCCCTCGGGGACCAGTTCCTGCCCCTCAGGAACTAGTTTTTCTTGCTGCGCATTTTAAAAAAAAAAAACAATGTTTTTCATATTTATATATGAAAAACAAGTAAAAATAAAAAAAAAATACTGGGAAAGTGGGCATCACATGTATACTGTGGGGTTAGATAAATTAGATAGTTTAATTCTTTATTTTCAACAGTCGGCAGAAGAGGATAGGCAAACCTCTCTTTCTCAAGAGGAGTCAAACCTTCGGTTTTTGAGAGAAAGGAGGCAAGGTGGCAAAATAGAAAAAACCTCCGGACCAGTAGCTTGTAGAGGTAAAGTTCTACCATTTAGTTCGGAGACTAAAGAGATTATATTTGGTAGTCTTTTAGGTGATGGAAAATTAGAAATGGCTCCTAGAAGTAAGAATGCTAGATTCGGTTTCATTCAAGCTGAAGATAAAAGGGATTATTTTATTAGTGTACTTAATTCTCTATCTAGTATATCCTCCGGAAAGTATAGAGAGTATTCTTATATTGACAAAAGAACAAATAAAACCTATAAAAGTCTAAACTTTTGAAGTAAAGCTTTACCTATGTTAAATGAGTTTTATTCTAAATTTTATAATGGTAAAGTAAAAATAGTTCCTTCAGACCTATCATTGTTAACTCCTTTAGCTCTAGCCCGTTTATGCGAGCAGGATGGGTCACGGGGTTCAACTAAAGGGTTATATCTTTGTACAGATGGTTTCACACATGCAGATGTTGAACGGCTTACTCAATATTTAATCGATAGATATAATATTAAATGCTCAATACATAAAGCTGGAAAAAACTATCGTATTTATATTTTAGTTAAGTCTGTAGAAAAAATTAAAAACATTATTTTACCTTATATGCACCCTTCTATGACTTATAAGTTGGGAATCTAGCTAAACTCATCCACGTCGTGCGTATTTGAAGGAATATGTAGAATAATTTACCTATATGCAAGAAACTATTTTAAATTAGTGTACTATACCCTTTTTTTTTAGTTATCTCAGGGGTTAGTTATCTCCTATTAGCGATAGATTATAAAAAGGCTATTAGTAAGTAATAATCACTAATCTTATAGTACTGGCAGGAAACCCTACCCTTTTTGTAAGCCAGGGCTCCTCAGAGACTACACGGAAAGACCCTAAAGGGTTAAGAAATAGTCCAAATTAAGATTATTTAAAAATAAGAGTTTAAATTAATAAAATCTTAATAGGTGGACACACGTGCTTATTTCACGGCGGCAACTTTGATAATTGCAGTACCGACAGGTATAAAAATATTTAGTTGGTTGTCAACCTCCTTTAGTAAGAGGTATATAATGACCAAATACAATATTAATGGTAAGTTAGCAGCTACCTATCCCTATTGACGGGGTAATCTTAACAATAGTAGTTATAAAAGCTATCTTAATATTATAAATAAGAGAGCTTTGGTGTCATCTTCTGTGCAAGGCAAAGGTTTTCAACCGAATGGAAGAGATTTTAGCCCTTATAGATATTATACTACAAGACCCTCCCAAGTAAATCAAGACTGAGTTAGTGAGGTCGTGAATGAGTATAACTCTAATTGTTTTTATATCTCAATTTATAAGAGTAATAAACTTAAATTAGGTGAAGGTGTAACTTTAGTTTTTTATATTAGTTTAAAAGATGAAAAATTAATAAAAAGGTTACAACTGGCTTTAGGTGGTTGTGGACAAATATTAAAAAGAAATGATTCCTTTATCTTTAGAGTACAAGACTCCTTAAGTATTAATGAGAAAATAATACCATTTTTTAATAAATCAGGAGCTTGCGGCTTGCAAGGAATAAAGCTTGTAGCATTTGAATGTTTAAAAAAAGTAGCATATTTAAAGAGCGAGGGTGCTCATACGACACTAGAAGGATTGAATAGGATAAAAAAAATTAAACGATCTACAGGTCTTGCTTCACAGGCGGAGAGCTTGCGCAGCCCCGATGAATTGTGCGAAGCCAAGTGTTTATCACTTCGCACACCTTCAGAGTTGGGGGCTACTCCTTGGCAACAGAGAACACTAGCGTTTTTCTTCGCTAGAGTAGGGTTTAGTTTAGTATTGTACGGCTCAAACCTTTCTTCTACTGTTGGTTTTCTTAGATATACTTCTATTGAACGAGCTTTAATAAAAATACCTACTAATAAAATGTCTGTATTTATAGGTATTATTCTTTCGGATGCTTCTCTTCAAAAAGGAAGAGGAGATGGTAGGTTGCAATTTAAACAAAAATACAATCAATTTGAATATTTTTATTCAGTTTTTTTTCAATTAAGCCATTATTGTTCTAAAGGTCCTTATGTTACCAAGGTTATTCTTCATAAAAAGGTACATTATGGCTTAGCTTTTACTACCAGAAGTCTAGCCTGTATAACAGAATTATATCATTTATTTTATATTGAAGGCAAAAAAATTATTCCTCAAAATTTATTTGATCTCTTAACTTGAGAAGCTTTAGTTCATTGGATCAGTGGAGATGGAGCTTATAATTCTGGTATAACATTACAAACTCAATGTTTTACAGTAAAAGAATTAGTACTCATTATTAATGTATTAATTCTTAAATTCGGTTTAGAATGTAATATCCATAAACAAGATAATTATTATGTTATATATATTAAAAGTAAATCCATTAAAAATAATTTACATAATATGTTACCATACATTCATCCTACCATGCTTTATAAGTTCAGGGGTCCTAAGTATAAATTAAAATATAAGTATACTACTATTGGAGCGTAGCGAGATTAATATTGTTAACATGTGCAAACTCGAGGGACATCCTGAAATAATAATATAAATTACTAAGGATTATCGTCGAACTAAGTGGTTACACGAAAGTGTAATTCGGTAGATTAAAGGTCTATCCCCTCCGGGGATTCCCTTCAGGGAATCCGCCCAGCCGGCGGGATTCCCCTGCGTAGCAGGGGATTGAGTAAAATATATATATGTATTTTATCTAAAAGCGTAGAGGCCAGACGCCATGCTTACTTCTGAGTGATATATTAGTAGAATATTTCATATGAAGTTTGAAGGAATGGTCCGGGTTACTAGTAATAGACAGTGCCTTAAACAAGTACTTAAGCAAAAATATATAGATATCTATCACTGTTTTTGTGAAACACAAAGCCAACTAGATCTGAAATGATCGAAGGCCCTACCCCGAGCCACTTGTTACGGTGGATCTTTACAATTTACACCCGCAATGTTATTTGCATTAGGTTTTGTGTTTATGTTTACAGTTGGAGGGTTAATAAACCACTTAGCTCTCCCTCTAACTCAGTCCCTCTTGTCTGCTTGAAGCCCTCATACCATCATAGCGGCTTGGGCCGATGGTGCAAGGTGTAACCAAGAAGAGGGGTTTTTAGATTTTACTACAATATGCTGGGAACTTCTGACAATTATGATACTTGCTAGAATAGGACCCTCCAGCTGGCAGATTGGTCCCAGCTGGCAAGAGTTTTATTTTATATCAGTTACAAAGCATAATTTTGAATTATCAGCTGGAAACCAATTAATATTTAGTAATATTATAGTAGGATCCTCAGAGACTATACGTAGTACTCGGGGTTTACTCCGGGAAGATTTAGTCCAGGTAAGAAAAAAGGCATTAATTTTAAATTCAGGCAGTAGCCATTCTACTAATCAGCTGCGTGGATGCGCAATCATAACTCGGTCATGTTCTAATTTTAGTAATAAACAGCCTTATAACCTAGATAATAATTTTAAGGGCCTGCCTATAAGGTCGCAGCGCTGCTTGCACCTGGGGAGCAGCGCAGCTGTAAAAGTTTATGATAGCTTGAAGGAAGATAGAGTCAAGATTCTAAAAGAACAAAGAGATAAATCAGGTGTTTACTGTTTAGTAAACAAGGTAAATGGGCATGCTTACGTGGCAAGTTCTATTAATTTAGCTTCTAGAATGAGAAATTATCTTAATAAGGCTTTTTTAAAAAGTAAACAAAATGCTAATATGCCTATAACCAAAGCTTTACTTAAATACGATTATTCAAATTTTTCTCTTTTAATCTTAGAATATGTTGAACCTGTATTTTTAACTGCTAGAGAAACTTTTTATATAAGACAGTTTATACCTTATTACAATGTTTTAAAACAAGGTTATTCTTGTTTAGGTTATAAACAGACAGAAGAAACTAAGAAGTTACTATCTGAGTTAGCTAAGAATAGAACACATTCGGATAAAACTAAAGGTTTAATAACAAGGGCTGTTACAGGTGAAAATAATCCTTTTTATAATAAAAGTCATTCTCTTGAAAGTAAGATAAGAATGATTGAAGCTAATTCAGGCTACTCTGTTTATGTTTATAACTCATTTAAAGAGTTATTGGTTATTTTTCCTTCCGTTTTAACCTTAGCTAAGTTAATTAAATCAAATCATTCTACATTAGTTAATATTATAAAAGAACAAATAATATTTAGAGGTGAGTGGTATTTAAACAATATACCTTATAATATAAATGACACTCCTATAATAGCTGATTGATCTAGAAAAGAATGTGAGGAATTAGTCTTAAATATGAACAATAATAGTCATATTAAAAAAGCAGTGTTTGTATACGATATAAATAGAAATTTTATTGGTAAATATGAGGGAGTAATGAAGGCTCAAAGAGCCTTAAATATATCACATTCTACTATTAAAAATTATGCTAAGATAGGTGGTGGTTATAAAGGGTATATATTTAGTTATGAAAGATTGGTTACGGTGTATTAATGAATTTTTTTTTTTACGTAAGTGGAGTAATTTTAGCGAACGCCTCATTGGATATTGCATTCCACGATAATAACGTTAACAAATTAATTTCTCCTAGTGCAATATGCGCTTTAGGTAAACCCCAGGAAACAGATAATGGTATTAATAAGAGCTGCGCAAGGCAGCAAGCCACCCATTTAGACTATATTTATCCTTTTTTTGTTGGTTTATTAGAAGCAGATGGTACTATTACTACTAACATTAGATCTAATAAAACAATAGAACAAAAACCTCGAACTAGGGTTTTTATAGCTTTAAAGAGAAACGAGGAAAATATAAATATGCTTAATATAATGGCTAAATATATATGTGGACATGTTGCACTTGAAAAAAAGCAAGATTATGAATATGTAACGTGAATTTGTCAAAAAGAACGAGATTTAGTTAAATTATTTGCAATTTTAGCAAAGTACCCTCTACTAACTGCTAGAAAACAAAGCCAGTTTAATTTTGCTACCGCTTGTTTGAATAGAAAATTTAAATATGACTTGTTTATTAAATCGAGAAGGGAAAAGTACGAGAATAAACTAGAACAATTAAATATACTAGCTAATAAAAAAATACCTAACTATTTTCCAGCTTGACTGAGCGGATTTATAGAAGGTGAGGGTAATTTTTCTTTAGTTTTTAACGATAAAGGTTCTTTAAGAAAAAGTGCTTTTACTATAGGTCAAAACGATGAAATTCATATTTTAGAGTGGATAAAAACTTATTTTAAAGGTGAAACTAAAATACTTAAAGACAAACCAAAAAAAGACGGAAATTTTTCATATTATAGATTACATCTTTATAATGAAAAGACTAGAAAAAATATTTTCAACCATTTTGAAAGTTATCCGTTATTAGGGCATAAATTAATTTCTTACAATAAGTTTTATTTATATCATAACAAACCTAAAAAAAAAACTTTTTAAGGAGATACAATTTGTTGTTATCTGTTGTGTTGTCACGCTGCTTGAATAAACAAAACTTGTTTGTTCGGTAAACTAACAGTTTAGTTTGCTAACGGTGGAATTTATAATAAGTATAATGATGCTTATACATAGCGACATTATTATAAGCTATGCCGTGGTGCTTTAGTAATATTATCACTAAAGTTCTGTAGAGACTATACGCAGCGCGTTACCAAATAAAATTAATTATTTAATTAAATTAAATAATTAATTTTTTTTTTTTTTTTTAAATAAATTATTTAAAGCTCCGCACGCTCCGGACGGTGCGCACCCTATTTGGTAATGAAGAGCTAGTCCTGTTAAACCTAAGGTTTTACAAAGTTATTACGTCGTGGCTCAAATGGGCCAGAAGAATTCGTCTTATATTACGTATTCTTCTGCAACTGACTATATGCTGGAAACTATATTATATGTGTATTGTTTACTGTTTATTAATACGTTTTATCTGGCCGGGCATAAAAAAGATGTTAGTAGGAATATTCTTTAAACAGTGAAAATAACGATACAACAAGTTCAAATAAAGAACTTCCTAGTATACAATCAGCAGAATACTGTAAAGGATTCACAGAGACTGTACGTCAGTTATCTGACATAGAAGATTATAAGTTTTGAAGTTGATTTGCAGGTATATTAGACGGGGATGCGGAGCACGGTAATTTTTATATTAGAACGGATCCCACTAGTCCCGGGGGACTTGTTCCCTCGGGACCAGTTCCTGGCCCCTCAGGAACTAGTTTTTTTTAAAAAAAAAAAAAACAATGTTTTTCATATATTTATGAAAAACAAGTCCCTTATCAGGGGGGGAACTTGTTCCGCTCTCCAAGGGACAAGGTCCCTCTAGAGGGAACTAGTAAAAAAAGAGTTCTAAAACAAATTAGAATTAAACTGCACAATAGAGATGTTAGAATATTAACACGTATACAAAATTACTTGCATATGGGTCGAATAAGAGCGGATAAGAATAAGCCATATTCTATCTATATTGTCTCCAGCAAAGAAACTATGATGTATATTATTAAGCGTATTAATGGTTTAATTAGACTAAAAATACCTGGATTTAAAGAGGCTTGTATTTTATACAATCTAGACTATATTGAAGCAAATTATAATATAGCCTTATATGATCCCTATTTTGCAGGTTTAGTTGACACAGATGGTAGTATAGTATTTAATTATGCAGGAAATAGAATTGAGTGTAATTTAGAATTCAAATATAATGAATACACATCTAAATTAAACTTTGATAATACTATATTACATAGTAAACCTTTTATTATTAAACGTGCAAAATCTTCTAAATCTGGTGGTCCTAAAGACTACATTTCTATTGCTTTCAAATTACAAAGCGTCAATAATATGCTATTTATATATGATTATTTTATTCATAATAGATTATATTGCTATGTAAAATTCTATTTCCCGGAGGGGAATGGCAGGGATTCCCTGATGGGAATCCCCGGAGGGGATAGGGTTATGAAAATTAAATTTTTTTTTTAGATTAGAAAATATAAAACATCGCCTAAACATAGTTTAGAACATAGAATTTATTCAAACTTTGTAATTGATTTTCTTAAATATCAAAATCCTTTATAAAGTTCCTTGTGTAAGTAAATATCTATTATATGAGGATAAATAGTATAATTATAGCGGGTAAAGAGACAGTCCACAATTTATATGGTATGAGTTTCATTTTTTGGCTATCGCCACATTTCCAGCTAACTCTCCTAGTCCCGGGGGACTTGTTCCCTCGGGACCAGTTCCTGGCCCGCTCAGGAACTAGTTTTTTTTAAAAAAAAAAAAAACAATGTTTTTCATATATTTATGAAAAACAAGCCCCCGGGGGACTTGTTCCCTCGGGGACCTGTTGCTGGCCCTCAGGAACTAGTTTTTTTTAAAAAAAAAAAAAAAACAATGTTTTTCATATATTTATATATGAAAAACAAGTCCCGGGGGACTTGTTCCCTCGGGACCAGTTCCTGGCCCGCTCAGGAACTAGTTTTTTTTTAAAAACAATGTTTTTCATATATTTATGAAAAACAAGTTTTGAAAATCCTTTAGAAAGCAAATATATAATTTGTTTTTATTTCAAAAATAAACGAGGTTGTTTGAAATATTATTCTTCTTACCTAGAACCGAAAATCTTATCAGATTTAAATCCTTGATATATCACAGGTTTTTGCGACGGGGAGGGTTCGTTCGGTGTTTCTTTAATGAAATGTTTAAATAAAAGCGCGAACTGTAGAGTGAAAGTTGTTTTTTATATCATCTTACACCAAAAGGACAGATCTGTCTTTGAGTCAATTAAAAATAGCCTTGGTGTAGGGCAAATATATAAAAACGGCTCTTCAGGTGGGTTAAATACCTGGTAACGTCTTTTAAAAAAGTGGAATTACTCATAAAACATTTCGATCAGTATCCCCTTATAAAGAAAGCAGATTATCTTCTTTGAAGAGAAATAGTTATGATAATCCTTAGAAAGGAACATTTAACTTCTGAAGGGTTGGAGATAATTTAAAAAAAAATAGCATCAATAAATAGAGGTTTATATGATGAATTAAAAGCTGCTTTTCCCCATGTTGTTCCAGTTAAGAGGGCTTTAATTTTAGACCAGGTCTTTCCATATCCTCAATGATTAGCAGGAAGCGCTGAGGGGTGTTTCTTTGTTAATGTTTATAGTTCTGATAATAAAACAGGTGCTACAGTAAAATTAAGATTTAATTTAGTTCAACCTAATCGGGGGGGGGGGGGGGGGGATGAGCACTTGATGAGAAGCTTAATTGAATACTTTGGAGGTGGTAACTTATACAAAGAGGCTTTTTATTATCAAATAACTAAATTTAGCGATATTTGTGTAAATATTTAAGTATCCTATCCAGGGTGTAAAGTCTAAATATTTCTTAGATTTTTGTCGTGTAGCCGAAATTATTAAAGAAAATAAACATTTAACTCCAGATGGCTTAGATCAAATTCTAAAAATAAAAGCCTTAATGAATAAAGGAAGATTAGATTAAATTATTAATCTTAACTAAGAATCGGTTAGCTTTTATATTATTTTAAAAATAGCCTTCATGAAACTTATTTAAGTGTGTGAACTCATAAAGAATCAGGAAAACAATACATTGGAAGTTCTAGAAACTTAGGTTTTTGGCTGTCTGAGTATTATAGAATTAAATACTTACTTTTACAAAGTAAAAGAGGAAGTGCAATCAATATTTTTTTTTTTATATTGAAACATATTTGATCAATTTTCTTTATCTATTTTGGTATTAGGTGATACCATTGAAAATAACACTAATTATTCTTCAAAGAATCAACCTGATTTAGCAGTAATGGAACAAAGTTATCTTAATACATTGGAATATAATAAAGTGGCTAGTTCTAAATACGAATCTTCAGTAGTTTAGTTAAACCTAGGTAAAGATAATCCTTCTTATAGCTTAAAAAGAGAACAAGCTTTTGTTTGAGATAGAACACATTCAGAATAATTAAAAATACGATGATCTTCGGATAGAGGTATGCATGTTTTGTTTATTTATTCTGCTAAAACTTTTAAGTCTTTTCCTAGTGCAGTAAAACTGTCAAGTTTTTAAAAAGTTTAAGATTTGGATTACAAATAGTTAAATTAATAAAAACTTCTAATGATAAAGCTTTATGAAGATTACATAATATCCTTAATGAGACATGATGCTCTATATTTATCAACTAATCTATATCTATTAGCCGTAAAAATGGTTGCAAAGAAAAAAAAGAACAAGTAATATAACTATTTATGGCTATAATCGATCTAATAATGATTATTGTTCTTTACCTTCAAAGGCTGATTGTCTAGAAAATTTAACAGGGGGGGGGGGGGGGGGCGGAGCGCAATACTAATATAAGAACTATAAATAAAAGATAAAGATATTCTTTTTTTTTTAAAAATGCGCAGCACCTCCGGAGAAAAAGGATTTTATTTGCAAACTAAACCTTTTTTTTTTTGGCTGCGAAGCTGCGAAGCTGCGCAGCAAAAAAAATCGTTTTCAATACCATGTTAATACAGCAATTAAATTTACACAGATTATGTTTAGTTAAAAATATAAAAAAGGAAATAAAAAAAAAAATGAGATATACATATTGTATATTTTTCGCATTTTCATTACGTATTAAGTATGGGAGCAGTTTTTGCCCTATTTAGTGCATGATACTTCTGAATACCTAAAATATTAGGTTTAGATTATAGCATTGTGTTAGGAAAAGCTCATTTCTGAGTTTTATTTATCGGGGTTAATCTTACTTTTTTTCCTCAGCATTTCTTAGGTCGCATTTGTAGGCCGGTATAAATGGAAACATTGATAATTTATATCAATATATGCAGGAAACTCCTAAAGGTTTAAATACGTTTATATAATACTAAACGTAAAAAATTTAAATATGTAACAATGGACAATCCGCAGGAAACCTAACTTTAACGGGATTCTCAGAGACTACACATGGTACACCGTTTCCTAGCAATCTCCCAGCGAAAACGCTTTGCATCCTTCAAAGGATGCGGTGCCTTTGGTTCTTAATAACCCTCCCCCCCCCCCCCTGCGAGAAGCAAGCAGAGGGGAGGGTCGAAGTTTGACGAGAAATAGTCTTCGCTAGTTCGACGGTGAAGATATAGTCCAATAGGATAAGAAATTATTATAGTTTCTCTTAACTTATTTTCCTATCCTTCCCTCTTTACCCACATTTTCTTGCCTAGCCTGACCAGCCCCCCTCAGCTTAGCCTGATTTTTTGCCTACCCTCTTTACTGGGAGAGGAAAAAAAAATAAAAACCCCTCCCCCTGCGAGAAGCAAGCAGAGGGGGTTCGGGGGGGGGGTTAAGCAGGGAGAGCGGAATAAAATAAAGAGCCTCGCTGCTTTGTTCGGGGGGGGGGGAGGGTAATAATATATGTAAAGAGAAACCTTATTTTATGTATAGGAACTATATAAGCTACTGTTTAGTTCTCTATATATATTATTACATAAGGGAAAATACTATTCTGGTAAGCCAGCTTTACTCAGTTCCGTTACTTTCTACTTAAGAGATCATGAAATAGACTCTAGCCAACAATCTACGGCTTCTATTGCTAATAACAACCAAGGAACTGAGTCACCAGGAAACCCTAATAATAATCCAAAAAAAGATAATACTAAAAAATCTTGTATTAAAACTCCAGTTTTTCCTAGTACTCCAGTTAAGGTGTATGATGATGCAAAAAATTCAGAGTTAGATATGTTAAGTGACTTAAAAAACCAAGCTGTAATATATATGTGATTTAATAAAATTACTGGTAAAGTTTATATAGGTAGTGCTATAGATGGTAAAAAGCGTCTATATAGGTATTTTTCCCCTTCAGTTTTAAAGACTAACTCTCGAATTTACAAGAACATTCTTAAATACGGTCACAATTCCTTTAGTGTTAGTATATTAGAAGTATTAGGGGAAACAAATAGTGTATCTAAATCTCACATCTTAGCTAGAGAACAGTTTTATTTAGATTGGGCTCTAAAAACATATGGATTACAAGTCTTGAACTTGTTAACCAAAACTGATTCAAGTTTAGGATTTAATCATACGTCAGATACTAAAGCTAAAATAGCCAAAGGTAGATTAAAAGGTCATTCGGCAGAGACTAGGAATAAACTCAGCCAAATGTTTTCAGGTAAAGATAATCCTTTCTTTGGTAAGAAACATACATCTGAATTAATTACTAAATTAAAACAACGTACTGGTGAATTTAATCCTATGTTTAATAAAGCAAAATCCCCAGAGTTTATAGCACACATGTATAAGGATAGAAGGGGTGTTAATAATCCAATGTTTGGAAAAGCTAAATCTGAAGAGACTCTAGCTAAGTTAAGAAAAATGGTTTGGGTTTATGATGTGGAAAAAAACTATAAACTATTAGGTGTTTTTCCTACAGTTATGTGCACAAAAACATTTCACATAGGTTATGAAACACTAACTAAAAGACTGCAGGACGGAAAAATACATAAAGGTAAGTATTTTTCTATAAAGCCCTTTGATCATTTTTAGTATTATCTGGTCAGTATGAGACTATTGGATTAAATTTTAGTGTCCGTTGATACGGGTATTATGTGTAATTTATAATGTAAAGCTCCCAGGGGTTTAAAACAATAACTATTTACATTATATTAATAATGAAAATTGCTACAAGGGATGCCACGTCGTATAAGTGATTACCCCGATGCTTTTGCAGGTTGAAATCTAATTAGTAGTTTTGGAAGTATTATTAGTGTGGTAGCTACTTTCTTATTCTTACAATTAGTTTATTTACAGTTAGTAGAAGGTAAAGCTGTAAACAGATATCCTTGATCTAATTCAGAGTTTTATATTGATGTTTTACAAACATTATTAAACAGAACTTCTATTAGTTTAGAGTGAGCTTTAAATAGTCCACCTAAGCCCCATCCTTTTGTATCTTTACCTTTACAAAGTTAGTTTTAGCCTTAGGGCGGCGCTTGTCCAGCCTACTCATTTTTTTTTTAGCTCAGCCTACTTCGGCCTGCTGTGCTCTTATTTATGGGCAAGGCTGGGCGAAGGAGCATCCTCCTATATTTTATATAAATTAAATAAATAAGAGCTGAGACTGCTGCTTAAATAGCTTTTTTTTTGGTACTAGCCGGGTTAGGTATGAAATAAAAGCTCATCCGGCTGAAGCAGAGGATTTTTATATAAGCTATCCCAAATATATTCTAGATATTTCTTAAAAGATATTATAATATCAGAGATAATCTTTAAAACTGTTTTCAACTTTACATATTTAGGCGGGGGGGGGGGGGAGGCTTAAGCTGGGGGGCTGCTTAGCCTATATTTTTAAAAAAAAAAATAAATATTTATTTCTTTTTTTTAAAAAAAATAAATAAGAGCGCTTCGGCTTTTTTACCTCAGCTCGGCTCAGCTCTGCACCCCCCTTCGGATGCGGAGCATGCGGAGCATCCCTATAAAAAAAAAGAGCATCCCCTGCAGAAGAAAAAAGGGGAAAAAGGGGGGGGGGGTGCGTAGCTCCTGTAAGGGGGGGGGGGAGGGTGGGCTATTTTTGGGCGAAGTAAGCGCTCCTATAGTAGCTTTTTTATATCTAAGCCTTCCACTTAATTTTGCCTTCGCCTAATATAAGGCGAACAAGGAGGGGTCCGCCTTATAGAAAAAAAATAGGAAGGCTCCTCCTGATCCGAAGGTTTTTTTTAACCTTCGTATCAAGTGGGAAAGAGAGCAGCCCTGCTACTACCGTAGGGCGGACAAAAAATAATATAAAAATATTTTTAACTTTGATGCTATCCGGGTCAAGCATGCTCTTTTTTTTTTATAGGGTCAAGCCTGCGGAAGGACCCTATGGGGGTATGGGGGGGGGGGGAGGGAGGCGGGTCCCCTTAGGCTATCCGGCTGAGGCTTGCTGAGCAGGGTCTGAGGTGAGGTAGCAAGCGCATGCCTTAATAATGTAAATCCAAGAAAATAAATATATGAGTTATTTTATGAATAAGCTATACCACCTGATTACCTTTAATATCTGCGATACACCTAGACCTTGAGGAATATATTTTCAGGATAGTGCAACTCCTCTTCCTAAATGATCTGGGAAATCATTAATGGGGATTAAACAACCAAACTCCGGAAAATCCCTAGAACTTCAAGTACCAAGCTATACTCTAAAGGGTATAAGTGGATGAACTAATTACTCATGTAAGGTAACAAGCTTGAAGGCTTCTGAAAAGAACGTGGGTAATCGTGGATCTAAGTCAGTAATATGTGGGCTAAAGTTATATATTGCTGTAAAAGAGCAACGAGTAAATGGTAGTTGGTGTGCAGGGGCAAGCTATAATTTAGGGCTGTTACGCCCCACACATTTAAGATGTACTCTAATGGGTTTCGAAATAAATTATCAGAACAAAATCCTAACTACTCAATTAGTTAATAAAAGAAGTTATTCTACATCGTTCACTAAAAATAGTAGAGCTAATAATAATCATGATTTAATAATAGATCCTCATTTCTTAACAGGGTTTGCAGATGCAGAAAGTTCATTTGTTTTAAGTATTACAAAAAGTAATAATGTTAAATCAGGTTGAGTAATCAAACCAAGATTTCAAATACATTTACATAATAAAGATTTATTTGTCTTGGAGGCTATTCAAAATTTTCTTGGTGTTGGTAAAATATATGTTACAAATGTTGGTTCAGTAGAATACAGAGTATTCTCTATCAAAGGGTTAAAAGTAGTTTTAGATCACTTTGATAAATTTCCTCTTATTTCACAAAAATACGGGGATTATTTTTTATTTAAACAAGCTTACCAATTACTAATTAACCGAGAACATTTAACACCTGAAGGTTTACGTAAAATTATATCAATAAAAGCATCTATAAATAATGGTTTATCTGAACCTTTAAAAAAAGCTTTCTCTGATGTTACATTTGCTATAAGACCAAGAAAAGAAAAGATTTATATTAGCAATCCTCAATGACTGGCAGGGTTTACTAGTGGAGAGGGTTCATTTGGTGTTAAGGTTAGAAATCGTGATGGTAACTCTAAAGCTTTTATCGAATTGATCTTCCAAATCAATCAACATGTCCGAGATAAACAATTAATAGCTTACATAGCTGAATATTTAGGATGTGGTAAAGTATATAAACACTCTAAAAATGCAGTGGTGTACAAAGTATTCAAAAGATCTTACTTAACTGAAATAATTATCCCTTTTTTTATTAAATATCCTATATTAGGAATAAAAGCTTTAGATTTTAAAAAAATCTGCTCTATATCAGAATTAATTAAAAGTAAAGCTTATTATAATAAAGAAGGATTAGACCAAATTATTCATATTAAAGCTAATTTTTCGTCCCTTGTAGGTATACAGGGGCAAAAACAAGTTTTTTAAAAATGCGCAGCACCTCCTTCGGACCCGGAGAAAAAACTTGTATGAATACAGGTAGAGTTTAATACAAGCCCGCTATGTATTAGCCCTAGAGATTAGGCTGGCTATTATTAAATAACATTATTTTAACTAATTGAACGTTGAATTTTTTTTTTTTTTGCAGATGGAAGGATTAGTAGAATTGCATGATAATATTATGTTTTATTTGGTCATCATCTTGTTTGGTGTTGCTTGAATTATGTTATCGATAATAAGAAACTATAGTAATAAAAGATCACCAATATCACACAAATATTTAAACCACGGAACAACTATCGAATTAATCTGGACAATAACACCAGCTTTAATTTTAATCTTAATTGCTTTCCCTTCTTTTAAACGTGCGCCGCGCGAGACTACTTCTGAAAACAACAAGTATATTGGAGCCGGAGACAACTTCGGATACTTGCCACCAAACAACGCCTACATTAAACCTAATAAGATACTGTACGGTATAGCAGTTGTGGAAAGTCCTGAATGTGCAGGACTGCCCCGGCATAAATTAGGGATCAGTGGAGGGAACATGACTAGGTTTACGAACTCGATTTACTCACTGATAGGATACAGAAGGCCCACTAGTCCCCCGGGGGGACTTGTTCCCTCGGGACCAGTTCCTGCCCCGCTCAGGAACTAGTTTTTCTTGCTGCGCATTAAAAAAAAAAAAAACAATGTTTTTCATATATTTATGAAAAACAAGTTTTTCTTGCTGCGCATTCTTAAAAAAAAAACAATGTTTTTCATATATTTATGAAAAACAAGTTGCAAGCAGAATATGTCAGCTAGTGTCTATACTGATGCTTACAGTAATAGTTTAAGTGCTGTAGGTTCTCCAAATAATAGATATCACCGAAATGTCGGAAACAAAGTGTGCGAGGGTCTAAATTCCCAATTATACATAGGAAGTTGGTTACAACGGGATCTAACCGCCTCTGCGTGAGCATGCGGGGACAGAGCCTCCATAGTAGTACGAAATACGAAGGGAGGCAGTCTAGAGTGCTCAAGATTCTTTCATTCATCCAACATTAACAACGTTTCATCGAAGCCGGAAAAACGCGACGATATCTCGGTTGGAGCTTGACTGGAAACTGAGCTAAACAGTTGCAAAGACAAACAAGGTAAATTCAGAAACACAATAGATATTCTGTCCAACGTTGATTTCCTCATTGCTAGCTACGAACTAATCCGAGGCAAACCAGGAAACATGACCCCTGATCCCAAACGGGTCACAATCGATGGTATTGACAGGAAGTTCTTCGAAGAGACCGCAGCGAAGATCAAACAAGGTAAATATGGGTTCAGGGCGGTTAGATTGCAAGAGATTCCCAAAGCGAACGGAAAGCTGAGAACACTAGGTATCAGTGACCCTCGTGAGAAAATAGTCCAAAAAGCAATCGAGCTTGTACTAAGCGCCATATGAGAACCTATATTCGAGGATTCGAGCCACGGATTCAGGCCTAAAAGATCCGTTAAGTCCGCTCTCTACGAGTTATTTAAACACGGGGATAACTACTCTTGAATAATTCAAGGGGACATTTCCAAGTGTTTTGACAAGATTCCGCATGACATCATTATAAGCAGCGTTGAAAAAGAATTACGATGTCCCCACTCGATCAGACTGATCAGAAAAATGTTGGAATGCGGGAGCTATAACCCGAAGACTAAAGTCCGGACACCGTCGAATATAGGTACACCCCTAGGTAACGTGGCGAGTCCTACACTGGCCAACATCGTCTTAGACAAATTAGATAAGTTTATGCAGAAAAATAAAGACAGATTTGAAACTGGCAAATCCAGAATGTTGAACAAGGAATATTTAGCACTACGTAACCGTAGGAGCTACACCAAAGACGCGGACGAGAAGAAAGAACTTTGAATAAAAATGAGAAGTATCAGTGCAACGAATAGATACGATCCTAATTTAAAAAGATTGCTATATATTCGGTACGCTGACGACTTTGTAATCTTAATGAAAGGTAGTCTGGAAGAAGCCAACAGAATGAAAAGACATGTTAAGGACTTTCTGATGAAGCAAACGGGGTTGGAGCTTAACGACGAGAAGACGTTAGTCACCTCGACGAGAAAGCCCTTCAACTTCTTAGGGGCTACATGTAAGAGAGTTATTAACATGGGTAAGATGACTACTTTAAGAGGTTCTATCATGAAAGGACCCATCTCCAAGAGAACGACCCCCAGAATGAGAATCGATATTCCCGTCAAATCGCTTATGGAGAAGTTCATCAAGAATAGGTTCTGCAGCCGGGCGGACTCTCCCACTGCCAGAAAAGACCTTATTAATTTAGACCATGACGACATCCTGACATTTTACAATAGGAAAATTCTCGGTCTAACTTCATTTTATAACTTCGCCAGAAATTACCCGGCCATGCACAGATTCACATGGTTACTGAAAGGTTCTTGCGCTCTAACCCTCGCCTTAAAGTTCAAACTCAGGACAATGAGGAAGGCCTTCAGCAGATTTGGAGAAAAGTTGAAATCTGAGAACGGACTTGAACTTAAGGCTCCTGACAACTTCAAACAAATCCTCTAAATTTCTTGCTGATTTTTTCAATCAGCAGCTGCGCAGCAGCGCACCCCCCTTCGGATGCGGAGCATCCAAAGAAGGAGGAAGGAAGAGGGACCCCTTGGGAGGGTCATGAGCCAGTAAGGTAACCCAATCGAATTTATTTAAATCTTGTCTACTATGTGGATCTAAGAATCAGGTTGAAATGCATCATGTCAGAGCTGTGAAGGACGTAAGACACAAAATGAGAACGGGCAACGCCACTTATGAGGAATGAACCGGGGCAATGAAGAGAAAACAAATCCCTTTATGTTCTTATCACCACAAAAACATACACAAAAACTACTACTACATTTCGAGCTAAAAATAATCGCTGAGTTTACAAAGCGCGAATAATAAGCTACGAATCACTCCTGGACGAAGTGATACCGGAATTCCACATAGAGTGGCACCCAGGACGCGCTACGCCTAGGCCAGAATAACAACGGGAGGTAACCCCCCCCCCCCCCCCCCCCGGTAAGAATCACTGCTTGCTCTTGTGAGTCAATCCGTGCAATTGTAATTATCTAGATGGAGAGCCGTATGATGGGAAACTATCACGTACGGTTCGGAGGGCAGTTATACTGACCCTATTGTTGTACCTTATGGATGAAGTGAGCGATCCATCAATGTCAGTTTTAGCAGAGGGTCTAGGTGGCCCTAAATCATATATATTAAATAAAAAAGTAAATAGCCTAGCCCTTTATTTTTTTTGCTTCGCACACGAAGGTGCTCGCTGATTTTTTTTTTATCCTAGGATCCGAAGGGTGCTTTTTTTTTGGTCATACGATCCGAAGGGTGCTTTTTTTTTGATCCTACGGATCCGAAGGCTGATTTTTTTTTTTCTTGCTGCGCACACGGAGGGGTGCGAAGCTGCGAAGCAGCGAAGCTGCGCAGCAAGCAAAAAAAAAAAAATCAGCAAGCAAAAAAAAAAAAGCACCTCCGGTGTGCTTAAATAATTTTAAGCGTGCGTAGCGTGCTAGCAAGAAAAAAAAAGCAAGACCTTCGGATAAAAATAAGCACAGCAAGCAAAAATTTAGGGCTCTAGGATTCAAGAATAAATATTTTTATTTAATGAATCATATGTGATAGTCATGAATTAGCTAGTGTAATTTTAAGCAGCCATTAGAGGCTAAATTAATACTATGCTATCTACCATTACGGGACCAAGAGGGTTTACATACACCTCCAATGTAAAGGGAATAGAAATATAAATTTATTCTTTAAGATGAGCTATAACTATTTCCGGCGACACAAGTGAAAACGGTTAATATAATTTTATTAAATAGGTACTGGATAAAATTACAAGACCGTCAGTAAATAATTTGTTATTATTTGTTGCTACAGACTGGTCCACTTGTGGGTGTCTAGGGGTGGTGGTTGGCTTCATACTAAATAAAAGCAGAATGCTAATTTATTATTGCGCAACCTTCGCAGCACTAGATGCTTAATGTACAGTCGAGAGGTAAAAAAAATATTACCCAGGTGTAAATTAGGGATTTAGGTTTTATATTTTATATACTTAATACAACATATTTAAGTTTTTAAATTTAAAGCTCCGCAGCTGATTTTTCTCCGGATCCGAAGGAGGTGCTGCGCATTTTTTAAAATAAAAAAAAAAAAAGCAGCTACGCATCCCCTATTAAATAAAGAGCATGGCTATGCTTCTATACCTTTGCATCCTTCAAATATTCACAATAAATCTTTTAAAAGGCTTTAGCCTAAACAATGTTATTATTATACTCAGGTTGCAACAAATAAATATGTAGAAAATTCGTATAGTGAGGATGCGGCATCATAAAATCCTACACAAATTTTACCTTCTACTTTGAATCCTTGATTTGTTACAGGGTTTACTGATGCCGAGGGGTCTTTTATGATTAGTTTTACTAAAACCTCGGAATCTCGTCATGGTTTTAGAATACGTGCTATTTTTCAAATTGAACTACATAAAAAAGACATGGAACTTTTGAATAATATTCAGGCTTTTTTTCAAGTAATAGGTTTTAGAATAAGCACCAAGAATAATTGTATGGCACTTAAAGCGCGTTCTCTAGACGATCTTCAAGTTATAATAGCTCATTTTGACAAAACTTAAAAAACAAGCTGATTTTTAATTGTTTAAAAGAGTGGTTAATAAACTTTAAAGAACACTTAAAATTATCAGGTTTTAAAGAGATTATTAGCATAAGAGCTTCTATGAATTTAGGTTTGACTGAGGCTTAATAAAAGCTTTCCCAGAAATTCTTCCGTAGCCTAGACCTGTAGTTAATGATGAAAAGCTAATAAACCCTTATTGACTAGCTTGTGTCTGGAGAGGGGTGCGAAGCTTGTTTTTTCATAAACATACGAAGATCTTGCTCTAATCTCATAGGTTATCATGTTATTTTATTCTTTTATTTAACTCAACACACTAGTCCCGGGGGACTTGTTCCCTCGGGACCAGTTCCTGCCCCCCCCCCCCTCAGGAACTAGTTTTTCTTGCTGCGCATTAAAAAAAAAAAAAACAATGTTTTTCATATATTTATATATGAAAAACAAGTCCCGGGGGACTTGTTCCCTCGGGACCAGTTCCTGCCCCGCTCAGGAACTAGTTTTTCTTGCTGCGCATTAAAAAAAAAAAAAACAATGTTTTTCATATATTTATATATGAAAAACAAGTCCCGGGGGACTTGTTCCCTCGGGACCAGTTCCTGCCCCGCTCAGGAACTAGTTTTTCTTGCTGCGCATTAAAAAAAAAAAAAAACAATGTTTTTCATATATTTATATATGAAAAACAAGTCCCGGGGGACTTGTTCCCTCGGGACCAGTTCCTGCCCCGCTCAGGAACTAGTCTTTTTTTTAAAAAAAACAATGTTTTTTATATATTTATGAAAAACAAGTCCCTTATCAGGGGGGGGGGAACTTGTTCCGCTCTCCAAGGGACAAGGTCCCTCGAAGAGGGAACTAGGGATATTAAATTAATGGAAACTATTAAAGATTATTGAGAATGTGGGGGAGTTAAATAAATTCCTAGTAGACCGAGGATTTCAATTCTTAAAGTAGGGTAATTTTCGGATATATTTGAAAAAATTGTACCGTTTTTTAACAAGTACAAGGTTTTAGGTGTAAAATCTGAAGATTTCAATTCTTGATGTAAAGCTGTTGAACTTATTAAGGATAAAAAACATTTAACTTCTAAAGGGTTAGAGGAAATTAGACAAATTAAATCGAAAATGAATACAGGAAAACCTGTTGTATACCTAAAATAAAAACAGTTATTTGTGTTAAGCATTTAATTAGATATATGTGAATATAGGGGTAATAATAAAATTATTATCATCAAATTATATTTTGGGGAGTCAGGTTAAATTATAAACTTCAAGAGTGGTTATTAATCATCTTCCAAATATATAATTAAATATTAATTTATTAGCCTAACACCAGTGATACTGAAGTTACAGTTATCCTGATTTTTTAAATAAGGAGGATGACTTTATAGATTATGATTCATATTTAGTACCAGAATCTGATCTAGAGAATGGTTCATTAAGATTACTAGAAGTAGATAATCGAGTAATACTTCCTGAACAAACTCATGTTAGATTTATTGTTACTGCAGCCGATGTTATACATAATAAGTGAGATTAGGCCCTCACTTTAGTGTTCAATTACCAAACTCCGGGAAGCCCTAAAACATTAGTTACTAAACATTAGACCTAAAAGGGTCAGGGTGCGGCTGAACTAATTACTCAGGTATAGTAAGAATACTAATTATTATCTGAAAAGAGAATGGGTAATCGCGGATCTAAATCACCTCTGTGAAAAGGTTTAAATTGCTTAACAATTCTTTTTGCATGTGTAAAAGAGCAACGAGTAGATGGTTATTCAGTTTTAGATTTTATTATCCAATACTGTAAGGTATACTCTAGTCGCCGGTAAACCGGTTCAGGGGGGTGCGTAGCTGCCTTTCCTACGGAAGCTCAAAAAAAAAAAATAACCCCTGATTAAAGTTGACACAATAGCCTAATCTAAGTTATTAAAACTTTATCTAGATTTGCATACTCACATATACGCATATTCTTTGTGATGTTACCTAGGATAGAAATAATAAGTCTAGAATTGCTAATTGAACTTGAGTTATTTAAAGATTGATTTTTTATAGTTGAAGTTAATAATAAGATTAAATTGTGTCTCGTCTTTCATGATACCAAATGTAAAGAGCAGCAATTATTCTTTTTTATTTAACATAAGACCTCTATATTTTTTTTATATAAATTCTAGAAATAAATATTTTTTAAAAATGCGCAGCACCTCCTTCGGATCCGGAGAAAAAAAAAAAAACAATGTTTTCATATATTTATATATGAAAAACAAGAGGATTAAAAGCAGGTGTTTATATTTTATAAGGTTACAGGGAGAAAATACGTGGGTTCTAGTAATAGTCTTTCTATAAGACTAGACCAGTACTTTACTTTTAAGCATTTAAATCAATATAACTAAAACTCCTACCTTTAATAAAAAAGGAAGGATTTGATAAATTTAACCTAGAGGTTTTTGTAATGCCTTCAAATTTTTCTTCAGGTTATTACTTTTTATTTTTAGAGCAATACATCTTCAAAAAAAAAGATTTTCAGATAAAAAAAAAAAAATAGTTAATTTTAGGGTTAACCAAGGAACCAGTATTTATTTATATGATTTAGAAAAGTTCTATACTATGCATCCAAATCTTTAAATTCTGCCTCCGCAGGAGATCTAGGTATACACCCTAATACTTGTAATAATTGCCTTAAAGAAAAATAACTTAAATTTATTTAAGATCACAAATACTCCCCCTATTTTTTTTTTGCTTCGCACACGAAGGTTGCTACGCACACCTTCGGATCCGAAGGTGCTTTTTTTTTTGATGCGGAGCTGCAACGCAGCTTCGCAGCAAGCAAAAAAAAAAATCAGCAAGCAAAAAAAAAAATCTGCAGCTCAGCACGCTAGGCACGCTAGCACAGAAAAAAAAAAGGGTGCTAGTCTAGCTAATTTAACTACTTTTAAGTTAGCTAGTCTTATAGCTGACAAGAAAACGCTGTATTTTAGTAATTCTTTAGCTACGCAGAGAAAAATTTAGCCATTCGGTTATCATAAAATAAGTTGAAACAGGAGAAACTATGGAATTATCCTGCATTATCTCCATTATAAACCATTTTAAATTTAAAAACATTACAATGGACAGAAATAAAATAGCTAAAATACTGAATACAGCTATATTTTATAAGGGTTATATTTTAACAAAATAGAGTAAAAAGCTGTTTATGGTTTATAGGGGTGGAATAGGTAGCCATTTTATAAAACCTTCCCTTTAGGCTAGTGTATTAGTAATGATAAACTATTATGGTGATTCCGTTGGTTATGTCTCTTTAAGTTTGTTAATAGGAGTGTAAAAAGTATGCTACATAGAGTATGGTCGAGTTAATTTAATAATAGGATAAAATTGTGTACGTCTTTCGCTTGTCCTTCTTTAGGAATAAAGTGTGACGCCTATCCTGGTAGGTTAAATCAAGCATCAGTATATATAAATAGACCTGGAGTATTTTTCGGACAATGCTCCGAAATTTGTGGAATTCTTCACAGCTCTATGCCAATAGCTATAGAATCCGTAACTATTGAAAAATTTGTCTCATGACTGTTTATGCAATAAAGATTGCAAAATAAAATGTCGTTCTCGTTTTTTACCATTACCATAAATTTAATTAATATATGGTAAACGAATAATCTTTATATTATTAAATATATAAAATATGGGTAATATAAAGTCATATTTTTTTTTTCCTCATAGGCCGCACTCTCGTCTTTTTATAGTAGGAAAAAAAAAATGGAGGTGCTACCTACGGATCCTAACAGGAAGGGGGGGGGTGCGTAGCTCTTGGAATCGGAATCGGGGGGGGGGGGGGGGTTGAAGCAGCTCCTGCTATATTTTTTTTTTTTAAAAATGCGCAGCAAGATATTTATTTATTTTTATATAAATTATATAAAAAAAAAAAAAAATATTTATTTATTTTATATAAATTATATTTTTTAAAAAATGCGCAGCACCTCCTTCGGATCCGGAGAAAAAAAAAAATATTTATTTTATATAAATTTTATAAATAAGCCGTAGCCCAGGAAAAAAAATTTTTAGGGTTCCCCCCCCCCCTAAGGCAGGGAAGGGGGGGGGGGGGTAAGGGTAAATAGGGGGGGGGGGAGGAAGGGTGAAGGGGGGGGGGAGGAAGGGGGGGGGGGGAGGAAGGGACTCCTTCGGGGGGGGGGGGAGAGGCGGTAGGATATAAAAAAAAAAATCTGCTGAGCAACGCAGCAACGCAGCAACGCAGCTCAGCTGCAACGCAGCTCAGCAGCAACGCACCGCCCTCGGATAGTAGCTGCTTTTTTTTATTGTGCTACGCATCCGTAGGTAGAAAAAAAAATCAGCTGCGTAGCATCTTACGGGTCTTATGGGGGGGGGGAGGAGGAAGGGACCCCGCCTGTTCGGCTGCGAAGGTAAGGAGCTCAGCAGCCAGACAAGAGGTAGCCTTAGGGCCTTATGAGCCCTTAGCAAAAAAAAAATAATAGGAGAGAGAGGAAGGAGAGAGAGGACTAAAAATGAGTTTTGTGCTCCCATTTTTTTTTTTTGCCTCCTTTATTAAGGCCCTCCTCTCTTATTTTATTCTAAGTAAGGGGAAATAAAAAAGCGGTTTAATATTATTATTATAAAAAAAACAAAAATATACAATGAATTTAACCTTAATACTATTTTTAATCGGAACCTTGGGATTTGTATTAAATAGAAAAAATATTATATTAATGCTTATTTCGATTGAAATAATGCTATTAGCTATTACATTCTTAATATTGGTAAGTTCACTTAGCTTTGATGATGTATTAGGCCAAACATTTGCTATATACATTATAGCTATTGCTGGAGCAGAGTCAGCTATTGGTTTAGGTATTCTAGTTGCTTTTTATTTTAAGGAGCAGTGGGCGGGAATCCCACCTAGTCTTTAATTGTTCTAACGTTATAGCGGAAAAACAAATATCTAAAGACCGGACATGGTGAAAACGGTTAACAACTTTCCAGGTCAAGACCGTCGGTGGCTATAAACATCGCTACAGACTGGTTCACCTACGTAGAGCTTAAATACTCGCGAATGTACAGTCGCAACTTAGTATTAGCCTATGCGAATAGGCTAAGAGGTGTGTAGGAATATATGCAAACACCTAGGAGGTAAATGTTAAAAGGTTTACACTTATTTTTACAAATCCCCCCTGCGTATATATAATTTAATTAGAAGCATACGTATAAGTGCTAGCAGCGCTTCAACTATAGCGACCTATATATAACACAGATCCCAGCCCTATGTCCTGCTGTGTAACCATGCAGTACTTCTACGAAGTATAAGTAAGGGGACAAATACGTAAATGTAAAATTGTAACGATAACTTATCTAATAAAACTAAGTTAGTTTATAGATTAACACGAGATTCTCTTATTGCACCTGTGAAAATTCATTTTTTATTCGAATACTGGCGTGTTCGGACGAACGTAGTTAGGCCATTACAAGGGAGAACTTTATAAATACACAAACTAATAAGCATGTTCGACTCTATTACACAAAACAAGGGTTATGGTTCATTACAGGATTTACAGATGGTGAAGGTTGTTTTAGGATTAACATACTAAAAGACGATAAAAATCGTACAGGCTGATTAATTCAACCTCTTTTTCGATCTTCATGAGAGATATAGAATTACTACAATAAATCCAAGGGTATTTTTGTAGGTCATGGTAATATTAAAAAAAAACCCTAGGACAACTTACATACAGATAGGGTTCCTTCGCACATATTGTGGATGTAATAATCCCACATTTTTACAGTTACCCTTTAATTACTGATAAACAAACCGATTATCTTTTATTTAGAGCGGCTATTATGGATATAATGCGGGAAAATAAACATCTAACCCTAAAAGGTGTGAAAGATATTGTAGCAATTAAAACCTCTTTTAATAAAGGTTTATCTGATAATTAAAAGGCACCCTTTCCCGATATTGTTCCTTATATTAGACCTGATCTTATCAATAAAAAAAAAAAAAAGACCTAATCCGGAGTGGGTGGGAGGATTTTTATCTGGTGAAGGGTGTTTTTATGTTGGTATTAAAAAATAAAGTAGGTTTTCAAGTAATATTAGAATTTAGTATAAGTTAACATATTCCCCTAGTCCCCCCGGGGGGGGGGGGGGGACTTGTTCCCCTCGGGACCAGTTGCTGGCCCGCTCAGGAACTAGTTTTTCTTGCTGCGCATTCTTAAAAAAAAAACAATGTTTTTCATATATTTATATATGAAAAACAAGTTTTTAAAAAATGCGCAGCACCTCCTTCGGACCCGGAGAAAAACAATGTTTTTCATATATATGAAAAACAAGTCCCGGGGGACTTGTTCCCTCGGGACCAGTTGCTGGCCCTCAGGAACTAGTTTTTTTTTTTTCTTAAAAAAAAAAACAATGTTTTTCATATATTTATATATGAAAAACAAGTTTTTTTTAAAAATGCGCAGCATCTCCGGATCCGAAGGTGCTGCGCATTAAAAAAAAAAATGTTTTTCATATATTTATGAAAAACAAGCCCTAAGGGGGGGGGGGGGCTCCGTGGGCTGCGAGCAGGAGATGAGCTATTATTAAAAAGTTTTGAGGATTCTTTTGGTTGTGGTAAACTTAAGTAAATCCTGAGTAACCTTTAAATGTAAAAAATTTGCAGACAATATGTCCACTATAATACCTTTTTTTCTAAAACACAAGATTGTAGGTGTAAAATTAGAGGATTATAAAGATTGATGCCTTATAGCTGATATGATTCAAAACCAAGATCATCTAAGCCCTGAAGGTTTAGAGCGAATACGTCTTTTTTTTTCTCCGGATCCGAAGGTGCTGCGCATTTTTTTTCTCCGGATCCGAAGGTGCTGCGCATTTTTAAAAATAAGGCTCCGGAGCTCCTATATAAATTAAAATTCTACTAAGGCTCCGCAGCTCGGCACCCCCCCCCTTTATTTTTTACAGGGTTTGTTGACGCTGAAGGATGTTTTACTTTATTAGTAGAAATAAATATTGTAAAACTGAAGTATCCAACTCTTTTTTCAAATAGCTTTACATGGAAAAGATATTGAATTGTTAGAGCGGGTACAAAACTTTTTCGGATGCGTAGCTGTAGGTAAAATTTACAAACACGGATGCGTAGCTCCAGTCTATTATATTACGTATATCCTCCGTAAAACATTTAGAAGTACTCTTTAATCATTTAGACAAGTATCCTTTAGTAACACAAAAACTCGCGGATTATAATCTCTTCAAGTTAGCATATAATATAATAATAAAGAGCATTTAACACCAGAGGGTCTATAAAAATTAGTAGCTATAAAAGGTTCACTTAACACGGGTATAGCTACTGAGTTACAATCTGCCTTTCAGAGGTAACTAAGACATATAAACCTTAAGTTACAGGATCAGCTCATAAATTTCCAGATCCTAATTGATTTGCAGGATTCGGCAGTGTAGAGGGGTGGGAAGCTTGTTTTTATGTTGTGGCCTAAAACGTGATAACTTTAAAACGGGATATTCCTTTATGTAAAAATTCTCTATTGCTCAACATTATAGAGATGAGGCTTTACTTAAAAGTTTAATAAATTATTTTGGCAGTGGAAATCTTTATAAGAACAGAGAAACCTTTGAGTTAGTATTTACCAATTTAACAGAGATTGAGGATAAAATTGTTCCATTTTACGTAAAATATCCTATTAAAAAAAAAACACTTAGATTTTCAGGATTTCTGTAAAGTTGCAAATATGATTAAAGAGACACTTAACAATTGAAGGGAGGGATAGCATAATAAAAATAAAACAGGGTATGAAGACAGGAAGAATAAATTAAAGTATTTCTAATTATTAGCATGATAAATCTGATTGCCATGAATAATATAATCGAATAACCAAACAAAACTCGAACAGTATCTAAACTATGTAATAATAGTTCAGCCGTATAGTTTAGAGTTAGTATTTTAAAAGATTTAGTTGACGTAATTCTTCATTTCGAGAACTACCCTTTAATTACCAAAAAGCATTCAGACTATTTATTATTTAAACAAATTGTTTTACTTATGTTAAATAAAGAACATAATACTTTAGAAGGTATAGCTGATTTTTTTTTTATTGCAGCTTTTTTTTTTTTGAAAATGCGCAGCAAGAAAAAAATCAGCAAGCAAAAAAAAAAAAAGCTGCGCAGCAAGCAAAAAAATAGTTAATATTAGAGCTTAATACAGGTTTATCTAACCCCTAGGGGGGGGGGGGGGGGGTTCCTTTAGGAACCCTGAAGGGTTCCCGCAAGGGAAAGATTTAAAAGAAGCATTCCCTATGACTATTCCAGTTACACTAAACCAGGAAAGCATAATTAAAAATCCCCAACATCCGGAATGAGTAGCAGGGTTTTCTACAGGAGAATCTAACTTTTTTATTGCTGTTCAAAAAAGTTATCTACTTGTTTTTTCAATAGCTCAACATACCAGAGATCTCTTATTATTAGAAAGCTTTGTAAATTTCTTAGCAAGTGGCTTTGTAATGAATTATAAAAAAACGTTTAGTATGTGAGTTTATTATTACAAAAATTTTTGGCTCCGCCACAACATAGTTGAACATATAATTTTTTTGATAAACACCCTTGCTACGCATGGGGTCAAAGCACTAAAATTACTTGCTAGAGTGCGGCGTATATTATTAAAAATAAAGAACACTTGAATGAAGTTAGGTTTAGAATAAATTTTACAATTAAAAAGAAGAATTACAATACTTTAGTCGAATAAGGCTATGAATAATCACAGTGTTGTAGACGGCACAGAGAAATCAGATCAAAAAAGGTAGAGTAAAGCTCTGCCTAGTCATATCTTCAATATGGCAAAACCTAAAAATAGCGGGAAAGTCTTTAAGACAAATCTACCAAGTTAATACAGTAATGTGATTAATGGAACAGGTAATGACTCGTTGTACGGTAAAAACGATTTGTATGAAGAAATGAAATAGATCATCCGCAGCCAAACACCAAAAACTACTGCTCGTTCAAGTGGATGGTGCGCAGTTCATCGACTAAATGTAGGTTGGTAAATAATTATATACGACTCAGGGGGGGGGGGACTTAATTGAAGAAAATATTGGACAAAAATTATTTGCTTAAGGTATAGTCAGGCATAACCGAAAAGTTATGGGAATACCCTAGGGAACCTAAGGGAATAAATAAAACTTGTTTTTCATATTTATGAAAAACATTGTTTTTTTTTAAAAAAAAAAACTAAGGTAAAGGGGGGGAAAACGAAGAGGAAGTATCAGTATAGAATATAAATAATGTATTTAGCTATAATTACTTTACCATTATTAGGATCAGTAGTTTCCGGCTTTTTTGGTCGAAAAGTTGGAGTTAACGGTGCACAATTAATTACATCTTTATGTGTAATTGTAACAACTTTATTAGCAATAGTTGCCTTTTTTGAAGTAGGTTTAAACAATATACCAGTTTATCTAAATCTATTTAGATGAATAGATAGTGAATCACTTAACGTATTGTGAGGTTTCCACTTTGATAGTTTAACAGTGGCCATGCTTTTACCTGTTTTAATAGTTAGTTCTTTAGTGCATATATACTCGATTGGTTACATGTCGAGTGATCCTCAAAACAAAGCAACAAAATAGGTGGATTTTAGACGTATTACTCTCAATAAACATAGACTAGTCCCGGGGGACTTGTTCCCTCGGGGACCAGTTGCTGGCCCTCAGGAACTAGTTTTTTTTTTTTCTTAAAAAAAAAAACAATGTTTTTCATATATTTATATATGAAAAACAAGTTTTTTTTAAAAATGCGCAGCATCTCCGGATCCGAAGGTGCTGCGCATTAAAAAAAAAAAATGTTTTTCATATATTTATGAAAAACAAGTCCCCCCGAGGGGGGGGGGGGGGACTTGTTCCCTCTCGGGACCAGTTGCTGGCCCGCTCAGGAACTAGTCGTTTTTCAAAAACAATGTTTTTCATATATTTATATATGAAAAACAAGTTTAGCTACAAAAAGTGATTGGCGCGTTATGGGAAAACGCGTCTATGGGGATAAACTGTCTAATTCCGGGGAACCCCTAAAGCCTATGGTACCTAGCTGTAGTTGAAAAACTATGAGTGGCTGAAGTAATTACTCAGAGATGGTAACAAGCCATAGGAGGACCCTTCGCTCTGCTTTAGTTCAAAGGCAGAGCAGGGCTGGCCTAAAGCCAGGTGAAAACGAAATGGGGAATCGCGGATCTAAGTCAGCCAAGACTAAGTCTAAAGTATTATTTTCTAAGTGAATAATACTAAAAAGTATGGCTGTAAAAGAGCAACGAGTATACGGCAGTTGATCTATTAAACAATTAATGGGTTTAAGATGTATTCTAAAAGGTTACGAAAGAAACCGTGGTATAGACCAGAGCTTCAACTTATTTGGCTGTTGAAGCTCAATTGTGATCAAAATCCCGTCTAAGCAATAGCGTCTCGGGCAATGAAATAAGCCCGCCCCACTCCAATCCTTGGGTCCCTTAGGACGTAAGTGGAGAGTGGGAAATATTAATTATTCTACCTCAGATAAATCCTAGGGTTTGGTCTGGTTTAATTGACGGTGAAGGTTCTTTTTCTATAATATTAGTTAAAAATAAAACTCTAAAGTAGGGCTAAGGCGGCAGTTGAACCAAAATTTAAACTTGATTTACATAGAAAGGATTATAATGTATTATCCCAGTTACAACTTTTTTTAGGATCCGAAGGATCCGAAGGATCCGAAGGATCCGAAGGATCGAAGGATCCGAAGGATCCGAAGGATCCGAAGGATCGAAGGATCCGAAGCAGGTGCTATCTATTTAGCTCGAAAAAGGGAGTTTGTTAATTACTCAATTAGTTCAATTAAAGATTTAAATAAACTTATTGTTCATTTAGAAAAATATTCATTATTAACTAAAAAAGCCGGAGATTTCTTTTTATTTAAACAAATAATAAATCTTATGAATAATAAAGCTGATCTTACTGTCGAAGGTTTAAATCAGATAGTAAATCTAAAAGCATCTATGAATTGAGGTTTATCCGATAAATTCAAATCAGAGTTTGCTGGATATCGAGCAGTGAAAAGATCAGTGATTAATTGTGACCCCCTACGAAGTGGGCTAATTATAAACCCTTCTTTCAGGTTTTATCAGTGCTGAGGGGAACTTCGATGTTCGTACTCCTCAATCCCCCCCCTCCCCTATGCTGTAGCGTAGCATAGCAAGAGGGGAGGGGGTATGAAATAGTTTAATTGGTTATCGAGTACAATTAAGATTTAGAATAACCCAACATATAAGAGATCTAGGATTAATGGAAAAGATAGTTCAATATTTAGGATCAGGGAAAATATATAAATATTCTAAGTCTGCTGTTCATTTAAGCATAGTGGATTTTTCCGATATCAATAATAGAATAATTCCTTTAAGGATAATCCTTTAGTTGGTATAAAATCTGAAGATTATCTTGATTGGTGTAAGATTCATGAATTAATGATTAATCGTTCTCATCTAACCGTTAAGGGTATGAATATCATTCGAGAAATTAAATTAGGTATGAATAGAGGTAGAAAATTTGAGGTTAAGTAAGGCACAAAAGCCTTTCAAGTAGTAACCTTATAAAATATTAGACAAATTGTATGATAAATTTGACTTAAAAGCATAATCAGCGTTTTTTTAGTTATTTAAGTTTATTTACTTTCATGATGATTGTGCTAGTAACAGCAAATAATTTCCTACTAATGTTCGTAGGCTGAGAAGGTGTAGGGGTTTGTTCTTATCTATTAGTAAGTTTTTGATTTACTAGAATAGCAGCAAATCAAAGTTCAATGTCTGCTTTCTTAACTAACAGAGTGGGTGATTGTTTTTTAACTATTGGTATGTTCGCGATGCTGTGATCTTTAGGTAATTTAGATTATGCTACAGTATTCTCGCTAGCACCTTTTGTTAATGAAAACATTGTAACTATTATAGGTATATGTTTATTAATTGGAGCGATGGCTAAAAGTTCACAAGTGGGTTTGCACGTTTGACTCCCAATGGCGATGGAAGGTTTATATTTAATCAATTTCTTTTACTGCAATATTTATTTCAATACTTCAGGTTTTTCTCCGGAGGTGCTGCGCATTAAAAAAAAAATGCGCAGCACCTCCTTCGGACCCGGAGAAAAAAAATAGCTATTCTAATAAGTTTCATAAATTTTCTTACTTTTGGCTCCGCCACAGCAAAGTAGGGATGGTTAGTATGTCAAAAAGAGGTTTTCATACTGATAGTAAAGGTTTAGATAAACCACTTATATGAGTTTATGATATAAATAATTTATCCGTAAATTTATATGGCTTAGTTGAAGGAGCTCCTTTTAAAACTTCTTTATTATTAAGGATAAATAAACGGGCTTACTCTACAAATCTACCGATACCGGTAATAAAGTATGAAAACGCAGATAGACAAAAACTTAGTATTTTAGAAGAAAACAAGGGAAAATCGGGTGTTTACTTATTTCGTAATTTAACTAATGAAAAAATTTACATAGGTTCTTCTATGGACTTAAGACGTAGATTTAAAGAGTATTTTAATGTAAACCATTTACTTAGAAATAAAAATTTAGCAATATGTGCTGCTTTGGGCAAATACGGATATTCGCTATTTTCTTTAGAAGTACTTGAGTATTGTGATCCTTCCAATATACTAAAAAGGGAGCAGTACTATTTAGATTTAATAAAGCCTCAATATAATATATTAAAAACGGCGGGGTCATTCGTGGGATTTAAACATACCGAGGAAACTAAAAATAAATTAGCGGTTTTATTTAAAGGAAATAAAAATAGCCAAAATCATCCTGCTGCAGTCTCAGTTGAAGTTTTAGATCTAGAATCGGGAGAAACTTCTATATTTTCATCCGCTAGAAAAGCCGCAGTAGCGTTAAATATAAGTAATTCCACAGTAATGTATAAACTTAGAGGAAACCCCTCTAAAACTTATAAAAATAGATATATTTTTAATTACACTGAAAAACCCAGACATTTTAGTGTTTATCTATCTCGCTCTCCTAATACTTGCTGTGTAAATTCTTTTATAATCCCATAGGGATGGGGCTGTTTTGGAAACAAGCCTAGCCCTCCCCATCCTATCGGGCTAGTATTGATTTGTATTTGTTTTTTTTAGTTAGATAATAAGGTACTATTTACTGAAATTAAAGAAATAAAAATATTAACGGTAAATATGGAGTTATTACGGGCTTTCCTTAAACTTTACTATGTGCGAAAATATCCTTATTTAAGTATTGGTCCACTCAAGAGCTATAGAGTGATCCCTGTGGTATGAAATAAAAATAATTTGCCAGTAAAAAAAAAAATGGAGTGCAGGGCTTTCCTTAAACTTCACTATATGCGGAAACATCCTGTTTTAAGTACTGGTCCACTCAACTCAAGAGGCTTTCATTCTATTTGTAGTAGGCTACAATATAATTCCCTTATGTCAAAGGAGAAATCCAAGGATTTTATTTGCTTATATCCTTACTTAATTACGGGATTTCCTGAGGGTGAGGCTTATTTTTACCTTAAAATTCGTAAGAATACCAAGTCTTGAACCATTCAAGGTTGATCCCTTGAATTAGTGTTTGGTTTTCATATTCATAAAAAAGATGAGGCTTTATTACAAGCCATTCGTAATACGTTACAAGGAATAGGTAAGATCACAAATAATGGTAAAAAAGCCGTCCAGTTACAAATTTCATCTATTAAAGACTTAAAAATATTAATTAGTCATTTTGATAAATATCCATTAATAACTCAAAAATTTGCGGACTATCTTTTTTTTTCTCCGGATCCGAAGGAGGTGCTGCGCAGCTTCGCAGCTTCGCAGCCAAAAAAAAAAAATCAACAAGCTTTTAATTTGATTTCTTTAAAAGAACACTTAACTACAGATGGTTTATATAAACTTGTAGCAATTAAGTCTGCTATGAATAAGGGTTTATCCCCGGAATTAGAACAAGCTTTTCCTCAGGTTAAACCTAATTTAAGACCTACTGTTAATAATATAAATTATAATATAAATCCTTACTGGTTGGCAGGGTTTGTAAGTGCTGAAGGTTGTTTTTTTACCCATTTGGAAAAAGTCGGTAAATAATGAGATTAAACCTAACAGTAGAATAGAAAAAGTTAGAATAAGATTTAAAATTTCTCAACATTATAGAGATGCTGAATTACTTAAAAGTTTAATAAAATATTTTTATTGTGGTTATTACTATCCTCGTTCTAATCAGAATGTCTGGGATTTTGTGGTAAGCAAATTTTCAGATGTTAATGAGAAAATTCTACCGTTTTTTGCAAAATATCCTGTAGAGGTGTTAAGGATTTAGACTATTTAGATATTTGTAAAATAGCTGAATTAATAAAAAATAAAGCACATTTAACAATTTCAGGTATGGAGGAAATAAAAAAGATTAAGGCTGGAATGAATAGAAATAGAAATGAATAGCCAAATATTGTTGCTAGGAGAAATCCAATATGAGGGACAATCTGCAGGAAACTTGGGGATAACTCAAGCATCTTCAGAGACTACACGTGAAGCATATATATTAAAAGATAATCTATTTAAGTTTTGGTTTATAGGTTTTTTAGAAGGGAAAGGATATTTTTTAATTAATAAAAATGGAAATTTAGAATTTTAATTAGTACTCAGATATAGAGAAGCCTCTGTTTTATTTTTGATCAAGAAGAAATTAGGTTTTGGTGTTGTACGAATACAAGATAAAGTAAAAAATAATCATTGCTTTAGAGTAAATGATGAAAAAGGTTTATTTAAATTAATTTCAATATTAAATGGTAATTTATTTTTAGATAGTAAACAAAGAGAGTTTAAACTATGAGTTGATGCATATAATAAAAAATACGAAACTTCTCTTGTCATTTTCAAAAAAAAATGATAACAAGGCTGATTTGTCAAATTCTTGATTATCAGGTTTTACAGATGCTGTAGGTAGTTTTTCTTGTATTATAAAGGATAAACCTGATTTAAATGGTTTAGTTAAATTGAGTTTTACTTTATTAAAAGAAGGTAATTATAACCAAATGGTGTATTTAGCTGAAATATTAAAAGGTAAATTACATTTTAATAAAGTTATTTATGAAATTACAGTTAATACAACTAAATTGTCTAGGGTAATTAATTATTTAAATATCCATCGTTTAAAAACAGATAAATCAATAGTTTATTTAAATTTTAGAAAAACTTATTTACTTATAAAAAATAAAAAATCTTTAACTAATGAAGAGATAAAACTTTTAAGTAGATATAAAATAATTTAAATAGATTAGATTCTAAATTATCTTAATAGAGGTATCTAAATCGATTTTTCTTGCTTATCAGCACCTGCTTTTTTTTTTTGATCCGGAGGCTTCAAAAAAAAAATCAGCCTCCGGATCAAAAAAAAAAAAGGTTTAGTTTAATAATAATAAACTATCCCTTTATAAATATATATGAAGATATAGTCCGAACAGTTACGTAAGTAACTGCGTATTTTTAATCAATGTATATTAAAAATCAACAATTTTGCCTACTCCGGTTTCCGCGCTAATACACGCTGCCACTATGGTAACGGCAGGTGTGTACTTATTAATGCGTTCATCTCCTTTAATAGAATATAGCAGTACTGTATTACTTATATGCTTATGACTTGGAGCAATAACAACTGTATTTAGTTCTCTTGTCGGTCTATTCCAACAAGATATTAAAAAAGTTATAGCTTATTCCACAATGAGTCAATTGGCTCGAGAATGTACTTCTCATTCAAGTATATTCAGGCATCAAACTATATGCATAGAGGTTATTAATATAATAATTATAGCTAATTTGCAGATAACCAAAGCTCGTGATTATTTTTATAATAATCACTATAATTTCAAGTTTTTTAATTCATCTACCATTATAGGGTTATTCCGGCATTTAATGTCTGTTAATAAGGTGAAAATTTGAGATTCTCAGTAAGTTAGTAGGAATCTCAGAGGCCATACGTTTGATATTAGTCTTTGTTGAATTAAAATTGATTAATTCAAAATTAATTATGTCCAAAATAAACATGTCTTAAATCGCCTAGTAAATAAAAATGTTTCACCGCTACGTCGCACTCTTTTATTAAATAATAAATGTTCTTTAGTACTTTCTAGAAATATGTCTACATCTATAAATACAAGCTGTTTAGGTAATAGTAATACTAATAGTATCCAAGATCTTGCCTTCAAAGAATGATTAGCAGGATTAATAGATGGAGATGGTTACTTTTTATTATCTAAAAATGGATACAATAGTTGTGAAATAACTATGGATGCTAGAGATAAAGTTTTATATTTAATACAACATAGGTATGGAGGAACTGTTAAACAGATTTCAAATGCTCTTGCTTTTAAATATAAATTAAGAAATAGAGAAGGTTTAATTAAATTAATAAAGGATGTTAATGGATTAATTAGAAATCCATCACGTTTATTACAAATGAACAAACTTTGTGTAAAATTTAATATTGAACTTAAGTATTCAAATAATCTTATATTTAATAATGGGTGACTTAGTGGATTTATTGATAGTGACGGTTCAATATATTATAATGAATCATCTGGGCAAGTTTTTATTGGTATATCTCAAAAAAATAAATATTTATTAGAACCTTTAATTCATATTTATGGGGGAAGAGTGGATATTCATAGTCCTAAAAGAGAAGCATTTAAGTATGTTATTTATAGAAAGGCTGAACTATTTAATCTAATAGATAATTATTTTAAATATCCTTTTTTTTTGCTTGCTGCGCAGCTTCGCAGCTTCGCAGCTTCGCAGCTTCGCTGCTTCGCTGCTTCGCACCCCCCCCCATCGTGTGCTTTTTTTTTTTTTGCTTGCTGCGCAGCTTTTTTTTTTTTGCTTGCTGCGCAGCAAGCAAAAAAAAAATCAGCACCTCCTAGGATCCTAGGATCCGTAGGAGAAAAAAAAATCAGCACCTCCTAGGATCCGTAGGAGAAAAAAAAATCAGCACCTCCTAGGATCCGTAGGAGAAAAAAAAATGAAAATGAAAAGAATTAATTTAATAAAACAATTTTATTTAGTGAGATTGTCTAAGAAAAACGAAGATATTGTAAAATTTAATGAGTAAAATTTAAGGACAGATGAGAAAAATATATAGATTAATAAAGAAATGGTCCAGTTTACGTTATATTTTAGAATAATTTATAATAGTAAAATCCGCAATTGGGGATGATGGTTATAGCGGTAGGGTTATCTTCATATAACATAGCATTATTCCACTTAGTTAATCATGCTTTCTATAAAGCATTATTATTCTTAGGTGCAGGAGCTGTAATTCATGCAGTAGCGGATAATCAGGATTTCCGAAAATATGGAGGACTAAGAGCCTTCTTGCCTTTAACTTATTCTGTTATGTTAATAGCAAGTCTTAGTTTAGTTGCATTCCCTTTCTTGACGGGGTTCTATAGTAAAGATTTTATTTTAGAATCTGCATACGGTCAATTTTACTTTAGTGGTACTGTTGTTTACTTTATAGCTACAATCGGTGCTATATTTACTACTTTATATTCTGTTAAGGTATTATCTTTAACATTTTTAACTAATCCTAATGGCCCTCGTATTAATTATAAAAAAGCACATGAAGGCGATATATTTATGAGTTTACCTTTAATTATATTAGCTCTTTTCTCCATATTCTTTGGTTATATAACTAAAGATATCTTTATTGGATTAGGAAGTGGTTTCTTTGCGGATAATAGTTTATTTATTCATCCTACACATGAAATAATGTTGGATACGGAGTTCGCCGTACCTATTTTATTTAAATTATTACCTCTAGTATTTACTATATCTTTTAGTGTTTTAGCTATTGTTTTTTCACTTGTTATGGCTAAAGTTCTTATTTATTTTAAGTTATCTAGATTAGGTTATAATATATTCGGCTTCTTTAATCAACGTTTTTTCGTTGAATTATTATATAATAAATATATAACTGGGCTGGTTTTAATGTTAGGTGGTCAAACTACTAAGGTTATAGATAAAGGAAGTGTAGAATTATTAGGACCCTTCGGACTCGAGAAGTTGTTAATTAGTTTTAGTAAGAGTTTAACTAAATTAAATACAGATATTATTACTAGTTATGCCTTATATATTTTAATAGGTTTGATATCTTTTATATTTATTGTTTATCTTTCTGAAACTAGCTTTAGTTTAATATTACTTTTAATTATACTTGCTTTTTTTAGTTTAAATTCTAATAGCCTAGCTACGCAGGGGTAGAATACATTAGTTATATTGCCCTAGCAACCAGCTCTAAAGTATAGAGTCCTGCCTTACCTTTCATAGGGCAAAACAGAATGATTCATTTTTCAACACGAAAACAGCAGGTCATTAGTACCGTACCTAGTCCCCCCGGATAGTAGCAAGAAAAAAAAACAAAAACAAGTTTAGAGCCATGGTGTTGTCTTTTGAGCTATCTACTCTAATGTTTAAGTTGTCATATACACCTCGATTATTTATACCTTATATGGTATCAGTGCTTCTTTATTTTAAAAAACTAAAAAAAAAAAAAATGCCACAATTAGTTCCTTTTTACTTTATTAACCAAGTTACCTTTGCTTTTGTTTTATTACCAGTTATGATTTTTGTTTTATCTAAGTATATTTTACCAAGGTTTGTAATTTTATTTATATCTCGTCTTTTCATAAGTAAGTTGTAGTTTTGCCTTAGGTATGCAAGTAAGGGATATATATCGGTCCTAGGAGGTTTTCTAAGGAAACCCTTGTTTTCTAAGACAAGGGTTTACTCTTGGAAACTAAAAAAAAAAATCAGCTGAGCTCTGCAGCTACGCAGCTACGCACCCCGGATAGTAGCAGCAGAGCAGCAGTTAGCTGGCCCGGATAGTTGCGTGCTATTTTTTTTTTTTTATGCGCAGCAAGAAAAATATTTATTTATTTTTATATAAATTATATTTTTTTTTTCTCCGGAGGTGCTGCGCATTTTAAAAAATGCGCAGCACCTCCTTCGGATCCGGAGAAAAAATATTTATTTATTTTATAAATAACGCGCAGCTATTAATTATTTAGTAGAAACAGCTCTTATTTATATGGGCTGCGCATCCGTACCAGGAGCAGCTCTATTTATATGGGCTCCGCATCCGTAGGAGGAGCTACGCACCTCCTCCCTGTTTAAATAGGAAGCCTCCTAAGGGCGGTAAAAAAAAAAAATAGGAGGCAGCTCTGCTGCTCTGCACCTTCTTTTTTTTAGGTGCAGAGCTAAAAAATAGGGAGGCCAGGTGGAGAAAAAAAAAGGGGGGGGGGGGAGGGGAAGCGAGATATAACATATTAAAAAAATCCTTAATATATTAAGGATTTAAAAGAAGGGAGCAACCCCCCCCCCCCCCAGACAAGAGGATCGTCTTTGTCTTTAATTCTAATAATTAGGATATTACCTATGAGTTTATTAAGAATTAATCTTATTATTTAGTAATTATATTACTAATGATAATAACTAAAAAACCCAATATTAATTACAGGAATTAAGTGTAATCTTAGGAGTTATGTCTATAAATTCCTTTTTTATTACTATTACTAGTCCATTAGACCAATTTGAAATAAGGAATTTTATAAGTTTGGATGCACCCTTGTTTGGAAATATACATTTATCATTAACAAACATAGGTTTATATTTAACAATATCTGCTTTTTTAGTTTTAATAGTTAACGTTTTAGCTCAAAATTACAATAAAGTAATAAGTAATAATTGATCTATAAGCCAGGAAACATTATATGCAACTATACATAGTATAGTTATAAATCAAATAAATTCTAAAAATGGGCAAATATATTTCCCATTTGTATATACTTTATTTATATTTATATTAGTAAATAATTTAGTTGGATTGGTTCGTTTATTCCAACTACCAGACTATTATTAACAATAAAAATAATAATTTTTTTATTTAATGAACAATGGACGTTTAAACAGAGCTGACTTTAGCTGCTTTAGTTATGATAAATCGAAGGGGGGGGGGCTCTAAGTAAAAATAGGGTTAACTGATATTCTTCTAACTCTTCTTTCCCTTGCTGTACACTACATTTCCAAGAGAAGGTAGCAGCAAAGGGGGGGGGGGGAGCTAGACGAGGTAAGTAATAACCAAGATAGCTCTTCGCTCATTCGCACCTAAATTGATCCTTATTATCTAATAGGATTTCTAGACGCAGAAGGGTGTTTTAATGTAGTTGTGAATAGAAATCGTGAAATGCCAACAGGTTTACAAGTTATTCCTTCATTTCAAATATTTTTACATATTAAGGATAGGGCTCTATTAGAGCGAATTCAAAGGTCATTAGGGGAAGTATTTATAAACATGGTGAGTATTGCGATTATTCTCTAATTTGTGGTTTAAGCTAAATAATTAAGGTGTGCTTATAAACGACTTAGATACTTTTCCTCTACTAACTAAAAAACAAGCAGACTATACTTTATTTAAGCATATTATTGAGTTTATGAATCGAGGAGAGCATTTATCTATTTCAGGTCTTTTAAAATAATTAACCAGAAGGCTTCTCTTAATAGGGGGGGGGGGGGGTTATCCGTAAAATATTAGGAAGAATGGAAATATGTTACTCCTGTAATAAGACCTTCGGTTTTACCTGATACAATAAAGGATAAGCAATAACTAATAGGATTTGTAGAGGGAGAGGGGGGGGGGGTCTTTCCTGATTTCTAGCCAAAAACATAAATATAAAACATGAGTATCTTTAAGGTTCACTATTACTCAACATGTACGTGACAAAGTATTAATGGAGAATATGGTGGAATATTTAGAATGCGGTAGGTATTAGCCGACGGCTACTCGAAAGGAAGTATCTTTCATAGTTACTAATAAAAAGGAGATATTTAGTACTATTATCCCTTTATTAAAAAAATATCCTTTGTTAGGTTCTAAACAGCAAGATTTGCTAGATTTAGTGAAAGTAGGCGATTTATAAAAATCTAAGGCTCATCTTACTAAAGAAGAGTTAGAATTGGTTTATACTATTAAAAGTAACATGACCAATCGTAGAAAAAACCTTCCTACAAAATAAAGTTAATTACTTCTGAGCGTCAGCTCTTTTATATAAGATAAGCGTCAGTTCGATGAGGTTAAATAAAACTTCTTTATAAAAAAAAATTATAAAAACTGTTAATAAAAAGTACTGGTTATAAGGAGCCTACGTATTTATAATTTCTTTTTTTTCTTTAATACTACCAAATACTATAATTAATATCAATACTGTCATTGTGGCTATTACTCAGCAGGCTAGAGGAAAACCGTAAATAATATTCTACTTCTTCATAATCTGGTAATTACACCCTTAAGTAATTCTTATTATCTTAATCCTTATTATATAACAGGGTTTGTATATGCAGAGGGATGTTTTACAACATTTATTTATAAAGATAGTAGAGGAGTAGATTACAGTAAAACGCTGTTACAGGAGCATTCTAGTCCCGGGGGACTTGTTCCCTCGGGACCAGTTCCTGGCCCCTCAGGAACTAGTTTTTCAAAAACAATGTTTTTCATATATTTATATATGAAAAACAAGTTAAAAAAAAAAACGTTTTCATATATTTATATATGAAAAACAAGTCCCTTATCCCCCCCCCCCCGAGGGGGGGATATGGTGGCGCAATTTGATCCGCTCTCCAAGGGACAAGGTCCCTCTAGAGGGATCTAGGGATAAATTAACTGGGGGATGCACCAGCAACAGCTTATTCTGCTGCTTTTATAAGAAATAAATGACAAGTTAAGCCTATCTGCTAAAATAACTGCATAATAAGGACAGAAATATTTTAGAGGCATTAAAAATAACCAGGGGTGTAGGTAATATATAAAAACATAGTGATAATGCCTCAGTTTATCCAGTTAGTTCTTTATAAAACTTAATAATTATAAATCAGCAGTTGAGCAGCTTAGCTGCGAAAAAAAAGAGGAGGGAATATCCTTTATGGCTCCGGAACTAAAAAATTAGATTACCTTTTATTTAAACAATCTGTTCATTTAATTGAAAATAAATTACATCTTACTATGGAAGGGTTACTTAAATTAGTTGGTATTAAAGGTAGTTTAAATTTAGGATTATCCTATATATTTCAAGAGTCATTTCCTAACATAATACCAATAAAGTAAAATTTTCAAAAATACAGGATACAAATTTATTTGTAGGGTTTCCTGAAGGTGAATGATGTTTTTTCTGGTTGTCCTTAAAGCTAAAAGCAAGACAAGATATGATATATCTTTAAGGTTTACAGTAACTCAACACAGGGGGGGGGGGAGCCCCCCCCCCCTAAAGGCTCCCAGGGGGGGGGGTGGGGGGGGGGTGGGAGCGAGCAGGAGATTTAGTCTTACTTAACGGTTTAATAAATTACTTAGGCTGTGGACGATGCTTTTTAAGTCGTTATGATGCGACTTTTATTCCCTCCGGGGGGGGGGGGGGGGGTAAATTCTCCGATATATTTAATAAAATTATACCTTTATTCAACCAATATCCTTTAATAGGTACTAAACAAGAAGATTATTTGGATTTTTTTTTAAGGTGGCTGAATTAATACGATCTAAAGATCATTTAACCAAGGAGGGTGTCGATAAAATTCAAACAATTAAATGTAATATGAATAGTAAAAGAATACATTTTTAATATTTTTTTTTATATTGGAGTATAATATTTACATATATCTCCTTCAAATAGTAGTAGTTGTTGTAGTAGATGTAGTAGTACTTTTATGACTTCATAATTTATAGCTTGGTCGTAAAAGTTATAGATAAACATTATAATTAATAATACGTAAAATTTCACTATATGCTGGAAACTTCAAAGGCCTTTACTTTACCAATAAGCCCTAGCAGGCAAGGCACGCTGGCTAGCCTAGTGCCCTCCGTAGGAAGACCCCCCCCTTTGCTTTGCGTACGAAGTAGGGGGGGGGGCTAGTCCAGGGTTTATGTTTGCAGGGGTAAAAATAAAGGGTGAAAATCTTAAAGTATGAAACAATGAACAACCCGCAGGAGACCAAAATAACCAGTAATGTTATGAGTAGGATCCTCAGAGACTACACGTGAAAAGTTACTTTATTCGCAGCTTGCCCGCTCAAAAAGTAACTAAGATAGAGTCCAATTTGATAAGCCTGCCTACATATACATGGCTTGTTAAATAGTCCATATAGTTTTGCTTCAACAAGTCATTTTATTTTTACATTTTCTCTTAGCTTTAGCATAGTGCTAGGTGCAACTATAGTAGGATTTCAAAAACATGGTTTAGAATTCTTTTCTTTATTAGTTCCAGCAGGTTGTCCACTAGCTTTATTGCCTTTACTTGTCCTGATCGAATTCATACAGTAGATTAGGCTACTTTGTGAACAAGAGCCAAACTCCGGGGACACCTTAAAGCTCTAGTAACCAAGGTTATATTGTAAAGATATAACTGGCTTAACTAATCATTATAGGTATGGTAATATCACTAGAGATAGAGAAAAATTTTATTTTCAAAAGTAGGTAATCGCGGATCTAAATCAAACTATAAAAAGTTTGTAAAAGAGCAACGAGTAGACGGTTCTTCAGTATAGTTTTTAATACTGTAAGGTGTACTCTAGTCGCCATTAAAGGGGTTTTGAGTAGAATCAAGTAAACTCAAATTAAAGTTCATGTATAGTCTTGATTAATTATAAATTAAATTTGTCGGTATGTATTTAATACATATTCGTAATTTTCGAGTATTTAGTGGCCTATTTATTATACTGATATTTCGTAGTTTAATATTGAAACCTAATAATTATTTTACTGTGGGAACTAAGCATAACACTATCCCCTGCAAAAATCCTATCCGGTGCGGAAGCTACCCTTCAGGGATCCGGGTAGGGATAGGTTTATTAGCTCGTCATTATGTTTCCCGAATGATTTCTGCCTCTAATGGTCAAAGAACTATGTCTATCTCATCTAAACCTGTACCTGTTCAAGTTTATCTTAATCCTGATAAGGAAAAAGAGTTTATTGTTAATGAAAATAAAGGACGAACAGGTATATACCGTTGAGTGCACATAGAGTCGGGTAAATCTTATATAGGATCAGCTAAAAATTTGAATATTAGATTTAAACAATATTTTAATTATAATCATATCACATATCCTAAACGTAATATGAGGATTTATAAGGCGTTGCTTAAGTATGGTTATGCGGAGTTTAGGTTAGAGATTTTAGAATATTGCTCTCCGGAACTATTAATTGAAAGGGAACAATTTTATTTTGATACCCTAATCCCTGAATATAATATATTAAAAATAGCAGGATCTCCTATAGGTTACAGACACAGTGAAGCGTCTAAAAAACTAATAAGTTTAGCTTTAAAAAATATTAAAGTATCCGAATCTAGCCGTTAACTAAAAAGAGAAGCTTTATTAGGTAAAGTCTTTGATAAGGAGCGTATAGAAAAAATGCGTATAAGCAATACATTTAGAAAACCTGTTCAAATCACTAATACAGAGACTGGTTAGGTACTTGCCCCCCCCCCGGGGGGGGGGGGGGAGGGGACCCTCAGGTAGCCTACGGGGTCCCCTCGGTAAGATTTTGCTTCTCTTACAGATGCAGGGAATTATTTGGGAATATCTCGATTTCGGTTAGTAAATATTTATTAAATAATTTAACTTACAATAAATATACAATTTCAAAAGGTCCTCTCTCTTTACCCTCCTATATTTTTTTTGATCCTAGGACTCGAAGGTGCTTTTTTTTTGGATCCTAGGACCCGAAGGGTGCTGCTTTTTTTTTGCTGCGCAGCTTTTTTTTTTTTATTTTTTTTTTTTTTCTTGCTGCGCATTTTAAAAAATGCGCAGCAAGAAAAATTAAATGCGCAGCACCTTCGGAGAAAAATCAGCTGCGCAGCAGCTCCGCAGCCAAAAAAAAGCACCTCCGGTGTGCGTAGCAACCTTCGTGTGCGAAGCAAAAAAAAAATCAGCAGCTTAAAATTATTTAAGCACGCTAGCACAGAAAAAAAAATATTTATTTATTTTATATAAATTATATTTAAAAAAAAAAAAAAAATATTTATTTATTTTATAAATAAGGCGGCAGTTCAGGCGCGAGCAGGGGGGGGGGGGGAGGGGGGGGGGAGATAAGGAAATTCTCGATGAATCAAATGGGTCTAATCCCGGAGGGATTCCTAACAGGAATCCTGACGGATTCCCGCTAGGGAATAGTTTTACAGGTAAAATCTCGCACCAGCCTGTTTTACTTACTAACAAAGAAACAGGAGAAAAAAAATAATTTTCTTGTATGGTAGATGCAGTGGCGGAGCCACCCGGGGGACTCATTGAGCCTGAAAGGCGTAAGTCCCCCCCCCGTGGGCTTTGGGCATATCTTGCCCCCCCCTGAAGGGGGACCCGGGTGGGACGGAGTCCCACCCCCGGGGGGGGGGGGGGGGGAATGGACGTTTGTGATATTTCTTTAATAAAACTGTAAAAACAGGAAATTAAACTTTAAAAGGATACACTATATCGAAATTATCTTATACTGAATATGTAGAAAATAAAACGACAAAAAAGATAGAGGTTACAGATTTAGATACTAATGAAATAAATACATATCCTTCTATTAGCTTAGCTGGGAAAGCTTTAGGTATATCTCAGGGAAGCTTGTCATTGTATATAGCCAAGAAGCGTAGTAGTCCTTTCAGAAAAAAGTATATTTTTAAATTAGTTTAACCTTATAATCATATTTAGTTTGCCGAAAACAGAAGAGAAAATGTTTAGGATTAAAAATTATAATTAAAATAAGTCAAGAGTACAGACGTTCATACTTAGCAAGGAATATTTCATTAGGTTTAAGACTGGCAGCCAACATATAAAAGTGAAAATAGGTAATTCACTTAATGTGTTTAAGAGCCAAACTCCGGGGAAGCCCTAAAGCTTTAATAACTAAAGATAAGATGGAAACTACTTATCCGGCCTTACTGAGGGTATAGTAAGATCATTAAAGATTATAGTAATAGGAATGGGTGATCGCGGATCTAAGTCAATTATAGGTTATATACCTATCCCTCAGGGATCCCTGGTTAAAAAGGAGGATCTAGAAGGGAATAGTTGTAAAAGAGCAACGAGTAGATGGTTCTTCAGTATTTAGGCCTAGCCGTACTGTAAGGTGTACTCTAGTCGGCGGGAAAGCCGGTTCTCAGAATAAATTAAGTAATCTGAGATTAAAGATATCACAATAGCCTATCCTTATAATATTTTCTAATGTAGCTTGCGTATAGCCGCCTGCTTTCAGGTTTCTGCCTGCCTCGTTAGCTATGTGATTAATTATATTTTATCACATTATTAATGTGCGCTTTTAGCCCCTGATTGAAAAAAGGGGGGGGGGGGGATCAGCCTTATCCCCTTAGGGTAAGTCCCCTGCGAAGGCTGATTGAAAAAAGGGGGGGGGGAGGGCTTCTATATTTTTAAAAAAAAAATATTTATTTATTTTTATATAATGCGCAGCAAGATATTTTTCTTGCTGCGCAGCTTCGCAGCTTCGCAGCTTCGCAGCTTCGCAGCTTCGCTGCTTCGCAGCTTCGCAGCTGATTTTTCTCCGGATCCGAAGGAGGTGCTGCGCATTTTATTTTTCTTGCTGCGCATTTTTTAAAATGCGCAGCACCTCCGGAGAAAAAAAAAATAAAAAAAAAAAGCAGCTACGCACCCCCCCCCCAAAAAAAAAAAATATTTATTTATTTTATAAATAAGCCCGGGTCTGCTAAATTTTGGTGTTTAGAAAATAAAAGGATGAAATTGTGTGCGATTATCAGGTCACATGCTATTAAATATTTTAGCGGGTTTTACTTATAATATTATGACATCAGGGTTTATATATTTCTTTTTGGGGTTGGTTCCATTATGTTTTATAATTGCATTTTCGGGTTTAGAATTAGCTATTGCCTTTATACAAGCTCAAGTTTTTGTGGTTTTAACTAGTAGCTATATAAAGGATGCTTTAGATTTACATTAATTTGTTATATATGGTAAACATATTATATTTATAAATTTTTTATTATGACAAGCACTACTTTTTTTTTGGTTTTTATACCTTTAGTTGCTATTATTTTATTAATGGTTAATTTTTTATTCGCAAGACATCAGCCAAGTCAAGAAAAAGATAGCTGCTTTGAATGTGGTTTTCACTCTTTTTTAGGTCAAAACAGAACACAATTTAGTATTTCATTTTTTATTTTTGCACTTTTGTTTTTATTATTTGATTTAGAAATTCTATTAGTTTATCCTTATGTTGTAAGTGCATATGTAAATAATATATATGGTTTGGTTATTATGTTAATATTTTTTTTAGCTTTAACTTTAGGATTTAGCTTTGAATTAGGAAAAAATGCACTAAAAATTGATAGTAGACAAATGTTTAGTTTATATAAAAATAACTCTAATTATTTAATTTACTTACAGAATTTTTCAAAATAGTGCTAGCTGCTAAATTTTTCTTTTTCCCTTAGAATTCTCTTCGTAGGGCGGAGGCCTTGCTCTTTTAGCTGCAGACCAGCCCTTCGAGCCGAAGGGTGCGGAGGCGCAGCCGCGCTCCCCCTCTTTTTTTTAATAAGGGGGGGGGGGGGGGTAATGTTTTATCCGTAGCCTAAGGCTGCTTCCTTATGAAACGAGAGGAAAAAAAATCACATCTTTAATTGTAAAAACATAACTAATATTGTATTTACTATAATAGTTATAACTATTGCTTAGTTGATATAAATAATCTAAATACTATCTTTATACATAGTATAGGAAAGTCCGTAGCTAATTAAGCATAAACACCTAGCTTCGCTGAAAGTGTTAAGTAAAAACTTTAGTATTAAACAGAAAATAACTAAAATTTTTTTATAGTATACTACTATTGCTAAATGTATATATGTCTTTTGGGATTATATACAGTATAAAATAAATAATGAAAATACAATCTTATTGTTAGCCCTTAATATAGAATAATAATTATCACAGAACACGGCTTAATTATATCCTAAAAATTAGTATAAAAAGTTTTTTGGCAGAAGGAGCATCCCTTATTTATGGCTCCGCATACGTAGGAGGACGCTAATCGGGCTTATTTATGGCTCCGCATCCGTAGGAAGTAGAAGCTCAGCACCCCCCTATTTTTTTTTCTCCGGATCCGTAGGAGGTGCTGCGCATTTAAAAAAAATATTTATTTATTTTATATAAATTATAAAAAGAGGCGCTCCGCAGCTACGCACCCCCTTCGGATGCGGAGCATGCGGAGCATGCGGAGCATGCGGAGCATGCGGAGCATCCGTAGAAAAAAAAACATTAATAATGTTAATATTAATTAGTAGTGTTGTATAAAACTGTCCTTTTTAAGTAGCAGGATCTACAACAACTAATTGAGTTTGATGATGGCTCTGAATGAACGCTATCTCAAGTGCTTGACACATGCTAATCTAACGTCTAATTTAAATATTAACAAAAGAATATTATATCTTTTATATAATTTACACTAATATATTTTATATATCTTTTGAGAGGATTTTTTTATTAGAAGTGGTGTACAGGTGAGTAAAGGATATTTTGGCTACCTTAAAGTGAGGTTAATAAATGCCTTATATTATATCTGGAAGAGGGTGATCTTATAATATATAACCTGATGTTTGCCTTTGCGGAAACCTTCGGTGTGTGCCCTATCAATAGGAGGCAAGGGGGGAGCCTAAGGTTTCTTTCTCAAGGATGCTTTAAAAAATAGGGGAAAAATAATTTTACCCCCTGCCAGGACTTTAAAGGAAATAACGAATATTACACAGCAGAGGGGGAGGCAAAGAGCTTCTCTTTTAGCCCCTCGGGTCAATTAGGCCGAGGGGCTGTTTTTTTTATTTTTTTCCGCTTTAAGAGGACAATTAATATTTCGGATAGGTAGTAGTTAAAGTAATGGTTTGACTAGCTTATAATTCCGTAATCGTAACTGAGAGGTTTATCGATCACATTGGGTCTGAAAAAACCCCAATACGTATAGTACAGCAGTGGGGAATATTGGTCAATAGCCTAACGGCTGAACCAGCAACTTGGGAGTATGTATAGCTTTTTACTAAGCTAATATCACTAGAAATGGTTGTGTATAAACCATTTATGAGGTAGAGAGAAATGACTCTACAAGACTAGAGGTGCAAATCAGCCTTCTGCTAATCTGCTGCCTCAAATAAGGCTCCAGCTAACCAGGGGTGTATGGTTTGTTTTACCATGAGCTAAAGATTTAGGTTTTACCTAGATCTGTTTTAGAAAAAATATCTTTTGCTAAGCGTAAGGCAATAAGCGTTTTTTTTCTTAGCTCTTGGTTATTAAAACTTTTCTGGGTGTTTACAAGAATTTAATATAGTCGTTGCCTACTAAGACTAATATTTTTTTTTAACTTTACTTTGATATATCGATTTACTCGAATAAAATACTAGGTAGGCCTAATATCTTTATGTAAAGTGTAAAGATTTCTCTAATATAGGAATTAGAATTGATTATGACATAGGCCTATCTACAAGTCTTGACCAAAATACGTGCCAGCAGTCGCGGTAAGACGTAAAAGACAAGTGTTATTCATCTTTACCAGGTTTAAAGGGTACCTAGACGGTAAAAATCGTCTTATATAAGATACGATTATACTAGAGTTATATATAAGGAGGTGAGTATTTATGGAGTGCGAGAGTTGAAATTTGTTCATACCATAAGGACTGGTAAAGGCGAAAGCAACCTTTTATGTAATAACTGACGTTGAGGGACGAAGGCTCGGGTAGCGAACAGGATGTGCGACCTGAAAAGCTCTAATAAAAACTTGATAACTATTTAAAAAAAAAACTAGCGGCACAACTAAAAAAGGGGGGGGGGCTTACCTGCCAGTCTTTTCAAGCCGATCGAAAAGAAGGGGAGGGGCTTGCGTGTTAAATTGATTATCAATTGTATTTCATCTTACATTAGTCTATCTAGATATGCATTACGGGCAACTGTTTTGTATAAAGCTCTAGAGAAAAGTATTATATATCTATTTTCGGTTTTGTTTGTTAGATTTATCTTTTAGATTTATAGTATTGGCTTTCTTCTATGGTTAGAGAAATTGAATCAACGTAATTAAAACTCTGTCTAGGATAGTAAACTTGTTGCAGAGGGGCTGCAACAGGTCCCTCCTTCGGTAACAAGTCCCTTGAACTAGGTTATATTATAAAATATAATAAATTAGCCACTTAACGAGTCCTGGGTTAAGCGAAGATGAACATATAATTAACAGAGTAAAGTTGAAACCTAAGGAAGAGTGTTTTTATTAGGGAACAGGCTAATGCCTATGGTCAGCGTAAAGGACACCCCCTCCTATATTATTTATATTTTTTATGCGCAGCAAGAAAAATATTTATTTATTTTATATAAATTATCTGGGTGTGCGTAGGGGGGGGGGGGTCCTTAGCAGGATTTACTGTAAAGTAAATTATCGATTAGAGGTAAAAGGATAACGTAAAAAGCGAAGGCCATTCTGTAATGGAATGGATAGGTAATATATTTACCACTTTTTTTTTGGCCTCAGGGCACCAGCCACCACAGATAAGAGGAGGTGTAAAAAAAAAAAGAAACCGAAAGGGAGCCCACTTGCGTAAAGATGTTATGTGTGTAATAAATCTGTGTATATTTACCTTGTATTTATTAATAGCTATTTTTATTGAGGACATGGAAAATAAAAATATAACTAATAAAATTAATCAAAAATGGCTCAAGTGGTTTGTTGGGTTTAACGATGAAGGTAATTTTCAAGTATACCCTAAAAAAAGTAAAGTCGGGAGAGATAAGTAAATATAATGTAGGTTATGCTTATCATTTGTCTTTACACAAAAGAGATATAGAAATTATAAAAAATATTAAGTACAAGTTAAATAATGTAGGAACTATTTACGAATATGTGAATAAACCTGATTCACGTTTAGCTGTTAACGATAAGGCAGGCTTATTAAGTTTAATTCACAATGTATTTGATGTATTTCCTTTAGTTACAGAAAATCAGTTAATTAGATATCTTTTTTTTTTTATTAAAAAAAAAAAGACGGACTGGTAAATAATGTTAAGGAGTTTAAAACATTAGAAGAATATAATTATTATAAAACTGAACGTTTATTATCTATATCTAGAGATAATGAGTTAAAGTATAGGGTCGAAAGACTATTGAAAGCTTCCTGCGGATGCGGAGCCGATATAGATAACTGAATAATAGGGTTTATTAATGGTGAAGGTTGTTTTTATATTAATAAAACTAAATGTAATTTTTTTATTGAGCACACAGATAGGCAAGCTCTAGAAATAATTAAACGAAGACTAGAGTTAGGTCCTAATGTGTTGGAAAGATCTCCAAGACTTAGGGATATAGGAAAGGAAAGAAAAACAACTTATCAGTTAAGTATATCAAGTAAAAAGGACATACAAAGGTTGGTTTCGTTTTTAGATGACAAGAGTAATATACCCTTACAAGGAAATAAATATACACAATATGTTGAATGATTAAGACGCATATAACGTTTGAGCCGTATGCCATGAAAGTGGCACGTACGGTTCTAAGAGGGGGAAAGTCCGAGAGGACCTACCTATCTCGACTAGATACCCTGGTAGTCCAAGCAGAAAATTATGAATGCTATAGGTTAGATTTTTATTTAGTCTATAAATTAAAATGTAAGCATTCCACCTCAAGAGTAATGTGGCAACGCAGGAACTGAAATTTGTGTATGAAAAATTGCAGTGTGGGTTCGAATCCCTCTCTGCAAGGTGAATTCCAGACCTATATTATTGAAAGACTGTTTATACTCCCCATCTATCCGAATATGTGTTCAGCCCCCAGCCCACCCATTAGGGTGGAGGGGAAATCGAAATTACTCGACAAGCATTGGTGGGGAAAGGGTTAAGATGAAAGAAGAATCTGCAGATTTTAATAAACAATGATTTATAGGGTTCTGTGATGCTGAATCAAGTTTCTCAATTAATCCAGTAGTAAACTCTGAAAATTTAATAAAAAAAATCACTTTTATGTTTAGTATTGAATTGCACAAAGATGATTTAAATGTTTTAGAAGATATAAAAAATTATCTGGGGATAGGAAGAGTTAGACAATATAAGGATAAATGCATCTTTTCAGTAACAAACGCACAAGGAACTTATAATTTCTATTTTTGATGAATACAACCTTAATTCAACTAAACACCTTGATTATCTTTAAGAGAGCCTTTCTTTTATACCAAGGAAGAGATAAAAGACTTTTTTATAACCAAGATAAAAAACTCTTACAAATCAGATATTTTACAAGAAAAATTCAATGAACACTAAAAGAACTAATAGTGTTTTGCCTTTGGATCACAATATTGTAATAACTAAAGGTTGATTGCTAGGCTATATTGAAGGAGATGGGTCTTTCTTTGTTTCTAGAACGGACATTGAGCCTACACTGTCTATCTCAGCCACAGCAGAACAATGACCTTTGAGAAAATTAAATAATTTTTGCAGATTGATCTAGCTTTCGATAAGTACTCCAAGTTCAAATTAAAACATTCCAAAGCTATAGCGTTGAATAGTATAGATGCAAGGGTTAGAGGCTCTTTCTTGTGTGAAGAAGAAAACCAGTTTGTAGAAACTAGAAATCCGTCCAAAGCTAAGCCTAAGCCGAAGCCGAGTATAATATTAGTAATTAAAAATATTAAAGTATTGAACAATTATATTATACCTTATCTTAAAGATGTGAAATTTAGAACCAAAAAAAGGCTTAGATTTTTTAGATTTCACAGATATTTGTAAAGCAGTCTATAAAGGTTCACATCGTAGTGAAGAGATTAGATCTTTAATCCTCAAACTATCTTACAATATGAATAATTTTAGACTATCCACCTTTAAAAAATAGAATATATTACATTAGAAGAAAGACATAAGATAGTAAACGCTGTTCCTTACATAGAGTATCTTGAGGATGGACGTGTTAGACACTTAGATAATTCTATAGCACCCGAGATCTTATTGTCAGGGTGTGTATATGAAATTAAAAAGCCTGATGGAGATACTATACTGTTAGAAACTTTAAAGCAAGTAGCCTCAACGGTGAATGTAGGTTATAGAACTTTAAAAACCAGAATTGAAAGACAAGAACTAAAAGAGTGGGTGGAAATTAAGGGTTATAAAATTAAAAGAATAGGAGTGTTTCAATAATATGGGAAAAGAAAAGAGGGAGCTAAGAGAAGGTTACAATCGAATAGTTTCCATACTTGTAGAAAAATTAGGTGAAAACGGTCAATAGTATCCTAAAATATACGTAAGTAAGATTTTTAATGGATGAACCATTATAACTAAAGACCGTCGGCAGTTGTAAATGTCGCGACGGACTGGATCACAAGGGTTAGGCTGAATATGTCTGTCCAAATGTACAGTCGGATTTTGAGACGAGTGCAAGATCGTAAAGAGGAAGGATGGATACAAAACCGTGCACGGTGTATCGTCATTTACACAGTGATAGTAACTCTTAAAATCCCCCAGGGGGGAATACTCAAAAATTGAATCATTAGACCGTTTACTGAAACCAGTAGTGAAGTATGTTATTTAATTCGTAGGTACGCGAAAAACCTTACCACAACTTGAATATTATCTATCAGGATATTACAAGCGTTGCACGGCTGTCTTCAGTTAATGTCGTGAGATGCCGGTTAACTCCTTTAAATTAACGGAAACCCTTGCTTTAATTATGAAGAGAAATAAAGCAGTTCACCATCTAAATCGGATATGATCACAGGGGGCAAGACAAGTCATCATGGCCTAAATGTTGTGGGCAATAGACGTGCCACATATTCCTATACAAAATGATGCGATAATGCGAATTTGAGCTAATCATCTAAAGTAGGATATAATAAGGATTGTAGTCTGAAACTCGACTATATGAATAAGGAATTACTAGTAATCGTGAATAAGAACGTCACGGTGGATCATATCTCATTTGGGTACTAACTACTCGTCAGGCGCTGAAATAAGTGTGTGCAATAAGTTTGGTTTTTTTTATATTTTTTATTCTAGATAATTAGTTCTAGTTATCTATAAGGAAAATCTTCGTATGCGTGACTTTAATTAGTGTTAAGTCGAAATATGGTTCGTGTAGTGGAAGTTGCACGGGATTTATTTAACATTTAACAATTAAACCATGGTTAACCATTAATATGGTTAACAAATATTTTTTTGGGGGGGGGGCTCCGCTAAAGAGGGGGGGGGGGTGCGTAGGCAGGCAAGGCAAAGGGAGGAGGAGCCTTGCCCTAAGAGGGGGGGGGTGCGTAGGCAAGCACCCCCCCCTAAGGGTGGCTTAGGGGGGGGGGGCTTACCTGCTGATATAAAAAGAGGGGGGGGGGGAGGGTGCTCCTACGCCCAGCAGCTCCTGCTATATTAAAAAAAAAAATATTTATTTATTTTATATATAAGCCCCTTAGCAGGGTTGCTTTTTTTTTTCTCCGCATGCTCCGCATGCTCCGCATGCTCCGCATGCTCCGCATGCTCCGCATCCGAAGGAGGGTCAACAGCCTTGCCTGGATTGTTAGGGCTCCTATATAAATTCTACTAAGGCTCCGCTGCAACGCACCCCGTGGGATATCTTTTTATCATCATAATTTTTATTTGATCCTTTTTTTTAATAAGATATATTTATTTGAGCAAAGCTCATATTTAAAGAAAGTATTATTTAATAGGAAGGTTCCGTTTGTTGGTATGACGGGTTAAGCTGTAAACTTAATAGTATATAACTGTCAAAGGTTCAATTCCTTTTCTTCCTATATATCTTTATACTAGGAATTATGTTCTAATAATTTTTATTTATACTATATAAGCTGAGGCTACGGAGCTGATAAAAAAAAAAGCAGCTCCGCAGCTCCTATATTTTAAAAAAAAATATTTATTTATTTTTATATAATGCGCAGCAAGATATTTTCTCCGGATCCGAAGGAGGTGCTGCGCATAAAAATTTTGTCCGGGTCCTAGGAGGTGCTGCGCATTTTTAAAAATATTTATTTATTTTATATAAATTATATTTTAAAAAAAAATATTTATTTATTTTATATAAATTATATTTTTCTGTGCTGAGCTGCTTATTTTTTTTTTCTTGCTGATTTTTTTTTTTTGCTTCAAAAAAAAAAAAAGCACACGGAGGTGTGCGCAGCAACCTTCGTGTGCGAAGCAAAAAAAAAAGCACAGCTTTTATTACAGAAGGGGGGGGGGGTGCTGAGCTTCTATAAGAGCTGGTTTTTTCCTCTATTTTTATAGTTCCTTTTATTTTAAGGTGGGGATCCCCCTTGCCAGACCGATACTTGCAATATTTAATTTTTGCTGTTATTTCTTCAATAATTTATGGCTCCGCAACTATAATAGACAGCAATTAATACATTTTAATAATGGGAGGTACCTTTTTTATTTTTAAAATTTTATATCAAATCAATGAAACATATCTAAATGGTTACATAATAGATAGTTTAGACTTTTTAGCTTTATCTTCAGTTTTATCTAGTATATTTGTTATAATTAGCCAAAATCCTATATCATCGGTTTTATTTTTGATAACTTTATTTATTAGTATTGCTGGTTATCTTATATTATTAGGATTAAATTTTATAGGTATTTCATACTTATTAGTATATGTTGGTGCAGTATCTATACTATTTCTATTTATATTAATGTTAATAAACGTTAGAATAAGTGAGTTATTAAGTAATACTAATAAAAGTATTCCTTTAGCTATATTTATAATAATATCTTTTATTTATACTTTTTATCCTATGATACCAGATAACTATATCTCTCTTCTTGATAAATTAGGCAGCTTCGCTGCTTCGGAGCCCTCCCTATTTTTAAAAGAAGGGTGACTTGCAGCCGAAGGTAGCAGCTCTGCCTTCGAAGGGGGGGGGTGCGCAGCTGCTGAGCATGATAGCTCCTTTTTACAATCAGGAGAGATAGGTGGTGAGGTAAGGGGGCCCTTACTGCCTGTTTTTAACAAAGCAAGGCAGGCAGAGGATATCTTTAATAATTTTTTTAGCATTATTCATTTAATTTCTTTAATTAGCTCTCAAAGAGATAATGTTTTTTATGTAACAGGAAAATCATGAGACGGTTGTTTATCAGAAAGTAGTCATATAACAAGCATAGGTAACATTATGTATACTAGTTATAGTATATGATTGATAATTACTTCAATTATTCTGTTATTGGCTATGGTAGGTTGTATAGTGATAACTTTAAAGAAAGATTAGTTATCATTAACCGAAAAGATATATCTATCAATTATTTTGTTATTAGCTATGGTAGGTTTTATAGTGATAACAAGATAGAAAAAAAAATTTAGGGTTAGTATCCTAATTGGTAAGGAACTTTCTTGTCAAGAAAGAATATGTCGGATCAAGACCGACCTGACTCGTAACGGTCCTAAATAACTCTCATTATTTTTATCTTTTAAAAACTAGATCTTTGCGAACCCCTTTTTAATGAGGGCCTTATTTTTTTTTGTGCTCTAGCTCAGCCATACAGCAAGTCATAAAAAAAACAGGCAGCCAGAAGCCTTGCTTTTTTTTTTAAGAAGGATTTGGCTTATGTTTTTTATATAGTGGGGGGGGGGGGGGTAGCTCTGTTAATTTTTTTTTTATTTTCTTTTAAGCAAGACAGCTCAGCAGCTAAGCAACCCAGGCTTATTAATATAATTTATATAAAATAAATATTTTTTTTTTCTTGCTGCTTTTTTTTTTTTTTGATCCGGGTCCTAGGGTCCTAGGGTCCTTGGGTCCGTAGGGTCCTTGGGTCCGTTGGGTCCTTGGGTCCTTGGGTCCTTGGGTCCTTGGGTCCTAGGGTCCTTGGGTCCTTGGGTCCTTGGGTCCTTGGGTCCTTGGGTCCTTGGGTCCTAGGGTCCTTGGGTCCTAGGGTCCTTGGGTCCTTGGGTCCTTGGGTCCTTGGGTCCTAGGAGAAAAAAAAATCAGCACCTCCTAGGATCCGTAGGAGAAAAAAAAATCAGCACCTCCTAGGATCCGTAGGAGCAAAAAAAATATAGCAGGGCTGTCAGGGGTGCCTTAATAAGGCCTTATTTCTTCGACGGCTAAGGAGAGCCTTAGTGGGGGGGGGGGGGGACGGCATAAAAATTTAAGCTTATAAAATTTTTAAATTTTGCCCTGTATCCGAAGGCAGGGTTTTTTAAGTTTTAGATGTAATTAATTATACTTATCTTAAAATTATAAATAAAATGAACTTCGACGCCTTTAATAGAAGTATATTTCAACACCATCCCTTTCATTTAGTCTCTCCATCTCCTTGACCATTGTATACTTGTATTTCTTTATTAACTTTAACAACAAGTGGAGTGTTAACTATGCACGGTTTTAATAATTCTAATGTTTTCGTTTTATTCGCATTAATTTCCGTTGTATTGTCAATGTCATTTTGGTGACGTGACGTAATCTCAGAGGGTACCCTATTACTCAGAAGTGCAATACTGTCTAGTCATAATTTAACTATGGCTAAAGCTATTCCTATAAAAGAGATAGAGGAAGCTTTAAATATTTATAAAGCTAATAAAGCTAAAAATATTCTTATTACAAAAAATATTTTAGGCCATTATTTAGCTGGTCTGTTAGAAGGTGACGGTCATATATCTATCCCTGCTTTAGGTAATACAGCTTTAAATCGAGTACTTAACCCTAGAATAGTGTTTACAAGTCATATTAATAATCTGGGTATGTATGCTTTTATCCAATCAGAGTTAGGAAATGTAGGACGTTTTCAAGCTTCAGGTGAAAATATTCTTCGTTATATTATTGGAGATAAGGCAGGAATTGAGCTTTTAATTAGATTAGTTCATGGTAAGCTTAGAACACCTAAAAACAAAAGATTTAATGATTTAATTAAAGTATTTAATGCTAAATACTCTCTAGGCATATCAGAAAGTTTATTAGATAATTCCAGCTTTACAGATAATAGTTGATTTACAGGTTTTACAGAGGCTGATGGGCATTTTGGTATTAAATATGTTGAAAGGAAAGCCAAATCAGATACTCGAAAAAGATCTATTAGTGAAAATATTAGTCTAAAGTTTAGATTAGATCAACCTTCGTATGATAAACCTACAGCTTCTTCTATGAGACCTTTTATGGAAAGTTTAGCTTTATTCTTGTCTTGTAATCTATTAAGTTATAGGAATAACACAGGTTCAGAAATATTATCTTTAGGTGTATCATCTAAAGATAGCGTAAAATTTCTTATATATTATTTTAACAAATATCCTTTATTAGGTGACAAATCTAAAGATTTTTATAAATGAGAGATAGTTTACAATATGATTGTGTCAAAGGAACATATTACTGAACAAGGCAGACTAACCATTAGATCTTTGATAGGGAAATAATAGTAAAAGCCTATCCCTTGCGGGATGCCAAGCTACGCAAGGGATCCTAAAGGATCCCCTGCGTAGCAGGGGATATGTTTAAATTAAATACAGTATTGTTACATATGTGCCCTCTCTTGCTCTTAGAGCAATAAAATTTAACTAATTGCTGGAAACTCTTGTCATTATAAGAAAATCAGCAGGAAACCAAAGGACGGATAAATATCTTAGTAGGATCTCAAGAGACTATACGTTAAAGATTAATACGTTAACTATATATTAACCTATTAATTAAGATATAGTCCAATTATTATTAGTGGTATGGTTTTTGACATATCTGGGTAATCATACAGCTGCTGTTCAAAGAGGATTGAATATGGGTGTTGCTTTATTTATAGTTACAGAAGCTTTATTTTTTTTAGCAATATTCTGAGCATTTTTTCATAAAAGCAATTTGTGAATAGAAACCAAACTCCGGGAACACCCTAAAGCTCTAATAACTAAGCTTTTAAAGGAGACTCTAAAAGTGGCCTCGTGAATAGCAGAGGGTATAGTAATATCATTAGAGATTCTTGGTCTTAACCAAGAAAGGGGCAATCGCGGACCTAAATCAGATAGCTACATATCTGTAAAAGAGCAACGAGTAGACGGTTTCTCTGTATTAAAAAAATACAGTAAGGTGTACTCTAAGTGCCAGGGAAACCAGGTTTTTCTTCCTTTTATAAAATATGTTAATACGATAGTTGAATCTATACCTGGAATCCTGGTTTATTCTAAGCCCAATATCTCTTTCTTTTCTACCTTTACTTTTGCGTACAAAAGTATGACAAAAGGTCAAGCAGGCTTTTCTGTATTTAGTTCTGCTTCTACTAATGAGCTGAATCCTTATTATATTACTGGTTTTACTGACGGGGAAGGATGTTTTTTTGTAGGTGTTAGTCCAGACTCTAAAAGCAAGACAGGTTATAGAGTAAAAGCTAATTTTCAAATTGGTTTACATTTAAAAGATCTTGCCTTATTAGAGCAAATTCAATTGTTCTTTGGGGTAGGTAAAATATCTAAATTGGCTGCGGAATCTGTTCAATTTAGAGTGTATGCTCTTGAAGACTTAAAAGTTATTGTTCACCATTTTGATAAATACCCTTTATTAACTAATAAGCAATCCGATTATCTACTTTTTAAAGAAGTAGTAAATTTAATGCAAGAAGGAAAACATTTGACTTTAGAAGGTTTAAACAAAATTGTGTCAATTAAAGCTGTGCTAAATAATAGAGAATTATCTGATAATTTAAAGCTAGCTTTACCTAATATAGAACCTGTTTTAATGCCAGAAATTAAAGATCCCCCTCGAACAATAAAAAGTTTACATTGGTTAGCAGGTTTCACCGATGCTGAAGGATGTTTCTTTGTAGCATTAAAAAAATCACCAGGATCTAAATTAGGTGAAGCCGTATGATTGAGATTTATTTTGACTCAACATGCTAGAGATGAAGATTTCCTAAGAAGTTTAATTTCTACTTTAAATTGTGGGAGATATATACCTAAATCTGGTTATGGCGAATTTATAGTTGAAAAATTTACAGATGTTAGCAATAAAGTGATTCCCATTTTTGAAGAATTTAAATTACACGGTGTAAAATCTAAGAATTTTGAGGATTTCAAAAAAGTGGCTCTGCTTATGAAAAACAAAGTACATTTAACTAGAGAGGGGCTAGATGAAATAAAGAAGATAAAAGGAGGAATGAACCAAAATAGATTATACTAACAAGTATATAAACATAATAAAGGATAAAATTAAAAAAAAACCTACCATGTGCTTTGCTTGCTACTTTGTAAGCGAAATAACATATAGTTAATCTAAAAACGAGTGCTTTATCACCAACCGTAGAGTTAGGAGCTCAATGACCACCAATGGGTATAGAAGCTATAAATCCCTTTGAATTACCTTTACTTAACACAGTATTACTTTTATCGTCAGGGATAACTGTGACTTGAGCGCACCATTCTTTGATTCAAGGAAATAGAAGAGGAACTTTATATGGGTTAGTTGCTACTGTATTTTTAGCACTAGTATTCACAGGCTTACAGGCTGTAGAATACAACTTTTCAACATTTAGTATTAGTGATGGTGCTTTTGGATCTTGTTTTTATTTCGCAACAGGCTTTCATGGGTTAACTAATGTAGCCCTTTTTATATATTTATTTATTACTTTTTTAATTAAACCTACGGATCCTTTGGATACAACGGATCCTACGGATCCAGGGGATCCCCCTCTCTTATTAGAGGGGTTTAGTGAAAGTTCGTATTATAGCAAAGATATAATGAATAGTTTTTTTTTTATTGAAACTCATAACAAAACAGATGGTAAACTTACTGTTTACCATAAAAATGCATTTTTAGAGTGATTAGTGGGTTTTACAGATGGAGAAGGTAATTTTAATATTAAATTGACAGGTTTGGAAAATACATTTAAAAATGTGCAATTTACATTTCAAATAGGTCTTCATATTGATGATATAGAAACATTACAATATATTAAGGATAATCTTAAATGTGGACATATTTCTAAGTCGGGTAATAGGGTAAATTATTTTGTTAATGATATTAATTCTTTAATTAATGTTATTATACCTGTGTTTACTAATTTTTCTCTTAACAGTTCAAAGTTTCATCATTTTATGTTATTTAAAAAAGCAGTATTATCAACAAAGAATAAATTTCATTTATCTAATCAAGGTAAGTTAGATATTTTAAAATTAAAAAAAGAAATGCAAAATATGTCAGGTAGATGGGTGCCTGATTCTATTAAAAGTATTAAGATAACTAAATACTGGTTAGCAGGTTTTATAGATGCAGAAGGAACATTTTCTACATCTAGATATGTGCCTAGATTTAAATTAGAAAATCATGTTAAAGAGTTAGAATTATATAATAAAATAAAGGAATTTTTAGCTTTACATAATATACAAGCTAATGTAGTTTTAACTATGCCTAGAGTATATAATATTCACAGTAATGCTACGATAGTTTTAGAAGTTAATAAAATAGGTCACCTTATTTCATATTTAATACCTTTAATGGAACAAGATAAACCTATATTAAAAACGTTAAAATCTAAAGATTTTTTATTGTGAAAAGAATTAGTAAAGATATATTATAATGGTTATCATACTACTCCAGAGGGTAAACGTATATTTGATTTTATAAAATTACATATGAATAAGTATAGATTATCTACTAATTCAGATTTATTTATAGAAAAAAGACTTTGCGTAGGGTTTACTCCCTCTTTTCAGAGGGAAATAAAAGATTTAATAGTTAAACTTTATTTAACAGATAGTCCATACATTATTAAACAAGGAGTTAGATATTATAGAGAAACAAATAAATTAGTAAGTGAAGCTGTTAATATTACTGCTATTGACTTGGAAAATAACATATCTGTTTATCAAAGTATGAGTGATTGTGCTAAATCTCTTAACATATCTAGAAAAAAAATAAAAGAATGTGTAACTAATGGTACTTCATATAAAGGGTATCAATTTGTTTTAAATTAAAAAATTTATATATAAAAAAAAATAGGATTAATAGCAAAGAACTCATTGTTATAATGACAATTTGCTGCTAAATATATACTGTTACTGACATATATAGAAGTTAAACGACTAACCTTTAAATATTATTTATCTTTAATAAAACTATTAAAAAAAAGCTACGCAAGGGATCCTAAAGGATCCCCTGCGTAGCAGGGCAAGGAAAAATATTCTACGTATTAATTACTATATGGGGGTAAACAATATTTTAAATTTATTGTACTATATAGTGAGCACTAATATGAAGACATAGTCTAAACAATAACGCAAGTTCTTGATAATTTTTTGTACACGTTATAATTGGTACTGCTTTTATTGCGGTTGGTCTGTGACGTGTTTTAGCTTATCACTCTACAGAAAACCATCATCTGGGATATCAGGGATTTATACTTTATTTAAATTTAATTAACATAATAGCTTTGTTGCGTACGAAGTGTAATCAACTAGGACCCTTAAGCCACAAAAATACTGAAAGTCTGGGGGGATGCGGACAGATGGTCTGCTTACCTACGAATTTTTGTTTAGAGCGGACTTTGTTCGCTGCCTCTTTGTCCCCATCTATGCTATATAGCTATAGAAGGGGGGCAGAAAAAGGAGTTAAAAAATTTTTCGCTAGGTATTCTTCAAGTAGTAAAGGAGAATTCTACAAGTTAGACCCTTATTTTGTAACTGGTTTAACAGAAGCCGAGGGTAGTTTTTCCATTATTAAATGTCGTGATGCTAGAGCAAAATTTGGAATGACCATAATGCTGAGATTCAAAATCACTATGTTAGTCAATGAGATAGCATTACTTAAAGATGTTAAAGCTTTTTTTGGTGTAGGCTCGATTGATATTGATGAAAAAAGGGGTGCGGTTGATTATATCGTTCGGGATAAAATTAGCCTTGATGTTATTAAAAAACATTTTATCAAGTATCCCCTAAGAGGTACTAAGTTCTTGGACTTTTATGATTTTGTGCAAGCTTTAGAGCTAATGGAGCAAAACCTACATCGTTCTGAAGAGGGGGTGAAATTATTAGTTAGTCTTTCTGAGGGTATGAATTCTTTACGAAAGGATTACAGCAAAATGCCCCCGATTCATATTATAAAGGGTAATTCAGAGTTTATACCCTTAGACGGTAATTACATAAACGGATTTATAGCTGGAGATGGTTGTTTATACTTGAAAACTAAATCTAACTTTGGATCTATGGGTATACAAATTTCTCAGCACGTTAATAATAGTAGTCTTGTTCGGGAAATTTTGGATTATTTTCAATCAGGTTTAAATGTGTTTAGCCACGCTAAGGGTAAAAAATCAGTTCAAATTACTATAGGAGGTAAAAAGATTTGGAATAAAATTATTTATCCACACTTTTTAAATTATCCGATGCAGGGGTCAAAGACCCTGCGTTTAAAAAAAATGTTAGCAATTGCTAAAATTATAGAAAGCGGGCAACATTTAAAAAGAGTTGGTAAAACTGTTTGTTTTAAACCTGAATACAAGGAAATAATACTTAAGATCTGAAATGATGACTACGCACCATAATAATTATTAGGCGTTCTTATAGAGTAACCCTTTGTGCTTTTTTTTTTTTTGCTCAGCAAGCAAAAAAAAAAAATCAGCACCCACTCCTTAATTTGTTAAGACGCAGTACCCCATCCCCTAGGCGTGAAGTAGTGTTTCATAGTGTATTTAATTTTTGCTTGTGTAAACATGGGGTAGGCGTTTGCCATTGGCGCGAAGCACTGCTACCTATTAGCTCTGTATGGATAATTTATTTAGGTGCTAGTTCCCTGGGGGGGAACATGTTTTTGGTTTTCCTAGGCAAAACACCAAAAACTTGTTTTTCATATATAAATATATGAAAACATTGTTTTTTCTTGCCTAGGATCCGTAGGATCCGTAGGATCCGTAGGATCCGTAGGATCCGTAGGATCCGTAGGATCCGTAGGATCAAAAAAAAAGCACCCTTCGGATCCTAGGGATCCGTAGGATCCTACGGACAAAAAAAACTTGTTTTTCATAAATATATGAAAAACATTGTTTTTGATCCGTAGGAGGGGGGGGGGGGGGGTCCGAGCTTTGGCTAGCCGTAATTAAAATTTAAATAAAAGTAGAAAATTTAAGTTCACTTTGCTAATAATAAATGCAAGGTAAAAGAGGATGAATTTCAATAAAAACTTTTGGTTAAGCCCTTCGGATCCTTCGGATCCTTCGGATCCTTCGGATCCTAAAAAAAAAGTTTTTGGGATACCTGATTTATTTAATAGGTATGTTAGTTAAATTGAAGCGAAGTTTATTAAAGTAAAATTTTTAGGGTTGAAGCTAGATTATCACGCGCGTCAACGTATGGGTTAACCACAATGGTTCGCTTTCACCAGAGGAGGGCTACACAGGATAAGCGTCGTTAAGAGTCAATTCCATATATTAAGATATTTTTATGCGCAAGCGACAGCTGTAAATAATTTAGTAGAAAAAGTGGATATCTGGCTTTTCTATCATCCTTAAAACTTTTTTAATAAGAACGTTAAACGACTAGAAGTATTTAGGATAAACTTATATTTCATAGCGTCCTCCTTTGCACCGAACTGAAATTTAATAAATGATTATATTTATTAAAGGTCTTTCTGACGCAGGGCGCAGGACGCTTCGCCTACAGGCGCTGCCCCCCCTTGCAATAAGCTAGACCTAGGTAAAGTCAATGAAGACATAGTCTGAACCATGTCGTAAGATGTGGAAATAAAAAAAGAGAGCACGGCGGTTTCACCTTGTTCTTTTTTTTTATATAACATAATTGTGGAGTCAAGTATTTTATACTGACATTTTGTAGATGTTGTTTGGTTATTTTGTGCGCTGCAATGGATATTGAATGGATGCGTATCGCCCATCTCTCCTTCAAACAAGCATCTAGCTCGATGTGAAGAAGGGAAAAGGAAAGACGTCGGGGTTGCAAAGGGACCCTATAAGCCATATGACTTACCTGACTCCGAAATGGATAGGGGACCAAAGCATGTCATAAACACGGAGAACGCAGTACTAACTGTAGGGATCTCCGTAAGGAAAATCTGCCAAGGTATTAACTTCACGTTCGGTAGGGCGCACCAAAACCCCTCTTTTTTTCTGTGCTGAGCTGCTGATTTTTTTTTTGCAGCTTTTTTTTTTTTTGAAAAAAAAAAAAAAAATCAGCAAGCAAAAAAAAAAAAGCACAAAAATAGTGTGCCTCTCATGTCAGGAAACGAAAATGTTTCTGGCATCTTTGCGAGAGACAGATATAAACAAGAACGGGTACCTAAAGTAGAAAAGACCATTGAAGAATCAATTGCAGGATCTCCTAAGGGAAGTAATTCCTATGGAGACGGAGCACCCATAGTAGTACCTTGAAGAGGACGCCATTCAATGTACAAAGGGGGGCAGCGTTTTTATTCGACATCTACCTCTGCTGCCAAAGACAAGTACTTTGATGGTAAGGAAATGCTGTCGAAAATGAGAGTACGAGAAGGTAAGTACACTGGATTATACAAACTTCTTACTGAGGAGAAAATACTTTTTGCGGCATATTGAGAGATAAAATCAAAACCTGGCAATATGACTGCAGGTAGTGACGACGAAACTCTAGACGGATTCTCTCCTAAGGTGCTAAAAATAATTACAGAGGAACTGGAGTCAGAGAGATTCCAATTTAAACCTACGAGAAGGGAATACATACCTAAAGCTAACGGGAAAATGCGTCCTTTAGGTATCGGCTCCCCTAGGGACAAAATAGTACAGAAAGCTATCGCTATATTATTAGAATTAATTTACGAACAGGAATTCCTCGACGTGAGTCATGGATTCAGACCTAAACGGGGTTGCCAGACAGCCATAAAACAGATCAACCAATGGAAAGGTATGAAATGGGCAATCGAAGGGGATATAAAAGGTTTCTTCGATAACGTGGATCAGCCACTACTGGTCAAACTACTGGAAAAGAAGATAAAGGACCAACAATTCATCGATCTGATTCATAAACTGATAAAAGCAGGATACGTAGAAAGAGGATCGAAGAGAGACTCGCTACTCGGAGTTCCTCAAGGAGGAATAATAAGTCCTATCTTATCAAACATTGTCCTACATGAACTGGATAGGTATATCACGGACCTAATCGAAGCCAAGAGCTCCAAGAAGAAGAGCATATCTACAAGAAATCCTAAATATGATAAGCCTACCAGAAGAATCCTATATCTTAGAGACAAATACAATGATGTTAAAAACAGACCGGTAGAGATACAGGAAGAAATAAAAAACTTAATAAAAGAAAGAAATAGTATTCCATCAACGCTCTCCGACGGTAATAGAATAAAGTATATAAGATACGCTGACGAGTGACTTATCGGGATATTCGGTACAAAAGACTTCGCCAAGGAAATAAGAGACATGGTAGCTAACTTCCTAAAGGAAGAACTGAAACTAGAACTCAGCCTCGAGAAAACCAAGATAACCGACCTACATCATGATAAAGCGAAATTCCTGGGATTCTACTTACAAATTAATAAACCCAAGGAGAACAAAAGGACAACCATTAACTTCAAAGGAACTACCAGAAAGGTAAAAATAGGACATAACGTTATGATGATTTTGATGCCAAAAGACAAACTTTATGATAAATTCATAAAAGAGGGCTTCCTAAGAATAGAACGAAGAGGTAGTTTTCAGAAATACGTACCAACGGCAAAAACTCCGTGAATACATCTGGAACATCGAGGTATATTGAATAGGTACAACTGGATAAGTAGAGGCCTAAGTAACTACTATCGAATGGCCAATAACCGATACGATCTGCACCTATTCATAAACTTCATACTCCGACACTCCTGCGCCAAAACGCTAGCTAGAAAATTAAGACTGAAATCGAGAGGGAAAACCTTTGCTAAGTTAGGGAACGATCTAGCAACCAAGGACAAACCTGTAATGAGGTTCTACACAGAGGATAATTACAGATGAGACCCCTCAAGAATCATGTCAGTGGGGAATGTATCACCATTTGCAGTACTGAAGTGGAACAGAACTAAATTTCTGGGATAGCTGCCTGATCTGTAATTCAAAAGAGAAAATCGAAATGCACCATGTTAAACACATAAGGAAAAGATATCCGGATTCGGATTTTTCTTGCTGATTTTTTTTTTTTTTTCAAAAAAAAAAAAAGCTGCGCAGCAAGCAAAAAAAAAAAAAGCTGCGCAGCAAGCAAAAAAAAAAAAATCATGTCCAATCTAAACAGGAAACAAATCCCAGTATGCCACGCGTGTCATATGAAGATACATTCAGGAAAATTTGAAAAAGTCTTAGTGAATTACGTAAGAATATCCAGTAATACTCATAACAAAACGCAGAGAGCCGTATGCGGTGAAAGTTGCACGTACGGTTCGGAGGGAGGCTACTCGTTGCCAGTTCATGGTGAACATGGATCAGGGTGCGGCTAATCGACCCTACTATATATTAGCATATATTACTGAGGTTCTTAAATTGTTTTTAGGCTCTCTTTTTTTTCCTTAGTCCCTAAGGCTCTCCTTTTTTCAATTAGTATCCGTAGGTATATTTTCCTGTTTTTTTCAGTGGGAGTTGGAGGAGGTTTTCTCTCCTCCTACGACCCCCTTTTTAAAAAGTAACCATCTAAGAGGGTAAATATAACCATATAAGGATGGCCTTATAAAAAAACAAAAGACCAAAATAGGGGGGGGGGGATCATAAAAAAAAACAGGGGGGGGGGGAGCCTTACTTCCTATATTTTTTTTTTTTAAATATTTATTTATTTTTCTGCGGGTCCGAAGGAGGTGCTGCGCATTTTTAAAAATAAGGCTACTATCCGGGGGGGGGTGCGTAGCAGCTACGCACCCCCCCCCCCTAAGGTTATTTCCTTCAAAGGGCTCTTCCTTAGGGTGCGTAGCTGACCCTTATAGTAGCTTTTATCTTTAGCTACGCTCCCTAAGGGACAAAATAGAGTCAGCCCTAAAATATATCCGAAGGAGGAAGATATTTTTCTCAAATAAAAGCGTTTATCAGCTTTTCAATAAGGGGGGGGGGGGGTAAGGGGCGGGGGGGGGGGGTGCCATTATTTTAGCAGGCAAGCCCCTTGCCTATAACTTTATCTCTCCTTTTTTTTATCAAGTTGCTATACGCAGCCGTCCTCATGGGTTTTTAGTATCCGGAGGGTGGGCTCAGGGGGGGGGGGGTGCGTAGCAGCGTAGCAGCTACGCTGCTGAGCCTTATTTATTTTTAAAATTGCGCTGACCTTCGGACCCGGAGAAAAATAAATAAATATTTTTTTTTTCTTGCTGATTTTTTTTTTTTGCTTGCTGATTTTTTTTTTTTGCTTGCTGATTTTTTTTTTTTTTTCAAAAAAAAAAAAAAGCAAGAAAAAAAAAAGCATCAAAAAAAGCACCTCCTTCGGACCCAAAAATATAATTTATATAAAATAAATAAATATTTTTCTCCGGATCCGAAGGAGGTGCGCATTTAAAAAAAAAATATAGTAGGGCGGATTCAAAAAACCATAAATAAGCCAAAGGTTAAATAATAGCTGAGGGGGGGGGGGAGCCCTCAGTTTTATTTACCTCCTTATGAGTAAGAGGAAAATAAAAAATTATTTCCTAGTAATTAATCGAAAGAGAGAAGGGTGTTTAAAAAAAAATGCGCAGCACCTTCGGACCCGGAGAAAAAAAAATAGTTTGAGATCTTAGTTTAATGGTAAAACATGAGCCTTTTAATCTCTGTTTCCGGGTTCGATCCCCGGAGATCTTATAAGCTTAAGGGGGGGGGGGGGGGGGGGTTCCTATTTTTTTAAGCAAGGTAGGAAAATAATATTTTTTTTACGGTCATAGGTTAATGGTAGACCTTTCGTCTTCCAAACGATTTGTGTCGATTCGAATTCGACTGACCGTACATTTTTTTTTACATATCTTATTAATTATCGTGGTTATTATTCTAAGGAAAGCTATAGCCTTCTTTTTTTTTTTGTGCGTAGCTGCTGAGCTCCTTTTTTTTTTTATCCTACGGGCTCAGGAGCTGATTTTTTTTTTCTTGCTGTGCTTTTTTTTTCTGTGCGTAGCTGCTGATTTTTTTTTTGGGTGCGAAGCTGCGCAGCAAGAAAAAAAAAGCACCTTCGGGTCCGCAGGGTCCGCTGGGTCCGCAGGGTCCGCTGGGTCCGCAGGGTCCGCAGGGTCCGCAGGGTCCGCTGGGTCCTTGGGTCCTTGGGTCCTTGGGTCCTTGGGTCCTAGGGTCCGTAGGGTCCTAGGGTCCTTGGGTCCGCAGGGTCCTAGGATAAAAAAAAATCAGCGAGCACCTTCGTGTGCGAAGCAAAAAAAAAAGCAGCAACGCAGCAACGCAGATACGCAGCAACGCACCCTTCCGGATAGTAGCACCGAAAAAAAAACAATGTTTTCATATATATGAAAAACAAGTTCTAGTCATAGTAAAAGGCTTTGTCATAGTCATTTTACTATGACTTAGCCTTAGTAGGGCCATAGTTTTAGTCATGGTTTTTTTTCTTTATTTTTCTATGCCTTTTTTTTTTAGGGGGGGGGGGCCATAAGAAAAAAAAAGGAGGGCCTTAAAAAAATAATGCAAGTCTTAAATATACAAGCGCTCAGCTTGCTGAGCGGCGCTTGAGGCAATATATTGTATTTTTTTTTTATTATTGCTAGGAAAAGTTGCTATAGGTAAGGCGAGATATTTGCTAAATATTGTGCTATGCACCTGGATGTTCAAATCATCTCTTTTCCGTAACTCCTCCTACCTGCTACTTCACTTATTTATATAGGCAACTAAGGGGGGGGGAGCCTTCCTTAGCTGAGGTAGGGTACCTTATTTTTTTTGCCTTCAGGGTGCGTAGCTGCGTAGCCTTATTTATGGTTTTTTAGGGGGGGGGGGGGAACCCCCCCCCCCTGGGTAAAATAAGGGGGGGGGGGGAGGTTCAATGGTCCTTGGCGAAAAAAAATAAGAGCCCCTTATAAAAAAAAGGTAGAGGGGGGGGGGGGCTGGAACTCTCCACTTATTTTTTCTAAAATTTTTTTTTTCTCTTTTTCATAAAAAAAGCTCTTATTTATATGGGCTGCGCATGCGTAGTAGGATCCTACGGACCAAAGGGTAAGTGCTCTTTTTGTTTTTTTTTTTAAGCGAATGATCCTAAGGTTATTTTTTTTTTTATTTCCTTCAAAGGCCTCTTCGGGCAAAAATATACCTGAAGGATGGGGGGGGGGGGGGTGGCTAATAGGGGGGGGGGGGGTAGGCAGCTTTTCTTATTGAAAAAATGAGGGCTCTAAAGTTATAAGAAAAAAGGAGGCATCCCTAGCACTCCTAAGGGTGCTTTGCTACAGAGCAGATCAGCATAGCAGCAGAGCAGCAGAGCAGCGAAGCCTTATAAAAATAAGGCTAGGATGCTCTAAAATTTATTGTTAAGGCGGAGAGATAAAAAAAAGGGGGGGGGGGGGGGGGTAATTGTTTAACTATTGCTCTCTCTCTCGCCTCCCTAAGGAGGTTTATTCTAAAGCCTTGTCAGGGTTTAGTAAGAATACTAAAAACAATTTAAAGAGCATAGTTTAATGGTAAAATTCGAAGCTTCAAACTTTGTGTTCTCAGTTCAAATCTGAGTGCTCTTGATATATATTAAATTTTCTCCTGCTGTTTTTTTTTTCCTAGGGGGGGGGGGGGGGGGGGGTGCAGCAGAGCTGCTTTTTTTTTTTAATCCTACGGATGCTATATACTAAGAGCCAAAAAAAAAATCAGCTCAGCAGCACCCCCCCCGGATAGTAGCTGCGTAGCCTTATTTATGGTTTTTTTGGATGCGGAGCTGCTTTTTTTTTGGTGCATAGCACCTGCGGACCCTAAAAAAATCAGCCTTCGGATCAAGAAAAAATGAGTAGGGTATATAAAAAAGTATAACCTTCGGGTTGTGGAAGGGAGGGAAGCAGCCTTTTTCAGGGGGGGGGGGGGTTAGTGGGGGGGGGGAGCTAATATAAAGGAATTAGCTCAATGGTAGAGCAACCGTTTTACACACGGCAGGTTAGGTGTTCAAATCACCTATTCCTTACATGTTAATATTATCTATAATTTTTTTATTATTATCTAATGCCGTTACTTTAAGACGAGACAAATCAATATTATACAGTAGAGTAGCTATTATAGTTTTACTCTATTCATCTATTATTGCTATAAATAGTTTATTTATATCTAGTTTAGCTAAAGGTATTGGTTTGTATGGTGGTTTATTTCACGCAACAGCTATTACACAAAATTTTCATATCTTCATTTTTATTATTTCAGCTATTATTATACAATTAACTGCTTTTTATCCTAGAAGAGTTTTATTAGATCTTTATTCCTCTTTAAGTTTTATAGGAAAATTAAAGTTGCAATACAAGAAGTCTTTATTAATAGACAAAGACGGAGAACAATTTAAAATAATAGAGTACCCTTTAATTTTATTATTTATTGTATCAGGTGCTGTATTTTTAATATCAACTAGTGATTTAGTTTCAATATTTCTTTCTATTGAATTACAAAGTTATGGGTGTGCGCCGGGCGAGGCTTACACTGCTGAGGTATTTATACTATCGGATATATTTGGCCCGCTTACGAGAGGATATCTGCCACGGGTGATCACCATATGACAAGCTAATAACTACCATATCGGGATAGCTGATCACAAAAAGATAAGTCAAAATGGACTGCCCCATTTGATGATATGTCTTAGTGGGGATGGTCATGGACAGGTTAACGAATTTGAAACGCATAAGGAGGGCCAGCTTGGCCCGTATGTCTTAAGCAGAATATCGCGGCATTCGAAAGGGAATAATAATGTTAATATTAGTAGCCCATATAATATTAATTGCCAAAAACCCTTTGCCTACTTCAGGAAAGAAGATATAAATGCGCAAAGTCCTAAAACCATCAACTTAAACGCCAGTGTATTGCAACCCCGGGATCTAACCGCCTCTAAATATAACGTTTATAAACACTTATATATACTGCGGGGACGGAGTTTCCATAGTAGCTCGATACTAGCGAAGGGAAACAGTCAGAAATCGCAACTTCTTTCCGCAAATGTCTCTAACACAAAAGGTGCTGAGGATCTCAACCACAAAAGTGGCAGCGAATCAATTACATCTGTTAGTACGTGAGCAGTGGAAGAAGTAAACAAATATATTAGGAAAGACGGTAAGTACAACGGTCTTATCAACATCATATCTAATCCTTTATTTCTCCAAGGAAGCTACAACGAGATTAAGAGCAAACCTGGTAATATGTCTAAAGGTACCAATCCTGAAACTCTGGACGGTATTAACATCGCATGGTTCGATAAGATTGCCAAAGAATTAAAAACGGGAAAATTTAACTTGCAACCCTCCAGAAGGGTTATGATACCCAAACCAGGTAGGAAAGAATTAAGACCCCTAAGTGTTGGAAACCCTAGAGATAAAATTATTCAGAAAGCTATTACCGTAGTGCTGGAAGCAATATGAGAGAAAAAATATTCAGACAACTCTTACGGTTTCAGACCTGAAAAATCTTTACATCAGGCCTTATACCAGTTATACAGAAATGGTTCGAATTACCAATGAGTCGTACAAGGTGACATATCCAAATGTTTCGATAAAATACCACATAAAATTATTAATAATATCATCGAAACTACAGTAACTTGTGACAAAACATTACAACTTATAAGGAAATCACTAACAGCCGGTTATTTAGACCCGGACAACGGCTCACATATCATACCAACAGAAGGTACCCCTCAAGGTAGCGTTCTTAGTCCTTTATTAGCTAATATAGTCCTTAACGAATTAGACGAATACATGACTAAAACCATATCATCATTCGAAAAAGGTAAGAAGAAAGCTAGAAACAAAGAATATGATAAAATCACAAGTAAAATCCAATGGCTTCAGAAATCCAAACCAGGATCCCCTGAAATCAAAAGATTAGCCGTTGAAAGAAGAAGTATACCCAGTGCAATACATGATGATCCTAACTTTAAAAGGATGAAGTATCTAAGATACGCAGATGACTTTGTGGTCTTGATCGCTGGATCACCTGATGATGCCCAACTGATTAAGCACAGGATAAGTGATATTTTACTGAAGAAATGTGGTCTCTATCTAAATAAAGAGAAGACAATCATAACAGCCACTAAAGACGGTTTTAAATTTTTAGGAGCATGATGTGAACGTCCATCTTCATTGAAAGCAGGATTATTCACCTCAAAATCAGGAAATCCCTCGAAACTGAAAATGAGAATGAGAATTATGATACCTATCAAAGATCTTATAGGGAAGCTTATAGTTAATAAGTTCGTTAAAAGAAACAGAACTGGCACACCTTCAGCTACAGCCAGAAGAGATTTAGTAAATTTAACACATCATGAAATCGTAACATTTTACAATCATCGAATACAGGGATTAGTCGCGTTCTATAGTTTCGCATGTAACCTTACTAGTCTGAGAAAGATAATAATGTTCCTACAACTATCATGTGCTCTAACGCTCGCTCTAAAATACAAGCTAAGAACCTGTAGAAAAGTCTTCAATAAATACGGCAATCATCTAACTGATCCTGACACAGAAATAGGACTTAAATTACCTAGTTTTTTTTAAAAAAAAAAAACAATGTTTTTCATATATTTATATATGAAAAACAAGTCCCGGGGGACTTGTTCCCTCGGGACCAGTTCCTGCCCCTCAGGAACTAGTACTCTTAAAGTGAAACACAGGTATGCCGATACAGATTTAGCATCTAACTCTGAAAATATCTTAAAAATGTCATGATACAAAAAGATGACCAGGTCTAGTCTCAATAAAGCTTGCGTTATATGTAAAACAACCAACCAGGTTGAAATGCATCACATCAGAAAAGTTAAAGATGTTAAAAACAAAATCAGAACAGGTAACAGTACATATGCTCAATGAACGGCTACTTATCTGAGAAAACAAATACCTCTTTGCGCTTATCATCACGATCTCTATCACAGTGGTGATCTAAATTATGCAGATATGACAAAGATCCGGAAATACTCATAATCAGACTATATATTAACCAGATTACTGATGGAAAGCCGTATGATGGGAAACTATCACGTACGGTTTGGAGGGCAGGCTAACCAATCCACTGACCCTACTGTATTTACTAAGTACAATATATAGAAATTCCGAATTAGCCACAAATGGAGGTATTACTTATTTTTTATTAGGTGGTTTAAGCTCCTGTTTTATTTTATTTGGTATTAGTTTAATATATGCAAATTCAGGTACAACAAATTTAGACGGTTTATATATAATAACTAGTTTGAGTGATTTGAGTAATGGTTTAACGAACAATGTATCATCAATAGATAAATCAGATTATATTAACTATTCTTTATTAATATTAAGTGTAGGTTTTTTATTTAAAATTAGTGCCGCACCTTTTCATTTTTGATCTCCTCTTGTTTATGATGCAATACCTACAATTGTTACTACTTTTGTAGCTATTATTGCAAAAATATCTATCTTAATTTTTTTATTAGAGTTAGTACATTATACAAGTAATTCCTTATTCAATTACAAATATACTTGAACTACTAGCCTATTAGTTAGTTCTTTCATTTCATTAATAATAGGTTCAATACTTGGTTTAAGAGAAAAGAGAATAAAAAGATTGTTAGCTTATAGTACTATTGTGCGCCGTTGTGTTGTCTGTGGTTTAGGATTTTTAAAATCCATGTACTGTCCAATTGTACATACAGTGACAAGGTTAGGTCGGAGAGAAAGTCGACGACTGAACTTAGCATCCTTGTGTAAAGGGAGAATTAGATCTAATCAGGCTGATCGATTAGTCTCTCGAACTGTTCTCCCTATGATTAAAACTGCATTGTTTGAAATCCATCTATGAGGGTCCTCGTCTATAGGGACTTGATTTGCCTGTGATAGGTCAAGTGAAACAAATTCGGTTGTGAAATGGTTGACTGAATTATGGACTGTTTTCACCCAGAATGCCATAAGCATTATTAAAGTAGATAGTGGATGATCTAAGGGGAGTGTATGACCATATGTCAGAACCTCGGGATCGCCTAAAGTTGGAAACAACTATGGTGACAGAGGAATCGTAGTACCCAATCTGTTCGGACGATATCATCTGATGAATGGATCAATTTGGGGAAGGATTCCAAGTTGAAACATTAGATGTCTTAGTAGCGCAGCCGGAAGGTCCGGTACAGTTGAATCTGACTCCGCAAGAAAGCTTCTTAAACTAGCTGAATATTGTAGAAATAATCCTGGAGCGAACATTGCGGATCCATTATACAAAATGATGTTTGACCCTAAATTATATGAGTTAGCATACAGTAAAATTAAAAGTAAACCTGGAAATATGACCAAAGGTATAGTGGCTACTACTCTTGACGGGATGTCGGGTGAGGTTATCGATGGCATCATAGCCAAGTTAAAAGATAACTCCTTCCGCTTTTCAGCGGGTAGAAGGGTAGAAATCCCGAAACCCAATGGAAAGAAAAGGCCGTTAACTATCGCTCCTCCTAGGGATAAATTGGTACAAGAGGTAATGAGACTAATACTGGAGGCTATTTTCGAACCAACTTTTTCTCCCAATAGCCATGGTTTCAGGCCTGGTAAGAGTTGTCATTCAGCATTAAAGAGCATTTTGCAGGAATTTGGGGTTGCCACATGATATATTGAAGGAGACATTTCGCAATGTTTCCCATCTATCGACCATGATATTCTAATGCGTATATTGGAAGGCAGAATCAAAGACCAGAGATTTCTTAGGTTAATTAGGAAAGCTCTTAAGGCTGGATATTTTGAATTCAAGACCTATAAGCACTCACTGGTCGGAACTCCTCAGGGATCTATTATAAGTCCAATTTTAGCCAATATTTTCCTGGATAAATTGGATTCTTTTGTACTTCAATTAAAGCAGGGTTTCGATAGAGGGAACAAGCCCAAAATCAATTCGGTATGGAGTAGATATCAAAATAAAAAGATGAGGGCAAAGGATTTGCAAACCAAATTGAAAGTTCATAAGCTACTACTATCGGTTCCATCTAGAGACCCTTTAGACAGTAGTTTCAAAAAGCTCGTCTATGTAAGATACGCGGACGATTGACTGATAGGGATAAGAGGTTCCAAAGAGGATGCCACAAGCATTCTTGATCAAATTCGAAACTTTCTTGCCTCTGAATTGAAGCTGGAACTCAGTTTAGACAAAACCGTTATTACCAACGCCAAAAGCGAAAAAGCTCTATTCCTAGGTACTCGTATCGGGAGGGCTAGACACACTTCATTCTCTAGAGGTAAAGATGGTAATTTGAAAAGAAATGGTAAGATAATCCGTCTCGAAGCTCCTTTAGAACGTATTAAGAAGAAACTGAAAGAAACAAATTTTATGGAATCCAACTTACCGGCACCAAGATTCCTTTGATTACATAATAACAAAGACGAGATAATAATCTTGTACAACGCAGTATACAGAGGATTTATAAACTATTATCGATTCGTTAGTAATTTTGGTAGCATATCAGCATGACTACACTACACTCTTAAATCGTCTTGTGCTAAACTATTGGCGGCTAAGTTCAGTCTAGGTAGTCAGAGAAAAGTTTTCGTAAAGTTCGGAAGTAATCTTAAAGGTTCTGACAAGGTGAGTTTTGTTAAAGCGGAATATAAACTGAGTACCTTAAGTTTCAAATTTAAACAAGTTGATCTGATACAGAGTCTTTATACCCAATCATTATCGGCAGCATCTTTATATGGCCTGGCTTGCTCAGCTTGTGGTTCGGATTACAGGGTGGAGATGCATCATGTGAGAATACTTAAAGATCTAAACCCCAAATTGAGTAAGATTGATCAACTTATGGTAAGGAGAAGAAGGAAACAAATAGCATTGTGTAGGGAATGTCATCTTTTGCATCATGGACAGCTTCGCTAGTAAAAGCCTCTAAGAAATAGGATCCGCTACTTTTTTTTTCTTTTTTTCAGTTAGTTGTTTCGACCGGAGAGCCGTATGATGGGAAACTATCACGTACGGTTCGGGAAAGGGTGATTAGGATGTAAAAGGCCTAGTCATCTAGTTCATTCACATTTAGGTTTCTTATTATTAGCTTTAACCATAAATAGTATTGAGTCTATCTATGCTTTTATATTTTACTTATTGCAATATTCTATAAGTAACCTAAACGTTTTTATAATACTTATTAGTATTGGTTATTCTTTTTATAGTTATGTTAACAATAATGATAACTATAAACAATTAAAAGATAAAAATAATTCACCTGCTAAGGGGTCTGGGAAACCTCTACTAAGGGTATTATGACCAAACTCCCGGAAGCTCCTAAAGCTTCTGAGACCAAACTGTAGTTGAAAAGCTATTAGTGGATGAACTAATCACTCATGTACGGTAATACGTCAGAAGATAACCGAAAGATTAATGGAATATCGTGGATCTAAATTAGTAATGTTTACTAATAATATTACTGTAAAAGAGCAACGAGTAGACGGTCATAGATGTGTTAATTTAGCACACTTAAGGTATGCTCTAACGGGTTTCGAAATAAATTCTCAAATCAGAATCCCTTCTAACCATTTGAATACATCAAGAAGGTTATATACTTCTTTACCCATTAATTTAAATCCTTGATTCTTAACTGGTTTTTGCGATGGTGAATCTAATTTTTTTGTGAGAATAGTTAAAAGCAATTCAGTAAAAGTAGGATGAGCTGTACAACCTCTTTTTTTTTTTTATGAAATTGGGTTTACACCTTCGGACCAAAAAAGATTTCTCTTTGCTAAAAAATATCCGAGCCTTTTGAGGTGTAGGAGAAATTTATTATAAAGAAAATTCTTGTAACTATATGGTACAATCTTTAAGAGATTTAAATATAATAGTAAATCACTTTGAAAGATATCCTTTTTTAACTAAAAAACGTGAAGATTTTATATTATTTGCGCAAATAGTTACTTTAATAAAAGAGAACATTTAACCCCTTTAGGTTTACATTATTTCCCTCAAAGCTTCTATGAATTTAGCTCGCCTTTCTCCATTACTAAAGATTGCTTTTCAGGATATTATTCCGGCTATTAGACCAAAACGTTCAGATGAGATTTATTAAATTTAAATATTGATCCTTACTGAATGGTAGGTTTTACAGAAGGATGTTTCAGTATTAGAATTACTAAATCATCAACAACCAAAACAGGATTTCAAGTACAATTAAGATTTAACATAACTCAGCATTCTATTGATAAAATACTTATGAATAGTTTCGGTAATTTTTGAGGTTGTGGTAAAGTGTTTTTAAGGTTTAGAGAAAATAAAGTGGATTTTCAAATTTTAAAAATGAAAGATTTGTGCGATAAAGTTATTTTTTTTGTGCTTTTTTTTTTTTGCTTGCTCATTTTTTTTTTTTGCTTCAAAAAAAAAAAAAGCTGCAAAAAAAAAAAATCAGCAAGAAAAATATGCCTTTACGCGGTGTTAAATCTAAGGATTTTACTCCGCAGGCAGGATTTTTGTAAAGCAGTAGATATAATGAAAGTAAAGGGACATTTAATGAAGGGTTAGATCAGTTGAATAAATTAAAAAAGGGTATGAATACGGGTAGAAAATAAAAATATGTTATATTGAGGCGTTATTATCTTGTTTCTTGTTTAAATTAGTGTCTTTTCTCTAATAAAATAAGGGCGGTAAGCCCAGGCGGGAACCTATCCCAAGGTTCCGGCGAAACTATTTATTATTCTATCCCCTTCGGGGGATCCTTTAGGATCCCTTGCGTAGCTTGGGATCCCGCAAGGGATATTTGTATTATTATTCTTTTTTATTTCTATCTACTCATTCATATCCGGGCAAGCACAAATCCATGTATTTATTTGTAGGATAAATCTGACAGCCGTGATACAGCTAATTAGCCAATTGAAGGGTTATTTTAATATAAACCCTTTATTATCGTTAAGTTTAGCAATTACTATTTTTTCTTTTGTGGGTATTGGTATGCCCACGCTTTGGTTAATATATATATGTATAATTCTTCCTAGAGCTTGTCGGTTAGCCTAGCTCAGCGTAGGAAAGAAGCAAGCTCCTTTATAGCTAGCTTACTTAAGTAGATAGACAAGGGGTGTGCTAAATAAATTAAGCTATATTATAACAAAAAAAAATATCACTATATGCTGGAAACTTCTAATGCTCTGAATACTAATGGTTTATATTAGTAAAATTTTTAGAGTGTATTAATGAACAATCAGCAGAAAACTACTCATAAAAGGATTTATATAGCCTTTAGTAGGATTCTCAGAGACTACACGTGAAACATTAGGGCTCTATCTAAGCTTAATGAATATATAGTCCAAATTAATTTTTAGATTCCTCACTTTTTATCTAAACTCAAATTTTCGTACCTTTTTTTTTCTAGTCTTTATTCCCAGCAATATCAGGGCGATTATGGACGGAGAATGAAGACACCCGTAAATAGATTTAATTCACCTTTTTTTTACCTTTCGCTCAGGCCTATTTGCCTTTTCGGGGAAATAAAAAAAATTATGCTCCGCATGCGAGAGGGGTTTTAACCTATCTAATAAAAGACACTATTTTTCTCCGGATCCGAACGAGGTGCTGCGCATTTTTCTCCGAAGGGTCCGTAGGGTCCTAGGGTCCGTTGGGTCCGTAGGGTCCTAGGGTCCGTAGGGTCCGTAGGGTCCGTTGGGTCCGTTGGGTCCGTAGGGTCCGTAGGGTCCGTTGGGTCCGTAGGGTCCGTTGGGTCCTAGGGTCCGTTGGGTCCTAGGGTCCGTTGGGTCCTAGGGTCCGTTGGGTCCTAGGGTCCGTAGGGTCCGTTGGGTCCGTAGGGTCCGTAGGGTCCTAGGGTCCTAGGTGCTGCGCATTTTTTTAAAATGCGCAGCACCTTCGGAGAAAAAAAAAAAATAAAAAAAAAGTATGCCAGCTAATTCAAATAATGGACAATTAGGTGCATCAGACCCAAACCCCTTCTATATTACTGGTCTTATAGACGCTGAAGGTTGCTTTATGGTCGAAGTATCTAACGGTAAAAAAATAGTATTCGCACTACGATTCGCTATTAAATTACACAATGTAGATTTACCACTGTTGAAAAAAATTCAAGCTTTTTTCGGCGCAGGTTCAATCACAATTAAAGATGGTTACGCTAATTATAGAGTTTCTAAATTAGATGATATAATGAGGGTGATTATACCTCACTTGGTTAATTACCCCTTACAAAGTGCTAAATTAATTTATTTTTATTTATGAAGACAATGTGGTATTAAAAAAAAAATTTAAAAGGTAAAGCCCAAATAATTTAAAATCAGCTCTTAATAAGGGTTTATCTGAAAGTTTAAAACTTGCTTTTCCCACTGTACCTTTATTAGGAAGACCTGTCTATACAGGTCCATCTGCCCCGCTTAATCCATACTGAGTTACCGGTTTTATTGAGGGAGATGGTTCTTTTACGGTTAGTGTAGAATATGGAACTAATTATGTAAGTATTCGTTTAATAGTGGGATTGCATGAAAGAGAACATATTTTAATAAATAGTTTATTGAAATTTTCAAAAAAACATTTTTTTATAAAAAATGTTTATTGAAATTTTTTGGTGTCCCCTGCTACGCAGGGGATCCTTTAGGATCCCTTGCGTAGCTTGGGATCCCGCAAGGGATCGGAAGAATTAATCTAAGTTCTAAACAACAAATGGTTTATTTTACTGTGAATAATATTAAAGATTTAAAGTATTATCTCATTTTGATACTTATACTTTAGTTGGTAATAAACTAAATAATTATTTGATTTGAAAAGAAATTCTATGTATGGTAGAAAATAAAAAACATTTAACCAAAGAAGGATCAAAAGAAATTAAAAATCTAAAAGCCAATCTTAATAAGTATACAGTTCATATTGAAAGTAAAATCTAAGTAATAATAATTAAAGAAACCCTAGTCCTTCTTATTCCTACCCAAAAGGGATTTTAAGGGATTAGGGTCTTTACGTAAGATTTTCCGTAGATGATATTCAACCAAATCTTTAGGTTTGTTTAATTAAAATAGCAACTTTGCTAGATACTTAGCGGGTTTAATCGAAGGTGACTATATATTTTTGTATCTTCAGTAGGGAACTTATAAAAAAACCTGACCAGCTTATATTGAAATTGCGTTCAATATAAAAAACTTACTTTATAAAAATAAAGGAAAATTTAAAGGGTGGTTATATAAGTATTAGACCTAATGGGCAAAGTGGTAGATTAACTATTAAAAAACGTGATATTTTAATAAACCTGGTAAATTTAATTAACGGACATTTTCGTACACCGAAAATAGAAGCTTTACATCGTTTAATTGAAAATTTAAACCAATATTGTAGTGAATCAATCCCTTTACTCGGTTTAGATAAAACACCTTTAGGAGAATCAGCCTGATTATCTGGATTTTTAGAGGCAGACGGTTATTTTTATTTAAACTGGAAATTAAATAAAAAAGATTTACCTGTAGCTTCGCACCCCTCCGTGTGCTTTTTTTTTTTTTGAAGCAAAAAAAAAAATCAGCAAGAAAAAAAAAATCAGCGTGCTGAGCTCAGGAATAACTTATTATTTATATATTAGTCAGAAACAGCATTATGAAAGAAAAGTAAATTCTTCTGTAAATGAAAGTAATTTTTCTCATATGGAGGATATTGCTAAACTAGTTAACAGTAGAGTAATATCAATCGAAAAAGGACTACAGGGATTGAAAAGATATATGTTGTAAGAACGGATAAAAAAGATTCTAAGGTTCTTCTTTTTGAGTATTTAAATAAATTCCCTTTGTTCGGTTATAAATATTTTGCTCATAAAAATATGCAAAAAATTCATGATTTAATTCTAAGCAGAGAGCATAAAGAGCTAGATGGAAAAATGAAGTAGGAGAAGTTTACTGAAGATATGAAAAAAGATCTACGTGATATAGAGTTCACACATTTAGATAAATTCTATCAAAATTAAAAAGATACCGCCTCTTATAGGTTTTTTTTTACGACGTAACAGTTCTCTTGTGGTCATAACCATGAACATCTTAGGCGACAACAAGAAAGGATTATTTGAGCTGGCTATAGCCAACGAGCTTCGGTCAGAAGGCTCAATGAATAGCGGAAAGTATGAAAGTGAAGGTTTAAATACTAGTAGGCGTTCCTTAGACTGCGACATTATTAGGGAACAACGAGAGTGAATTACTGTGTGAAAGCTGGTCCAACTATTCCTGGTCAACCTACACTTAACCAGGGGGAATAATAGTATGAATTCCAATATAAAAAAGTTGAGAACGTCGCCCATACTCCCAATACCAGTACAGGTAAGCTCCATAATAATGCTTAAAGAGGCATTCATAACAATCAGAAATATGAGAATCTTTGACAGTCACAAGAGAATCAAATGCGGGAACCCCGCTATGAGATATCAATCTTTGGACACTATAAGAAATTACAGTGAGGATTGAAAATGTGCAAATGCACTAGTGACGAGCAAAGGCGGAATGTCAGTTCGTCATTACTCATGTGGGGGCAAGATAGCAGAGAAAGCAAATGGCTCACGTAATATTGAGCATAACGAGATAACTCGTGATATTAATGCAAAAATATCGCCCACTTCTGCAAAGCTCTTAGGGACTCCTACAAACCAACTGAGTACTGCGAAGTGGAAGAATCAGGATCCCAGTAGGGGGAGTTCAGAAGCTACAGAACCCAAATGACCAAAGGGAAAACAACTCTCTGAGATTTTGGAGAAAGTACATATAGAACAGATGGAAATTGTTGAGCAAGCTGAGAGATTTGGACTACATAGCAAACAAGTGCATAGAATACAGGAGATAAAAGCAAAGTCTTATAAGTTTAGAATAGCTGCAGTACATCACATACTGACACAATCAGGTAGTGGCACAGCAGGGGTAGATGGAATCACAATTAACACCAAGTCGGATGATGTAGACAAGTTCGAACTGGTCGAATGACTAAAAAGTCAAATAGATAATCCAAAAACGTATAAAGCAAAACCAGTACGGAGGGTGTACATTCCCAAATCCAACGGAAAGCTAAGACCGTTAGGTATCCCGACCATAAAGGATAGAACCCTGCAATCCTTAATAAATTCTATATTATTACCCTTAGTTGAGTTAACGTCTGATAAACAAAGCTACGGATACAGACCCTATAGATCGGCAAAGAATGCTGTAGGGACAATTAGACAGTGCTTAATGACGGGATCGGAATATAAATGAATTCTAGATGCGGATATTAAAGGCTTTTTTGATAATATAAATCATGGATGGATAATGAACAACGTAATGATACCTCCAAAATTAAAAATAATTTTAGAAAGCTGACTAAAATCCGGTACAATATATGAAAATAAATTTAGGGAAACAAATACGGGAACACCAGAAGGAGGTATCATTAGCCCTACGTTAGCTAATATGACCCTTAATGGATTAGAAAAGGTAGTTCTGGAGGCAATCTGACCTTTAACGAGAAGCACAGAACAAAGGATGGTAAGTAAACCCACAAGAGTCAAGACCTCAGAAGGAGAAATGTCAATACCCAACAAGAGAAGAGCCCTGGGAGTACAAGTAGTAAGATATGCGGACGACTTTGTAATAATAAGCAGAAGCCAACACATAATATTACGGTACATAAAGCCCAGAGTGACTGACTTCTTACTAGAAAGGGGATTGACACTATCATCAGAGAAAACCAGAATGTTTACCCTCCAGGATGAGAAGTCTAAATTTAATTTCTTAGGTTATACATTTCAATACAAAAATAAATGAAAAGCCAATAGATCATTAGTTAAGGATCACATAGATCAATCGGCGGTAGCTTTATTGCCGCAAAAAGAGAAGGTAATAGCATTTAACAGGTCGTTGAGAGAAATCTTCAGCCGAAATACCAATAAAACTGCATATGAACTCATCGCCTTATTGAATCCCAAAATCCGAGGGTTCGCAAATTACTACAACATTGGTAACTCATCCAGATACCTAGACTATGTAAGACAAGTACTGTATCACCTCAGTTGAAAATGAGCTCATAAGAAACATCCCAAATGAGGAAGGAAATCCATTGCTAGAATGTACTTCCTGAAGCTAGATAAAGAAAGAATGGGGAAAAGAAAGTATGAAACAAGTTCATCAACATTAATACACAACGTGAGATGAGCGTTCAGAGGAATCACGAGAAAAACTTCACATTACAAACAAGACAAGAATAGTGCGGGATATTATAACTATTTACTATCACCGTCGGGAACTAGTAACATTTTATCTGCACTAAAATACAGAATGCCCGATACACTACAAAGTGTACATGCATATCACAAAGATTATATGGAACTTGTGGAATTTAGTAGTAAGATAAATTTTTTAGCTATGGGAAGGACATCCTCGTTTAAGGAAAAACTTATGAAGAAGCAGGAGGGTAAGTGTATAATATGTGAAGACGCTATAACCGTAGAACAAATCGCGAATGGGGCAATTCATATACATCATATTGTACCTGTGTACAAGAAAGGAGCCAAATCCGATGTAAAAAACATGCAACTTTTACATTCATGGTGTCATAAAGAAGTGAAACATTAGCACAAACAGCCAGGGCAGATGGGAAATATTCAGGTAGAACGTTGAATGGCTCCAAGCTGAACTGCCTACAGGGTTGAGCCGTATGCTGAGCAATTGGCACGTACGGTTCTTTGAGGGGATCTTATTGTGAAATGGGTTCCATCTCTAGTGCAAAACAGATGGTTTTAAGTGCTGCATTAGATAGTGGTTATGTTTTTGTAGTTTTAATTGCCATATTAACTAGTGTAATAAGTGCAGTATATTATTTAAATATAATAAAAGAAGTTTTTTTTTATAAAACAGATTACAAATTTAACTCTAATATGCATCAGAGTTCATTTAACTCTGTACCTTCTTTTTTGGCCTCCGCATCCGAAGGATCCGTAGGTAATAAAATTTTTTTTAAAAGGAAAAAGGAGCAAAATATAATATTGTCTAGTTATCTAACTATAACTATATCTATATTAACATTATTAATCTTATTGTTTATATGCTTCTCCGTTAACTTGTTAGATTTGGTAAATATATTATCTTTAAGTTTTTTATAAAGAGCCCTACTACATTTAGGGTCCGAAGGGTTATTTATATAATTTATATAAAATAAATAAATATTTTTTTTTGATCCTAGGACCCTAGGACCCGAAGGTGCTTTTTATCCGAAGGTTGCTGCGCACACCTTCGGATCCGAAGGTGTGCGTAGCAACGGATCAAAAAAAAAATCAGCAGCTTAAATTTATTTAAGCACGGTACGCACGCTTAAATAAATTTAAGCACAGAAAAAAAATATAGAAGGAGGAGCTCTTATATAAGGAGCAGCAACTATAGGGGGGGGGGGAGCTACTGCGGCCTGCTGCTTTTTTTTTTGCTCCGCAGCTAAGCACGCCGTAGGGATAAAAAAAAAAGCAGCTCAGCAGCTCAGCAGCTCAGCAGCTGATTTTTCCGAAAGGCAGCTTTTATTTATGGGCTCCGCATCCGTAGTAAGTAGCACCCCCTTCGGATACGTAGGATCCGTAGGATCCGTAGGACCCAAAAAAAAAAAGAGGGTCCTTCTTGCAAGCCGTTGAGAGCTGCTTTTAAGCGTCTCACTTTTATCGTCTTCTTTTATTAGTGTAATTTAGTGAAATCTAATTTGCTCTTAAATAAAGGCTGTCATCTTATTCTTTCTTTAGCTAATTTTTAGCTTAGTTTATTGGGTTTAATAATATCTATTTAGATTTATTAGATAGCTATCGGCTTAAAATTTTAATAGCTTAAAATTATTTAAGCTATAAAAAAAAAAAAAAGTTAAGAAAGGTTCCTTAGCTTAATTGGTAAAGCGTATTCTTGATAAGGATGTGTTTAGAGTTCAAGTCTCTGAGGAATCATAATTTAGCTATCTAAAGTTATAAGGGGGGCTACCTCTTGTCTCTAATATAAACCGTTATTCTCTATAAAGGGAGGGAAAGAGTATAACTAAATAAATAGTTGGGGGGGGGGGGGTAACCCTTACAAGTCGGTGGGACTAGTAGCCTCGGTATCTGTAGCAGGCCCTCAGGTACGAGTAAAAAAAAAACAATGTACCCTCGCGACCAGTTCCTCCCGCCCTCAGGAAGGAGTTTTTTGGTGCTCAGCATGTGCTCAGCAAGTGCTGCGCATCCGTAGGATGAAAAACAATGTTTTCATATATATGAAAAACAAGTCCTAGGGACTTCTAGGCAGCCTAGGAGGGACAAGGCCCTCAGGAACGAGTTTTTTTTTGCTCTTATTTATTTAGGGGGGGGGGGGAGGGTGGGGAAAAAAACAATGTTTTCATATATATATATGAAAAACAAGTAAAAAAAGGCTCAGCATCCTTAGCCTATAAAAAAAAAAAGATGACCAATGTTTTCTTTGCTTTGCAATGCTTTGCTATGCTTTGCGGGAGCACAAGCACACGAAGGATATATATGAAAAACTTTTTTTAGGGGGAAGGCATCTTTTTTTTCAATCAGGAAAAAACTAGTCCCCCGGGGGGGGGGGACTTGTTCCCTCGGGACCAGTTGCTGCCCCCCCCCCTCAGGAACAAGTTTTTTTTAAAAAAAAAAAACAATGTTTTTCATATTTATATATGAAAAACAAGTTCTCTAAGGCCAGCCACCTTAGGGGGGGGGGGGCAAGCCTACTAATAACTAGAGCCCTAAGGAAGGGGTTATGTAGCCCATCTACCCAAAAATAGGGGGGGGGGCTAGCCTCCCTTTTTTTTAAGAAGGGGGGGGGGGGGGAACAGGCTAACTTGAAGCCATAGGGCTGATGTAGGAGGGGAAATAAAGAGAGTTGGCTGAGTGGTTTAAAGCGACTAGCTTGAAACTAGTTAAAATTAATAATTTTCAAGGGTTCGAATCCCTTACTCTCTGTATATTTTGTTTAAACTATAAATAACATATTAATATCTAATGAGCTTTACTTTTATGCTTTGCTATGCTATATTTTATTAAAAGAGTAGTCTTTATTATTAGCCCTTACCTCCTTCGGGGGGGGGGGGGGGGTAAGCTCGGAAACTATTTATTATATATATATTATATAAATATCTAAACGGATTAGAGCCAGGTTGGTTAGGCGCCTCATTTGGGTTGAGGAATTGTTATGTTCGAATCATAATAATCCGAATATATTTGCCCTATACAGAAAAAAAAAAGTAAATTAACAATTAGTTATACAGCCAGCATATATTAGTCAACCTTAAGCTTGTGTTGGGTTGGGTTGTCTTAATATTGCTTAGTATAACTTATAACTTGTTTTTCATATATAAATATATGAAAAACATTGTTTTTTTTTTTAAGAAAAAAAAAAACTAGTTCCTGAGGGGCCAGGAACTGGTCCCGAGGGAACAAGTCCCCCGGGACTAGTTGTTAGTTTTTTTACCATACACAATTTTATTGTGTATGGCTTTTTTTTATTATATTCTAAGCCTAAACGTGTTTGTATATAAACCTTGAATATAGTATGGGAAGGCTAATGAGAAAATAATATTTAGATATATCCAATTAAATGACTTTTGTGAGAAATAAGAAAGGTTGTATCAAAACTAATATCTATCCCGTATAATTAGTATATCCTTTCATAGGATACTAAGCTAAGATAGTAAATAAATAGTAAAAATTTCCTTTTTATTAAGTCTTTTCTAATTAGTCTAGAGAGGTACTTTGCTTTGTCTTATAGTTATCTAACTCTGCTTTAGTTTCATCATATCATTTAAGATACTCATCTCTCTGTAACCTGGTCTCTTCTAATTCTTTAACAAGCTTGATTATTTCTTTATCTAAGATAGCATTGTCTTTCGACTTATCCAAAAGCTCAAACTCAAGCTTTTTACTATGCTCTCGATAGATTTCACTCTGTTCAGCTAATAGAACAGATTTTTAAAGTTTGAAAGGTCTTTACTAATCTTTTCCTTCTCCTTTATATTACTTTCAACTTTATCAGAAAGACTGTACACTTTCTCATTCAGGGAGTCAAATAACGCACCAAGCTCCTTAATATCTCTAGTGTTAGTTGCGATCTGTGACGGACTTTTAGGTTTAGGTGTTAAAGGTTCCCAATCTAAACTGTTAGTTCCAATATTAGATGTTTCTAATTTACTAACAATCTTAAGCAAGCTTTCATCTATCCGGGCTATTTTTACTTTCTATATTGTCAATCTTCAACCACAAATCACTAGAGCTTTTTGTATTACTTGTTTTTCATATATAAATATATGAAAAACATTGTTTTTTTTTTAAAAATAAGAAAAAAAAAAACTTGTTCCTGAGGGGGGGGGGGGGGGGCAGCATCAGGTCCCCGAGGGAACAAGTCCCCCGGGGACTAGGGTTTACATTTTTCACTACAAGTTCAGACTCTGATAAGGAATGTATAGAGTTACTTAAACTATCAGTCGGGGGAGTGTATTGTCTGATTTCTGAGTTGTTAGACAGACAGATAGAATTTTGGAGGGAATCTGTAAATAACACAGGTTTGTTGTCTGTTCTCTCCATTAACATGATATCCTGAGTTCCCATACTAGATATACTATTTTCCTCCGGAGGGGTGCGCTTAATTATTCTGGAGGTTTTCAGTATGAGGGATCTGGTTTATTTTTACATCATCTATCCCTGGGGCAGTTTTCTATAGCTAATTTGTTATAACTTATAGTTTTTGATGTAATACCACTCTGCCCATCTCCAGACATACCAGGGTGAGGAGTATAGTCAATACATTGTGGTTCTATTCAAGGAAGCTCTTTGTACTTTGAGAGAGATTCTTTCAGGTAATAGTACTTATCAGACTCCACATTGTATACTTTAGGTAAAGAATATGGTTGGAATTTACTAGGATACCCTTTAGCATTAAAGTAGTTCATAATCAAGTTAAAAACACTATAAGGTTTCTCTTTAATGGTTTCAACCTCTAGCTCGTCAACTTTACTTTTAGATAATTCCTCTGAAAGAGCTTCTAAATCACATAACTCCTCAGAGCCCTCCCTAATGTTCATATATGTGTAATAAAATACATCTGATAGATAAGAACCCCACTCTAAGACAGGGGGAGAAAAGTGTTTTGAGGTATATCTTTAACAAACTTGTTTTTCATAAATATATGAAAAACATTGTTTTTCTCCGGGTCCGAAGGAGGGTCCGGAGGTGCTGCGCATTAAAAAAAAAACTTGTTCCTGAGGGGCCAGGAACTGGTCCCGAGGGAACAAGTCCCCCGGGACTAGGATCTATTTTATAGAATACTAGAGCTAAAACCAGTAAAGAGAGATATAAAACCAGTAAAGAGAGAGATGATAAGCTAAGTTTGGCTAGATAAAACTTTATTCCCCTCTTTAGCTTATCTATTTTAAAGTAAATAAACTCTTTAAATTAGGGGGTTATTCTCAACAAGTATGAGCTCTGCCCTCTCCGACCATAAATAAGGGGTTGGCAGGTTGGAAAATTTACTTGTGTAAACAATAAAGGATTTTTTTTCTTTAACCCTTATTACAAGAGATAAACTAAAGAGGCTATTCTCGACAAGTATAAGCTGACTCTTGCATAAGTTACTTGTATAAACCTCAGGAGTCTTGGCTTTATTTACTTTAAGCCATGTTATCATAGATAAACAAAAGAGGTTGTTATCAAAGTTAATAAGCTCCAAGGGTATATAGTTTTTAGTATATACAATCAAGGATTTGTTACCTTTAACTCATATTACAAGAGATAAACAAGGATTTATGTAAGATGGGTTTCTGTCTAGATTACCATTACTTATAGACTCGGAAAGAGATGATATTTCTAATGGTTTTGTGTCAACTCAAACCTTGGGATCCCCATCATATATTTTAGCTCGCTTCTTGTAGGAGTTAGCTCACAGGACAACACTCTTGTCTACAATATTAACATAACCCTTAGAATAATTTTTTACGGAACTAGTCCCGGGGGACTTGTTCCCTCGGACCAGTTCCTGCCCCTCAGGAACTAGTTTTTTTTTAAAAAAAAAAAAAAACAATGTTTTTCATATATTTATATATGAAAAACAAGTCCCCGGGGGACTTGTTCCCTCGGGACCAGTTCCTGGCCCCTCAGGAACTAGTTCTGTTAGATTTAATAGACTCCCCCTTAAGAAGGTTAATGAAATCATCTTCTTGCAATTTATGGTTGTTTATACCTTTAGCTTTTATTACATGAGAGCCGTCCACCAGGTTTAAAAAGTTTTGTTGCTAACAAAATAAGCTTTAGCTACGCGATATTCCAATTTAAATTGACCTAATTCATTTCCAACCAACTCTGGTTCTAAGGGGATATCTGTAACCAGACTGTCAGTATCCGTATAATAAACGGATCCTCCTCTTTTAAGCAAGGCCAATTTAACTTTGTTCATAAATATTCTTGCATAACTATTAACTGCTGACGCAATAGCTATACTTACATCGTCAAAACACTCTTCCTGGATCTTTTTATCTTTAATGTCATTTATTAAAGTATTTCTATAGTCAACACCAGACTCTTGACAGATTTTTCTGTCGATTTTGTTCATATAGTTAACCAAATAGAGTTCTCCTATCGCATTAAAGTTTAAAACTTTTTTAGTCATGAGAAGATCCTTAAAAGACTCGGTAGATAATAACTCTGTATAGGTTTTATGAATATTTAATCCAAATCTACCTATAAGGTTATTCAGTAGACTCTTAGACACCTGCTTCTCAACCATGTTTTTTGTTGTAGACTTAATTTTATAAAAATGATTTACATACTCCTTAAATACATCTATTTCTTGGTTAAAATAATAACCTTTAATAACAGTAATAGAATAGCCATGAAGGGCTGCAAACTTTAATTCTTCGGAGAAATATCACCAACGTCAAGCACCATTAGGCATTATAATACCATCACTGTGGTAGGGTAATAGACCATAATATAAATTAGACGTTTGTATTTCACAATAGAAAAAGCCGAATAGATCGCTATCTTTGTCTATACGTGTATTTATATTATTATCATACGATGCAATACAACCAGCCATAGGGTTCAAAGCAGCATAAGGGTATAAGGAATTAACGTCATAGTAATATAAATCTTTACCTTCGGGTTTGTAAACTTCTGTTATACCACCGAAATAGCTCTTTCTAATATCATCGTAAACAGTTTTATCTCTAATTAAGGGTATATTATTCTTATAAAACCGGTTAGAAGAAAGATATATTTTAAAGGCTAAGGATGAAATAGTTCTAGAGGTTGAGAGATGGATTTTGTGGTTTAGTCAAAGATTTCCAGAAAATTTCCTTATAACTTGATATAACGAAATCAAATCCTTTGTTAAATAATCAATAGTTGTTTTTTCTGCGTCTCAATAATCACAAGGAATTAAATCATATAGTTTCCTATCAACTCCGTCCTTATAAAACTCAATGGCCGGCTTAATTCCCTTATAAAGTTTTAGTAGTCATAAACTTATAAGGGAATATATCTTTCTGAACATCTGTAGAAAAACTTTTACATAATGCCTCTAAACTCTGAGTTAATATATTATAACTATCAACAAGAGTGATACTATAATTAATATTATGTTCGACATCCTTATACTCTTTTTTATCCTTTTTAAAAGTCTTTTATTAACTTTATAATCAGCCTTGATGGTAATTGACAAAATCAAAGAATCTCTAGACAAGAATTCAAATTTATATTTATCGGATTTCACCAAGGCACTGAGTAAGAAATATATATCGAATTTACCAAGGTTATGAACATAAAAAATATAATCATCATACTTATTACAGATCATAGAATCTAAACACCTCATAATTAATTCATCAGAATCTAACGTCTCCTTAATATAAAAGGTGTGACAACCATGCTGTTTAGTATAAAACCCTAAAGCATATACTTTAGCTTCATTGTTATCGTCCATATATGTTTCTAAAAAAGTACCTATAAAAGGATCAGAAACATTAAGCTTTTTAAAAGGATAAGTTTTCTTAACCGATCCCCCCCCCTTGGGGGGGGGGGGGGATCCTTTAGGATCCCTTGCGTAGCTTGGGATCCCGCAAGGGATAGGTTTTAAGTTTAATTTAAGAATACTTTTAATAACACACATGTTATCGTCAATAACCTTGGTTAAGTTACCTACGGTTCTACTAAACCGGGAGGTATTATCTGTTAAAGGGGTGTCAACTGCATTTAATATAAGACGACCGTCTTTATTAAATACAGTAATCACATGTTTATTTCTGTCACTATAAGGGATTCTAATAGACTGGACAAAAGTAATATGGTTATAAAATTTAGATCTAAAAACAAGAGTAGATTCATCAAAAATAAATTGGTTTGATTTCACCCCATGACTATTTATAAGGTCAATAAAATTATTATCTTGATCATTTAAATAAATATGGGTAATATTGGTTAAAGATCTCACAACTTTCGGGATATAACCGTAGTGAGTTAAATTCATAGTTAAAGAATCTGACTACCAACTAATTTTAATTTAGTCTTAGATGAATCAATCAAATGATTATGCTCGGACAGGTTAGGATCAGAACTAAATAAACTACGGGAAGATTGGATGGCTAGCTTAGAGGGTCTAATCTTATCGTTATAGACAACTTTAAAAGCCAGAATCTGAATATACCAAACATGGAAATCGGAGAAAGAATACAGGTCTTCAGCGACCTCAAGTCTATCAATTAGAGTCCTTTGTAAACTAGTTTTTTTTAAAAAAAAAAAAACAATGTTTTTCATATATTTATGAAAAACAAGTTCCGGGGGACTTGTTCCCTCGGGACCAGTTCCTGGCCCTCAGGAACTAGTTCCGGGGGACTTGTTCCCTCGGGACCAGTTCCTGCCCCGCTCAGGAACTAGTTTTTTTTTTAAAAAAAAAAAAACAATGTTTTTCATATATTTATATATGAAAAACAAGTTAAATACTGGTTTTTCAGTGAGAAATCCGAAAGAAAGAAATGATACTGAGTGGCAAGCATTTTGTAATATAACTCCTCAGAATAACAAACCCTAAAAAGGAGAGAATACCTAATAGAAAGATCCAAATTATCAAAAAGAGAAATGAAAGTCTTCGAGTCATATAATTGCTCAATAGAAAGATATAAATCAAAGGATCTAAATTTCTTAAAATCTTTTTTATATAAATGAAGGGCTTAGGGAATAACATCTTGTTATTCTCTTCCATTCAGACGTTTTTTGTATCTGGTGGGAAAAATGTGGGAAATTGTGAGTATAGGTATTAAAAATCGTATGGTCATATAATAAAATAGGGTGTTTTTAGTAACTAGCCTTTAGGAGGAAATGATCTTTTATTTTTATATATTCACCTAGAGGGGAATTGGCGAGGAGGGGGGGGGGGGGGAAGGATTGGAGGGTTACGGGATACTCCTTTGTAGGATATTCTTAGCAAACGATGCTTTGGCTGCTTGAGCAGAAATTACTCCTAGGGATTTGAAGCCTTGCAAGCTGGGAATGATACTTGCAAGGCAAGAGTACCTGATATACAATTGCACTTTGCTTTATCAGCCGAGTTGGCGGTTTGGCTGATCTTGGACGGGGGGGATGGATAAGGCTCTTTATCCCCCCCCGGTGTTTTTAAAACTGCGATAGTTTAGAACTAATTATGAAGAATTATAAGAAAAAAAAAAGAACTATTAGCGACTTGTGCAAGACTAATCTTGTATTAGTATAAATAACACTAGAAGATTGAAACCTGTCTTCTTTAACCTTAATTTTTTTATATATGATATTTATGAGTTTTTTGTTTAGTTTTATTGTTTGTACACTATGATTGCATTTTTATAGGGGAGGTACGGGTTTTATTGATAGACTACTAGTTACAAATCCTATTATTCTGAATATTTTATTTTTATTTACTTGTTTTTCATATATAAATATATGAAAAACATTGTTTTTTTTTTTAAGAAAAAAAAAACTAGTTCCTGAGCGGGGAGCAGGAACTGGTCCCCCGAGGGAACAAGTCCCCCGGGGACTAGCTTTATATTTCTCTTTATTTCACATATTTTTGGGTTAGATGCTATATGGGGTTTAGATTTTTCTGTTATATCTAATGATGAGTTAATTTATCATATGGTTGATAAAGACAGCGGACGGTCTTCCGTAAATATAGGGGAAAATGCCACAGTAAATATTAATAATGGAAAAGTTAGTGTTTCCGTTGATAGTAAAGTAGCGGCAGCGATATCAGCTAGTGCTGGTGCTGGTGCTGGTATTCAAGTTGCTAAGTATGTTGCAGGTCCTCCAGCTGTAAAATTAGCTGCAGGTGTGCCAACTGCAGGTGCTGTACAGTTAACTACTACTTTTATGTCGAAAGTTTTAGATACTAAAAATAATGTTAAAAAATTCATACCTAATTTATTAGAAACATCTAATGGAAATAATGTGCTTAAGGATTATCCTTTAAATTTATTGGTTGAGATTAATGGATTTCTTATTTGTGCTCTGGTATTTCTATATATTATTTTGAACATATATATAACTAAATACATAATAAGTGCGAAGGCTGATTTAGTTAAATATATACCAGCTTCTATACAAAACAATAAGATAGGTAAATATTTGGATTTATTATTAAATAAGTACTTAAATTTGTGAAGTAAAAGTAGTAATTATTTCTTATCATTTTGTTATTTTATGTTATTATTTTGTATTCTTATGTGTAAATTAGGGTTATACTTAATATTGTCGGCGTAGGCTTCCTTTTCAATAGCAATATTACTGCATATTTCATTGATTTTATATGTGCGACTTGTGCAATACTCAACCTTGTACTAGTACAAATAAGACTAGAAGTTAACGGAGCGCTCTTAAAAAAAATAAAATTTTTTTGCTTCGCACACGAAGGTGCTCGCTGATTTTTTTTTGGTCCTAGGATCCGAAGGCTTGCTGCGCAGCTTTTTTTTTTATCCTAGGATCCGAAGGGTGATTTTTTTTTGGGTGCGGAGCTGCGCAGCAGCTCCGCACCCAAAAAAAAAAGCAAGCACCTAGGACCCTTCGGATAAAAAAAAAGCAAGACCTTCGGATAAAAAAAAAGCAGAGCAAGAAAAAAAGATGAAAAAAAATAATAACAATAAAAATATTTTTTCTAGATTTTATATAGGTGTAAAAAAAAAGGTATTTTTACTCCGACTTTCCTAATCATATTTTCCTGCTTAACCTTAATCCTATTATTATAATTTTTAGAGTACTTGGTGGAATAAGTATTTTTCTTATTTTAACTCATTTTTTTTTTGTAATGGTTTATTATACTTTACGGGTTTAGTTCTTTGTACTGTTTTAGCTATTATCTTTAGTTTTTATATCTTTTTAACTTATAGAATTAAATATATGATTAAAGTTTTGAAAGAGTGATGAATTAGATGTTCGTAACTATCCTTTGTATAGAGTACCTAGTATTGCTGCTATAATAATTTTATGTAGTAAGGGGGGGGGGAGGGTGGAGGGGGGGGGAGGCTGGAGGGGGAGGCTGGAGGGGGGGGGAGGCTGGAGGGTGGGGGGGGGGGAGGGGTTTATTCCTTCATATTTTAAATCAAAAAATCTTATAGTATTAATAATTTAAGAATTAAGGTCGTTAATAGAATAATTAAAAAAAAAAAAAGTTATCTGGTAATTTAGAGCCTAAGCGATAATAGGAAAAAAAACCTTTTTAGTAAGAGCCGGGTCTCCAAAAGTTTAAGATTTACCGATTTTTTTTTTATTTTCTCCACAAAAATGTTAAAAACAACCTTTATCTCCACTTTACAAAAAAAAACTGCGATAGTGTTTCTTACAAAAAAAAAAAAAAAAATATTAACTGGAATTATCCAATAAGAACATTATTAGCGACTTGTGTGCTTACACTAGTATAAATAATTTTAGAACTTGCTTCTCAAACATAACTATACAAAAATAACAATGATAATTTTATACCTTTTTTACCATGATTTACTTGCTATTATACCCGTTCTTTTGTCAACTGATACGATAGGACTAATACGATTCTATTATGCTATATCCAGAGGTTATATAGTACAAGGTTTATCTTTCATTACTCCTGGGCGGATTTACGCTTTTAAAAAGTATACACTTAGATTTATTAGCCTACCTCGCCTTATAAGCCCTCTAGCTTCTTACTATTTACCTTTTACTGAGATTAAATATAACGTTAGCCACTTGAGAGGAATAAGTCTAAAATTAAAATCTACAAAGATACTTATCCGTAAAGACTATAACAATTGCTTTAGCTCCTTATCTAAGAGGGGTTTCACTAAAAAATCCGGTAAAATTATTAGAAGATGAAAAATTTCATCACTTGATAATATTATTTTTGACGAGAAAACCAATACTGCTGTATTACTTTTACCTGATTTATGTGATATTTTTAATAAGATGGAGCCGAAGTCGTCTACTGATTATAGTGTTGATAACTTTAAGGACGATCTGGTTAAATCCGATTTTTTTAATGATTTTCTTAAAATATTTCCTAATTTAGATTATAATCAGGGTTATAGTTTATGTTTTAACTTTTATGGTGAATATTCTGGTATATTACCAAAAAGTGTTTTTAATTTAGACCTTAATAAAAATATCGTTAATGAAATGCATTCTAATTACGGATACTTACCTTTATCTAATAAGTATTTTTTTCATGACCCTTTAGAGATGACCCCTGAGAGAATTAGACTTATGGATCACACATGATTTATAATGGATAGAAAAGAATATTTCGAAAAATGGTTATATAAAGGGTTAAAGGTTATTAATTTCAATAAATATAAGGATAAAATTTTGCTTTTTATTGTTAAGAATATAAATCCTGTGATATATGAGAGAAAATTAATTAATCCTGTAATGGAGATATATATGTTTAACTTAAAACCTAAAAGTAAATCATCCGCTGCATATAATCGTTCTTGGTGTAAGCAGACTGACTTAAGATTTCCTCATTTTCCTATGCCTACTAACCCTCTTTATTTCGACAATAGTATTGGTATGGTTATTAAAGATCGTAATTATACTGGAAAATTTAAATTTTCAGCCGACGCAAAAGGTATAGTTACAATTTTTCTTAAACCGGATGCGTTATGTAATTATTGTGTGCTGACAAATATATATGGTTTAAATATATTAAATACCAAATATGAAAGGTTATTTTTTCCATATTTAGATACAAATGTTACATATAAGGTTTATATATGAGTTAGAAAAGGTATAGATAATTGTATGATAAATAAAGAGGAGATTTATACAGATTCAAGTTTAAAAATTTTTAATTATTTTAGCCTATTTATTTATTATATATACAAGTTGATGAATTTATTCAAAAAGTATGATCTAAAGAAGTATCGTGATAGAATTAATACTTATTTTTATTTAAAATTAGTCTTTATACCTTGTATTACCCATATAGATGATAACAATGAAAAACAAATTAGCGAGAAATCTTTAATAAATCCTAGACCATCGTCCTTGGGTGGAAAGAGCTTAAGTTATAAGAATTTAGGTACTAGTCCCGGGGGACTTGTTCCCTCGGGACCAGTTGCTGCCCCCTCAGGAACTAGTTTTTTTTTTAAAAAAAAAAAAACAATGTTTTTCATATATCTATGAAAAACAAGTCCCGGGGGACTTGTTCCCTCGGGACCAGTTGCTGCCCCCCCCCCCCCCCCCCCCCCCCCCCCCTCAGGAACTAGTAATCTTCATTTTATTTATCCCTTGCGGGATCCCAAGCTACGCAAGGGGATCCTAAAGGATCCCCGAACGGGATAGTAATTAATAATAACTTATTTATAGTTTATAAATAGTATATAGTAGTAGTATGTATGTATGATATTTACAATTTATTTTTTATTACTATTGTAGTAATGTATATAAAGAGACTATTAAGGAGGGCTAGCTATATATTAAAGAGATTAATTTGTGTTTGGTTATTTAATTATTTTACACATGCACTCTTAGAGAAATTCAATAATAAACGAAGTGAATTGAAATATCTTAGTAACTTTAGGAAAATAAATCAAACGAGATTCTATGATTAGTGTGAATGAAAATAGAAAAGCCTATTTATATTTATATTGCATATTTTTTTTTTTTATAGATATATTAAAAAAGTAAAACGGGTATAACCTCCTGTTTGAATACGTCAAATAATATATTATTTATAATTGTCTAGGCTTAGCCTTCTACAATTATTTGACAAAGGGGAACCTTCCTCTAAGGCTAAATATAATATATAAGCGATAGCGTATAGTACTGTGAAGGAAAGGTTTGAATTAGTAGTCTTATAAGCAGCTAATGCTTTATTTAATTAAAAAGTAATAGCGTACCTTTTGCATAATGGGTCAGTAAGTTAATATTAGATGCGAGCATTCGTGCCCAGATAAACCAATTATGAATTAATGAATTAGTATCTAAAATTAGACCCGAAAGCCAGTGATCTTACCATAGTCAGGATTATAAAAGTCCGAACGGGTTATCGTTGTATAGATATCCGATGAACTGTGGTAAGTAAGTGAAAGACAACACTGACTGGTATAGCTGGTTTTCTGCGAAACCTATAAAAGTAGGTAATTTAAGTAACATCATAGCAGGTACAGAACTGTGTTCTCAGGCAACTTATATTTTGAGATTAAAGAAATTTGCTCTCATTTTATTTTTTGCATATATCGGGCAATCGTGAAGATTTTATCGGTGAGTAATCGCACTCGGAATGGTTATGATCTTTATTAAATAATCGGACATAGTACGCTAAGGTTGTATGTCTAAAGGGAAACAGCCCAGAACAAGAGTTAAGGTTCCAAAATTATTGTTAAGTGAAATTAAGGATGTTTAGTTAAAATACGGCCAGGAAATTGGCTTAGAAGCGGCTCATTTTTTAAAGATCTCGTAATAGAGCACTGGTTTAGTATATTATTTACATTAATTTGAGCACCGAAGATTTAACGGATCTAAACAATATACCGACACCTGCGCTGAGTGATTTAGGAAATCACTTGTGTGGGTATAAACTATCAAACTCCGGGAACCTCCTAAACCTTCTGGTACCAGCCCACAATTGAAAAATTGTCGGTGGATGAATTAATTGCTCATGTATGGTAATAATCCAGAATGTGGTTGAAAAACAAATGGAATATCGCGGATCTAAATCAGTAACAGGGTGCTTCGTTTTAAATAAACCTACAAGCCACAAATCTGTTACTGAAAAAGAGCAACGAGTAGACGGTAGTTGGTACTTTAACTCTTTTACTTCAATTAAAAAAGTAAATAAAAAGTATTTAAGGTGTACTCTAAGGAGCTTCGAAATAAATCAAGTAAAAATCCTTTCTAACCAAATAAGACAATGCTCAACTCAAACTTTGGGAACTGTGCGCTCAAATGATCTTAAGGGTTATGATCCGTGACTTATAACAGGATTCACGGATGCTGAGGGGTCATTTATTGTTTCAGTTTCTAAATACCCTGGCGCACGTTCAGGTTGAAATATCCAAGTAAATTTTAAAATAAGCCTGCATACGAAAGATTTACCTGTCTTGAAAGAGATTCAACGCTCTTTAGGAGGGGTAGGTAAAATAGCTAAAGCAGGGAAAGACAGGGATAGTTATTCGTTTGTTGTAAGTTCTAGAAAACAAATAACAACTGTAATCTTACCTCATTTCGATACTTATCCTTTGATTACCCAGAAGAAAGCTGACTATGAATTATTTAAGCGTATTATTGAAACAATGAATAACCAGGAACATTTAACTGATCTTGGTCTTCAAAAAATAATAAATCTTAGAGCTTCTCTCAATTTGGGTTTATCAGAGGGATTAAAGTTAGCTTACCCTAATACTATACCAGTAGCCAAACCTTTAGTAATCTTTAAGGGAATCCCATCTCCTCAATGGGTCGCAGGATTCGTAAGTGGTGAGGGTACTTTTTATGTTGTCACTAGCGAATCTAAGACCGAAGGGTTAAACGTAAGATTAAGATTTATTATATCTCAAGACTCTAGAGATGAGCAGCTTATGAAAAGTTTAATTACTTTCTTTGATTGTGGTAGATGTGAAATAGCTAAAGACGGTATGGTGTATTTTTGTGTTACTAATTTTTTAGATAATTACGTCAAAATCCTACCCTTCTTTAGTAAATACCAGTTAGTTGGTATAAAAGCCAAGGACTTTGAAGATTGGTACAAAATAGCTTCTATAGTTAAAACCAAGGCTCATCTAACTAAACAAGGGTCAGACCAGATTGTTAAAATAAAGGCAGGGTAAATTACTTATAGTCTTTCTGACTACCTAAGTTGGATAATGTTAAATAGTTATGCTCCTCCGGATGCGGAGCGCGGGAGCGCGGGAGCGCGGGAGCGCGGGAGCGCGGAGCCAAAAAAAAAAATTTACTGTAGCCTCCCCAGCAAAGCCAGTGGGGGATTCAATGAGTTTTAGTACCATGGAATATTTGTATGACAAATTCGATCGCCTTGTGTCCATAGGTATAAATAATTAAAAACCAGTTCTAGATTTAGTAATTATTTTTCTTTAGTTCTTGTTTAATTAATCAAAGATTAATTAAAAAAATGAACCAAGGGATTAAAAATAAAAATTCACTTTTTATATTATTAATTAACGAATCTTTAGCCTGGGGGTCCATACCAAAATATAATATCTTATTTATATTTATGGGGTAGCAGAACGTTGGGTAAATCCAAATGGTTACTTTTATTGTTTTTAATAATAAATATATGATAACCCAAGTGATAATGCTGACATGAGTAACGAAAAAGGGGATATACCCTCGCCTAAAGCTTATGGTATTTTTTTTAAGTAACGGCCTCTAAGTTTACCAACCTAAAGGATTAAACGATGAGAAAATCTTTTAGTTCATTAGTAACAACCTTCCTTCTTATATGTTTTATTATAGAAACTTTATAAGAAAAGTTGAGGGAGGTTCTGGAAAAACCTACTTTATAAATAAGCCGTGACCTATCTTTAATTAAGATAAAAACCGTACCTAAATACCACCGACGGTAAGCTAGTAGAGAATACGAAGGCGTTTGAGTGAACAATCCTTAAGGAACTCGGCAAACTAACTACCGTAACTTCGGAATAAGGAGTGCCATTCCTCTTCATTAATATGAGGTAAAGAATAGGAAGCATGGAATAGTGTTGTACGACTGTTTAATTAAAACAAAGCACTCCGCAATAAGATAATAAATCAAAGTATTGAGTGTGATTTCTGCCCGATGTCGGCCGGTTAACGGATTTTCTTAGTTGACTAATATAAGCTAGGTTTTGAAGGAAACCCCGATGAATGGCGGCCTTACCTATGAGGGTCCTAAGGTAGCGAAATACCTTGGCCGTTAAATGCGGTCTTGCATGAATGATTTAACGATACAACAGCTGTCTCAAGGATTGGCTCAGTGAAATTGGAATAACAGTGCAGATACTGTTTACCTCTAGATAGACGAGAGTGCGACTAGAAAAGTGCTTAATAACAATGTGGTGAGATCCCACCAGATAACCCATCATCTGAGCTCAAACGGTATGCATTAAAAGTAATTTTTTTGTGTAAAGCCCGTTAATAAGTATTTAATACGTCCTTCCTTAGCGCGCGCTAAGGAAGGTGAGCTATATAGCTAAGGATAAATTTTTTGAACTCACGTTTGAAGCGTAGTCTAACATCAAAACCTAATGTTTTGATGCCATTGATTGTATAAATAGTTTTTCGTCTATTTATTAATGGGTCTAATGTCAATGTGCGTATAGTGAGATCCTAAGGCTATAATTAAAGTGTTATTAAGTAAACTAGGTAAGCCCAATAATGCCCTTTTTTATTTTTATCTTTAACGTAGGACAAAGATAAAAGATAAAAATACTCAGGAAGTTTAATTGTGAAATTAAATATACATTAGTGGGTAAAGGATGTTCTAAAAAGCGAATGTTATGTTGTAATGACGTAAATAGGCTTTAAAAATATCATTTGGTATTTTTTTTTTAGCTAATCTGAAAAGATGCAGACTTAGAACAGGTTTTATGTTATATATATTATATCCCTTGCGGGATCCCAAGCTACGCAAGGGATCCTAAAGGATCCCCCCCCCCAAGGGGGGGGGGGATCGGTTTTAAACAATTTAGATATTATGAAAATGGCAAATAATACATATACAGATAATAAAATAAACGCATCAGTCGCAATAAATGATATCCCTAAAGCCTTTGTTAATGATTGATATGTAACAGGTATTACGGATAGTGAAGGAAATTTTAGCATAAATTACAACAAGAATACAAATAAAGTAACTTTTTCTTATAAAATAAAAAAGTACATTCTATAAGTGTCTTACATGGTTTAAAAGTATTTTTTAATTGTGGTAATGTAGTGATAGATAATAAAGATTCTAAAATAAGTTTCAAGTTTCAAATTTGGATAGTATTATAAATATTATAATCCCTCACTTTGATAATTACCCTTTACAAGGTTCTAAAAGACTAGATTATTTAACTTTTTTTTTTTTTTTTTTTTTTAACTTGAAAAAAAAAAAAAAAAATAGTATAATTGATTATAGAAAATCTAAAAATATTGATTCAGTTTTGTAAAGACAATATTAATTCTAAAAGATTATTTGATGAAAGATGGCATTATTTAAATAAAGTTAATATAAACTTAGATCCAGAGTGGGTAAGAGGATTTGTAGATGGAGAAGGTTCATTTCAAATCAACATAGGTAATTATAATAACAGAGGTAAACCTTTACTAAGGGTTGCAGCTACATTTGAAATAGCTCAAAACAGTCATGAGATTAAATTATTAGAAGCTCCTTCGGCCAAATTCTTTTTTGGCCGAAGGAGTGGTTATTTAAAACCTAAATATAATATCGAATCTTTGGAAGATGCAAAAAGAGTTCGTTCTGTTTCAAGATATGTTTCAAATGATAATAGGGTTGTAATAGAATTCTTTGATAAATATCCTTTAAAAACTATTAAAAATTTAGATTTTTTAGACTGAAAGAAAATAATAAAATTGAAGTCTGAGGATGGCCATAAAAAAGGTAAACTAGATCTCATGATTAGTATTAAAAATACAATGAATAGAAATAGATTTAAATAGTATATCTTGGAAAAATAGGGCTGCTTGTGTAAAACCCGGGAACTATATATTTATAACATATTGCTTGAGCCGTATGCGATGAAAGTCGCACGTACGGTTCTTAGAGGGGGAAATTTTAGTAATAAAACGACCTATCTCGCCAGACCCTATGCAGCTTTACTGTTACTAGTTATTAGATATGATAAACAGCATTTTTAGTGCATAAGGTAGGTCTTAATTTACTTGACCGAAATTGAAACACCTTTATTTAGTTTTTCATATTGGTAAATATAATTTACGTGATTTTTATATAATCATTTCCAAACCTTCGGAGAGGAACGATGACTAGGAGGCAGTTTATGCGGGGCACAGATCCCATAAAAAGTACCTGGGTGTATCCAAAGTTAATTTTGTAAATTTGTTATAATTTAGTTATAACAACATCTACTGCCTTTTTTTTTAGGCCGTAGGGCCATATGGCTGATTTTTCCTCCGTAGGAGGAAAGGCATCCGTAGGATACAAAAAAAAAAAATAGGTTAAGTTTTTGTTTTTTAGTTTGTTATTAGAGATAGCCCTTCGGAGAGCTAGATCCAATCCACCTATATATCTATTGAGTTAGAACTAATTTTTTTAATCAAGTAAGATTTTATCTATATTGAAAATAGATGTAAACTATGTTGTGAATATTTTAGCCGTTACGCGGATTTATATTTATTTATATCATAGTTATATTATTGGTCTTGCAAGGCGTAAAAGCTGGATTCTTGTGCTGCATGCAGCTTAGGAAGATAGAGCAATAATATAATAATTACTTGTCAAGTTTAATGGCTTAATCTTGCTTTACTGTTTGATTTACACGTCTATCAGTCGCGTAAGCGGGGCATATGATCACAAGATGCCGAAAGGAAAGGTCTTGGGTTTTTGAAAAAGCTACGCTAGGGATAGGATTTGTCCCTACCTAATAATAATACAATTATTAGTATTTATTGGGGTTTAATTGAGTTAATTTCAAAAAAGACTAAAAAACTCTGAGATATTTATGGTTTTTAGTTTATTTGAAGCGAAGTTTCAAAGATATATATTTTTACGATCCCTACGGAGCCCAGCAGGGCGCGATTTAGATAAAAATTGCATACCCCTTCCGCCTACGGATCCAACGGATCCTACGGATCCAACTGCTACGCCCCTGGGCGTTGCAGCTCTTATTTATGGTGCAAGGCTAAGCAAGCCTATCAGGGGGGGGGGGGAGGGAGGTTTTAAGAAGGGGGAGAAAAAAGTTTATCAAAGGGGCCTCATATCAGGGGGGGGGGGGGGATTACGTGGGGAACTATATCTTTTAAAAACGTTCAACGACTATTAAAATTTTTTTTTTTTTTAATTATGGGCGGTCAGGACATAAAAGGAGGAGGGGGTGCAAACAAGGAACTTGCTAACCAAAAGCCGCTTTTAATTAGGAGGGCCCTGATAGGAGGGGAAAAAAATTTAATTGTTCTCAACATCCTTTTTATTAAATATAATCATAAATAATCTTTAATCATTAAATATTAATGTAATAGCTTATCTAGTAATAAGCTCAGGTAAAATTAAATAATGCCCACCTAAAGTTATAATAAATTTTAAAAAAGCAGGCAAAATGAATAAAATTTAGCCCTTATAGGGATTTTAGCACAGGCTCGGCCTCCAGCTATATAAAAAAAGCTCGGCTGCCTTATTTATATAATTTATATAAAATAAATAAATATTTTTTTTATGCGCAGCAAGAAAAATATAGCAGCTGCGCAGCTGATTTTTTTTTTTTGGGCTCAGCAGGCTCAGCAGGCTCAGCAGCTCAGCAGCAACGCAGGCTCAGCAGCTCAGCAGCTCTGCTGCAAGCCCCCCTTCGGATCCTTCGGATCCGTAGTAATAAAAAAAAAAAGCAGCTACGTACTTCCCCTCATAATAATCTTCGCCAGCGGTGTCAGGGGGAAAATGTTAACTTGTTCCGTCACTTTGTACCAGCATCACAAGAATGGTATAATAGTATTTACACTTATAATAAAAATTACCCTAAAACAATACCAGTCGCAGATATTAGTCTTATGAAGTTGTTTAAAGGTTATTTTAACTATGGTATTAGACTAAAATATCCCCCAGTTAACCGGCTTGCCTTAGGAAGCTCTCCTTCTTTTTTGGCTCCGCATGCTACGCATGCTCCGGATGCCTATATAAATAAGCAGCCGGGGAGGGGTAAAGAGGCCTTCGCAGCTCAGCAGCTCGGGAGCAACGCAGCTCAGCAGCTACGCACCCCGGGCAAGGGACCCAACGGACCCTTCGAAGGAAAAAAAACCTTCGGAGCCTTCGAAGCCTTCGCTTCGGTAGAAAACAGGGAGGGAGCCAGCCCCTTACCAATGAGATATAGATTATTATCTAGCAAAAAAGCTTTTTTAGGTAAAGGTGATTTAAAACATACTAATAACAAAGTTATTATTACTTTTTATTTATATAATGCAAACCAGATGTTTATATCATCTAATTTTAATGATAGAGTAAAAGCATTACTTTTACCGAATAAGTCTTTAAAAATTATTTCGCAGCGCAGCTCACCAGCTCAGCAGGTTCCGTTGGGTCCGCAGGCTGACATTTATAAGCAGCCAGCGGACCTTTCGAACCCTCAGGAGCCGAAGGGAAAAATTATCTTATACAATAGAATGTTTAATATATATGAATTTTTAGCAAGCGATGAACATTATCTTGCATATTATAATACTATGGGTTCTATCATAAAAAAAATAAATATTGTTTTAGCTAATCTAAATTATTTATTAGCTATTTATATTTATATTCTTAAAACGCATACATTAGGGCTCCGCAGCTCAGCAGCAACGCAGCTCAGCTGCAACGCACCCCCCCGGAGGGATAATTACGGCGTGATGCAGAGCATGCATAGCCCTAGTCTTTTTTGATCCGGGTCCGAAGGAGGTGCGCAGCAAGAAAAAAACAATGGCCCCTCAGGAACTGGTCAAATATTATCTAAAATTAATTCTTTCTTTTTTATTTATAATAACTTATTTAAAACTAACATTTTAAAGGATAATTTAAAGAATAATTTATTTAACATCTTTTTTAATTTAAGGCTAAGAAAATATAGACTTCTTTTAAAGAGGAAATTTTTAATTACTAATGATATATTAAAGATAGCAAGCGCTTCCTCTACTTTGAAGGAAGGCAGCTTGCAAGCCTCAGCTGCTCAGCTAAGCAGCAGGGCGAAGGAGCAGCTTTTATCCCATAGAGAAGGAGCAAGGGAGCTCAGCACTCTACAGGAGAGCTCTATTTTTAATTTTGAATATTATTTGTATAAAATGTCTTTATCTTACTTAGAAAAGGTTTTTTTATATTGAAAGTTAATAAGATTAAATAAAGTTAAAAATAACTTTTTAACTATATCTAAATTTATTCATTTAATTGAACAAATTTATCACAAAAAAATAGTATTGAATATTGTTAATTTAAAAAAAATGCATCTAAATAGTCATATTTATACGCAAATTGTCTCTTTAAAACTAAGAAATAGAGATAATAAGTTATATAGAATTTTAAAAGCATCTTTCAGAAAGGTTAAAATAGGAGATTTTGGCTTCGGATCTATACGGAGGGGATATTCAGCAAAACCCCTAGAGGCGATCTTTAGTCATAAATTAAAAAATAATTTAATTAGTTGTATGTTTAATAGAAAAAAATCTGAGTCTTTAACGTCTTTAGTTTTCTATTTTTTCCCAGATATAAAAAGAGAACAAGCAGCTCAGCAGCTCTTAGTATATAGCAGCTTAGGGGGAGAGGAGAGGCCACCTTATTTTGCAGATAATGATATAACAAAATATGTTATTAAATTTATAAAACATATTAAATTAAGAGGTATTAGAGTAGAAGCTAAAGGTAGATTAACTAGACCTCGAACAGCTGCTAGATCTGTTTTTAAAATGAGATATTTGGGTGGTTTAAAAAAATTTGAATCATCATTTCTCGGATTATCTCAGAGAATGTTAAGAGGAGACAAGAAAGATAATGTTAGTTATTCTCTAATAAACTCTAATGGTCGTAATGGATCTTTTGGTGTTAAAGGGTGAGTAAGTAGTAAATAAAAAAAAGATTTTTTTCGCTTTAATGCTAGGATTTTCCCCGCCTAAGCCGCCCTTATATAAAATTTTTTTTTTAAAAAAAAAAAATATAGTAGCACGGGGTCCAGAGGTCCGTAGGCCAGGAAATCTCTTGTTAGATTTTTGGGGGGGGGGGGGCTCCGCATCCGAAGGACGCCCAGCATGAAAATAAGATCACGAGTTGCATATTATATTTATTTAAAGGATGATTACATAGTCTGAACCATTTTGTCAAAAATGGAACCATTGTGGTAAAAAAATCTCAGCGAAGCAGCCTTCGCACCCCAAAGAGTTTTTTTCGTAACAGAGTTTGAACAGGCTAATTGCGCCAGGAAGTACAAATTGAGTGCGCAGTTTGGCACCTCGATGTCGGCTTAACTTATCCACATGAACGCAGGAATCATGAAGGGTTCGACTGTTCGTCGATTAATAAGTTACACGAGCTGGGTTAAATACGTTGTAAAACAGTATGGTTTCTATCTTCTAGAGGAAATTAGAATAAAATAAAGATATATCCCTCGTACGAAAGGAGCTGGGTATATTAACCTATGGTTTACCTGTTGTTTATGTGCCCAATATTAAAGAAGTCATAATTGGCCCTATTAAGCCCCTCCTAAATAAGGCCAGCTGGCTTTTAGCCAGACATGAGTCCTTCTTAGAAGGAGGCCACAAGGATGTTACTAACACTTTAGTAGATATATAACATAGGCACGGCAGGAACGCTATGTTAGTTTAAATAAGTGCTGAAAGCATATAGGCACGAAGTTTACTTTAATATATTCTTAAATATACGTCAGATAATAAGACGAATTTTTTTTTTGGATTAATAGATAAAATAAAGGTTAAAAACCTCAAGGGAGCAGGTCTTCGAGAGGCTAAGTATTATTTTTATATTATATCTAAAAATAGATAGGCTTTAGCTGAAATAACTTAAAGGTTTTTAGGTATAAAGTACTAAATTTATATTTAACTAAATTATTAGAATATCGACATATTAATACTATTGCTAGGCTAGCCCCCTAAGGCTAGCCCCGCCTAAGCCGCCTACCCCCCCCCCCCCCTAGGAAAAAATAACAGCAGGAGCGATTAAAAACATTAGTTGTTAAGGGTTGTCCGGTTAGCATAAAAGTAATGTGGCTGATTTGTAACCAGCTGAAGCAAGTGCGATACTTGCACTGGACTCTAAAACTATTTAGGCTAAATTATGAAATATTTGGCATATTTTAGCGCTCATACTAGATAAGGCTCTCGTCGAAAATCAAAGCTCTCAGCCGGAAAAAAAAAAGCAAGGAGCTCCCTTTCTAGCTGCCCTCTTTAAAGCAAGGGGGTAGGTAAGGGGGGGGGAGAGAGCTAAAAAAAGTAATATTTTACTGAATTGGAAAGGCTTCATAGTCAAGAGGTTAAGACATAATGTTTTCACCATTATATGCGAGGGTTCGAGTCCCTCTGGGGCTAGGTTAATTTAAACGAATATCTCTTTATGCTGATAAGATATTCTTGCCATAGCCTAGTAAGGGATTTATCTGCGAAGGGAGTAGGCATTTAGCCTAGTAAGGTATTTTTCTATAGAGAAGGGGGGTCAGGAGACCCCCCCTTTTTCTTTACTTCGGGTGGCAAGCCTGGAGGTTAAGGGGGGGGGGGGTAATAGCTAAAAAAAAAGGTATCATAAGTTTTTTTTTTCTCTTAATTAGGAGGCTTACCTTACAAGGGGCTAAGGGAGTAAACCCCCCCCCCGTAGGGGGGGGGGGGGTGAGGCTGTCTCAGCTCTCACCCTGAAGGGGGGGGGGGGGGGGAGCTCTTATTAACAGAAGCAGCTCTTATTTATATGGGCTTAAAAAATTAATAGGAGCACCCCCCCCCCCTCTATAAATAAAAGTAGTAGGGGTGCTCTTATTTATATAGGGTAAAAAAAAAGCAAGGTACCCCCATAAGTTTTAGGTCTGTCTAAGCTCCAACCAACCCTCCCTGCTTAGAGGGGGGGGGGGGTAATTAGGTAAGAGGTTAACTATAATCCTTAAGGGTAATCTATACCCTCCTTATTAATAAGGGACTGTTTTATATTAGGAGGTAGGGATATAAATAAGCGAAGCAGCCTAGTGATTGTAAATCAAAAAAATTAAAAATATTAATAAAATTATTTGTTCTAATAATTAAGGGAGAGGTGAGGTAGGGGTGTTTCCTATATTTTTTTTTTTAAAAAATGCGCAGCAAGATATTTATTTATTTTATATAAATTATATTAAAATAAGGTATGGGTAGCAGCTGACCCCTTGAGAGGGGGGGGGGGGTGGCAGCGTGCTTCTAAAAAAAAAATAAGATAGCTCCCCCTAAGGGTGCTAAGCGAGGGGCTAGGTGAGGGGGGGGGGGGTTGCATTAGGGACCCGTAGGTAAGGAGCCCTTTAGTTTTATAAGGGGGGGGGGGGGTTGTACCCGCGTAAGCAGGGGGGGGGGGGGGTAGTTTTTTATACTTTATCTTATAAAAAAACTTATATTATTTGCGGATTGATGTAAAGTAACATAATTGGCTCATGACCAGTAAATGAGGGTGCAAGTCCTTTGTCCGCATTATAGGCAATAAAGGTTATAGCTTAATTGGTAAAGCAAGCTGCTCATGACAGCTGAGTTGAGTGTTCAACTCACTCTAGCCTTAGATAATTAATAACTAAAAAAAAATTGATAGGATTTTTATCCGAGTGCTGAAATTGGTAGACAGGACGAGCTTAAGTTTCGTTGACGCTAGTCGTAGAGGTTCAACTCCTCTTTCGGATATATTTTAACTATTTATATTATTAAAGAGGATCTTGTTTGTTTTAATATCTTTTGTTATTTACGGTAAAGTGTGCCGTTGTTTTCTTCTTTATAAGATTTTTATTAAAATCTCAAAAATTATCCGTGATTAGTATTTATGATAAGCCTCATATTTATTTTAGCTCTGCAGCTCAGTAGGGAAGGGTCCAAATAATAAGTTAGGTAACGTTACATTTATAGAAGGAGAAGCCACCAAGCCGTTGTCTTACGCCGGCTCAAAAAAAACACTAGAGCGACAGCATAGGTTACTTCATACCAATTTTACGGAAATAGGTTTTCTTAGCCATAAAGTATAGACTTTATAATATATTATTTTAGTTATATAGGGCTTTTACAATAATTTTTATAATCATAATTATATAATCAGCCTGGCTAAACCCTGGTGGGTGGGAGGGCGTAGGTGGTGGGGAGGGGAGGCTGGCAGGCTGGCTGGGTTTTTAAAACCCTAATAAATAAATATAAATATTAAATAATAAGAGATGTTTATATCTAGAGTTAAAATATAGCAATAAAAAAAAAACCAAAACGGTTCTTTGGGAGTGTTTATCTAGTACACTTTACTAAGTTTGTTATTCATTAACTTGTTTTTCATATATATGAAAAACATTGTTTTTTTTTTTAAAAAAAAACTTGTTTTTCATATATAAATATATGAAAAACATTGTTTTTTTTTTTAAGAAAAAAAAAAAAACTAGTTCCTGAGGGGGGGGGGGGCAGGAACTGGTCCCGAGGGAACAAGTCCCCCGGAACTAGTATTGTATTTTATAAAAATAAATAATAAATAAACATGAAAATAAATTTGAATTCTATTTGAAAATATGTTGCAGGTGGCGGTACTGTTTTAGGTTATCAAGCTTTTTATGATAGAATGGTTAATAAAGATAAAGGCAATGATGCTTTTAATTATATTAAGGAGGAGCTTCACTCTTTATCTGAACAGGTTGCTACATCTAAAGAAGATAAGAGTCATTGTTTAGAGTTGGAAGAGTCTATTTGTAAGTTTAAGGCGTCTATTAAAGAACTATCTGATATACATGATAAATATTGTAAAAAGCATGATGAAATTACTGAAAATCATATGGAGAACTCTAAGAAATTATTTGAGTCTTATAAGGAGGAATTTACTAATGCTTTTAATAAGGCTAAGGAGATTAGTGATAATATAGAAAAAAAATCCTGTAATTTTGGTTCTCTAAGTAAATTTAGTGATGATGATAATTTTTTAATTAAGTTAATTAACGAGTTTAAGGATTATTTATCTAATTTATCTATTACTGATATTTGTTTAGTTATTAATATAAGTAGCAGTTTGTTTATATTAACTTGTCTTGTTACTATAATATTTGCTGTTTATGGTAACTTTCTTATTAATAAATTGGATTTAGAAGTTAAATATCCGAAATTAGCTAAATTTATAAAATTTAGAATTAAATTACAACATACTTATATATTAGTTAATATATTGCTTATTTTTGTTGTTTTAATTTTAATGATTATAATTAATTTTATAACATTAACAAATGCTTAAAGCTACCACAGCACAGACCAGTACGGTTTGGCTTTACACCCTCCTTAAACTATGTAGAGACTTTCTTACGTATCTTACCTAATAGGTTGGTATCCTTAACTTGCAGGGAGATAGGAGGGGAGGGGAGGGAGGGGGGGGGGGAGGGAGGGAGGGGAGGGGTGGCTGAGGAAGGGGGGGGGTCTAAAAGTTTATAAGTTTACAAGTAAATAAATTATCCTCACCAAAACTTATAAACAACATAGAATTTATCTAGTATTCTATGTTTGAATTATAATACATTCTCTCGATTAGAATGTATATTTAACTAGTATTGTATTAAATAAACATAATAATAATTTAATGAAAATAAAAAACCAGTTTAAAAATATTTCGGTACTTGGGAAAAAAGTGGGTTTAAATTTTAATTTGCAGAATAAAAGAACTATCAGAAATTTATCAACTTCTGACGAGTTTGAAAACGAGCTTAATGAAATAAAAGAGCTCGTAAAACGAGGTATAGAAAAAAAGAATGAAATTAATAAGATTGATAGTGAAGCTCAGACACTGTCTAATAAGTTTATAGAAAAATATTCAGAATATAAAGCTATAATTGGGGAATATAGTAGTTACGTGGATAAGTCGTTGACTCCTCAGAAACTGCTTCATATTTTAGAGGAAGATAAAGAGCCTTATAGGATACCTCACGAACTAAAAGAGAGTATAAGTCGGTGGGTTCATGATTCACAAATAATTGATCCAATTGTTGATAAGAATGTTCAGTTAATGGAGGAATATGGGCAATTAATTGAAAGAGTAGAGTTAATAGAAGGAGCGGGAGCTAGCTGGGCGGACTGTAATATGCTTTTACAGGATAGATATTTAATTAAAGATAATTTACGGGATTTGTTATATAATGCTTGAAAGGTTAGAAGTTCCAGATTAATAAATCCTACAGATAATGATGGATTTTATATGGTTGTGTTTAATGTTTTTAATTCTAAAAAAAGTACACTTGTATATAATGCGGTAAAATATAATTATGTCTTTTTAGAATGTTTCTTGATTTATGTACTTATAGAACAAATGTCTACTTCAATATACAATATTACCCCGGAGTCTGATGTTTTCTTTTGTGTAGACACTAAATTAAAATGCTTTGATATGCTTTTATCGAAGGGTATAGATAAATTTTATAATGTGAAAATTGATGAGAACTTAAACCATCTACTTAGTACTACACTAAAACCCATTAATTACACAGAAACATTAAAAATAAAATATCGCTGACAGGTTCCTTTTATGAGTCTCGAGGATATGAGTGAGATCATTTTTAATCTTTATCATAATAGAAAGGAGGATTTAATAAATAAATTAGATATCTGCTGTAATCTTGAATGTAATGACAAAGTCCCTTATTATATAAGTATGTATTTAAAGAGGTTTAAGTTTAAACCTAAAATGAATATAGTTTATAATTATATGTTTAAGTTTGTATTTATTGTTTCAGATTTAGACCTTCTATTGAATAATCTAAAAAAGGTTGGATTCGAGGGTGTTAATGCAGGACCTCAGAAGTTCAGAGGAAACCCCAGTTATATAGGCTTTTTAAACACTTCTATAGATCGTGGTTTTAGGAATAGTCTCTGATTACATCATCTTCGCTTAGGTACTTCTTTTAAGCAACCCTATATCCCTAGAGGTCTTTTTAGTTTTAAAAATATTCACATGAATATTGGTAGTGTTAGATGATATTCACAAGTTTCTTCAGAAACTTTAAAATCGAAACAGAAGGTAAAGGGGTATAAAACATTTAGAACTAATAGCCCCGTCTTTGAAAAATTAAAACGGTTAATTTCAAATTATCCGATTAATGAATCTACACAAAGAAAAATAGAAAATTTTCTATTAGAATCTGCTTATTATGATGAAGAAGAAGAAAAGGTATTGGCAGATTATTCTCTCAGATCTAATACAGAGTTTACTAAGATTTTGTTTAAGGAGAAAAAAAATGTTTATAAATTAAGAATTTTAAAAAGGAATTTAAAAAAATGGGTGGTAAACAAGAAGATAAGCTAAATATTAAAGCGAAAATAGAATTAGCAAAAATATTAGAGGTTGTTAATAGTAGATTTATAACTAATATAATGTTTGGTCGTTTATTCAAAATTATGACTTATTATAAGAGATCCACGGCTGAGTCTATTAATATGGTCAACATTGGATTTGATCTGGGAAAAATAAGTACCAATATACGTTGTATTGCAAAGAAGGCAACTTCTGGGCAAGTAGGAGAGAAGTTAACTTTTTCAGGTTGAATCGACATAAGGAGAAATTTTATTTCGCCGATGAATTTGATGGCAATACTTTATTATTTACTATAGGTTCTATTTTAGTAGATTGAATGATTTTGCTCAATTTAGTGAAGATTAAAACTGTAAATATTTAAAGTCCAACATATTAGTACCTTCTTCTATAATCGTTAGTGTAATGAATAAAGAGAAAAAGCATATTATTTATCATTTACCTAAAAAATTGCCAATGATTTGCAAACCTAAATTATATTCTAGTGAAGAGATAGAAGGTAAAGTAAAAAAGTTAGGTGGTTATTTGTTAAACGATGAAAGGACTATAGAACCTATAATTAAAAAATCCTGAGAGAATAAAGAACATTCTTCTATTCTTAAGAACAATATTATTTATGATTTAATTAATAATATAAACTCTATACCTTATCAAGTAAATTCAAACGTATTCGATTTTATATTCCATGAGAAACCGGAGTATTTTGAAGATGTGATTATTGATTAAAAAAAAAGGGAAGTATTCACCCTTTATTAGAAAAAACTAGACTGACAATAAAAGAAGGAACTGGATAGTTATTTAAGAAGGAATTACAAGATAACATTATAGGTATTGCTACAATATTTTCACAAGTTCCTGAATTCTATCTTCCGGTTAAATTAGATTATAGAGGAATAGTATATTGTATTCCAGAATATTTTAATTATCAATCTTGTGATCTAGCTAAAGCCTTATTATTATTTAAAAGTGGGGATAAGCTTTTAAAATATGATGAAACAGCTATAAATTATCTAAAGATTTATGGGGCTAATTGTTTTGGTTTAGATAAAAAATCCTTTAATGATAGAGTAGATTGAGTGGATAAGAATGTGGATAATATTATTAACTTTAGGAATGGTCAACTAATTAAACAAGCAAAGAACAAACTTTTATTTTTAGCCTTTTGCTTTGAGTTCAATAGATGATTGCAATGTATAAATAACCATGAAGTTATGTATTTTGATACATATTTACCTATACAATAGGATGCAACCTGTAACGGCTTTCAGCATCTTTCTTTATTAAGTTCAGATAAAAATTTAGCTGAAGAATAAAATTTGGAAAAATCCACTTGAGCGGATAAACCTAAAGATTTTTATACTTTATTAAATAATTTAATAGCTCATTTCCTACAGGTATTGAATAAAGATAATGTAAGCTCAAATGATAAACAAGGTTATCTTAGATTGATTAATATGGATATACAAAGAAAAATCCTTAAAAAATCTATAATGACTATTCCTTATAATGTTTCGGATTATCAAATAGTTAAATATATAAAAGACAACTTTATACATTTGGAGCAGGCTTGATATATCTTGAAGGATAATCCCGATGTAAAATAAAAATATAGTGATTTTACTTTATCAGGTAAAGGTTTAAGATTTGTCTTATCGGATAAATTTCCTAAATTATTTAAAGTATTTAGAATCAGTCGCTGAAATATGTTTTATGTTGAGTATACCAATTCCTTGAACTTTACCATCTGTTTTTATTCAACTTATCTAAAAAAGGAGGTAGTTAATTTTTCATTTGATAAAAGTTAAAGGTTCGAAATAAGAATAAACTCGACTGAGCTAAACAAGTTATATCCTTTATGCCGAATCTTGTTCATTCACTAGATGCTTCATCTCTAGCTTTGTTAGTGGACTTATATTTTTAATCTAATAATAGTCACAATATTTTTACCGTCCATGATTGTTTCGCTGTCACTGCTAATAGAGTTTCTAATATCATGGAATTGTTAAAATGGGTATATACCCAAATATATTCAAAGGATTTTTTTCCTACCCAAATTAGATAAAGATATAAAAAAATTAAGGTTTATTTTGGAGAAGATGCTATTAATGATGAGCTATTAATAAAACCATCACTCTATGAAGGTAGTAAGGAGTTGTATTATTTCCCTTATATAAAGGATATAATAAATAAGAGTTTAGATTATAATAGCTTACAGGGTTCTAGTTATATCTTAAATTAGAAATTATAAAATTATTTTCCTTTATGCTTACTAAATTTTAGTAAAATTTAAAATTAAAGATTTTCTAAACACAATCACAATAGCCTGGGCGGCGGGGGGGGAGGGCTCGGGGGGGGGGGGTAAATAACATTTAATTTTTATCTTAGTTCTTTTAAGATAAGCCGATTACCCGAAAATGATAAGCCGAAAAACGTATAAGCCGATAGTAGAGCCCTCTTTTTATAACTAAAATATTTCCTCTTATAAAAAAGATGGTTAAAATAAGACCTTTTTTTTACTTAATATAAAAAAAAATAAACACCTATATTTAGGGGGGGGGGGGCAAAGGACGCAACCCTGGGGGGGGGAGCGACCACTTGTCCACTTATTTTACCTTTGTATATCAGGATAGCTGCAGAGTCTTATTTATATAATTTATATAAAATAAATAAATATTTTTCTCCGGGTCCAAGGGTCCAAGGGTCCAAGGGTCCGAAGGGTCCGAAGGGTCCAAGGGTCCAAGGGTCCAAGGGTCCAAGGGTCCAAGGGTCCGAAGGGTCCAAGGGTCCAAGGGTCCAAGGGTCCAAGGGTCCAAGGGTCCAAGGGTCCCTAGGGTCCGAAGGGTCCGAAGGTGCTGCGCATTTAAAAAAAAAAATATAGAAGGCTCCTTTGGAGCTCATTTTTTTTTTCGGCTTATTTATATATGAGGCCTGTCTGGTAAAAATAACAGCAGCGCAAAGGTAGGTACACTTTTTCACTTTTTTAGGGGGGGGGGGGTCTCCCCTCCCCCCTCCTTAGTCTAGGTATAGCCTAAGGGTCAGCCAGCCTTTATAGTTTAAAGGTAGAACGGAATACTGTTAATATTCTCGTAGATGTTCAATTCATCTTAAAGGCTTTATTTATTATTGTGCTTATTTTTTTTTTTTTTTTGGGGGGGGGGGGGGGAAACTAATTGTATACTTTTAGCTGTCTTATTTTAGGGGGACATAGTTTAACAGGTAAAACTACAATTTTGCATATTGTTATTTCAGGCTCGAGTCCTGATGTCTCCATACAAGAGGCTATCTTGTATTTTTAGGCTGATATCCCCCCCCTTATTGCCTCAGGCGTATAGCCTTTTTTAGCCATATAGGGGGGGGGGAAAGGAGAGGGCTAAGGGTACGGATAAGGGGGGGGGGAGATATCCTCATGTCAGGTGGGGGGGGGGGTGATCTATGAGGGTAAAAATATAAATAAGGATGTGGATAAATAGCTCTTTTAGCCTCCTACGCCGCTCATAAGAAAAAACCTACGGATTCGAAGCAAAGGGGTCCTCCCTCAGGACAAAAAAAAATCTTCTTTTTTTTTGTACTGAGGAGGGAGCTGAAAGTCACCCAGCCATTCTTCAGCCTTATTAGGGGGGGGGGGGGGCTTAGCAGGCTTCCTTGCCTATATAAATAAGCAAAGGAGAAAAAAGGACCCTCCCTCCCTATAAGGGAGGAGTAAATAGGAAGTATTAGGCTATGCGTAGGCTAAGTTAAGAATAAAAATATATTTAAGTTTAAATAGAAGCTCGAGAAGCTCAATTGGTTGAGCGGGGTCTTGAAGCGACCTAGGTTGTAAGTTCAAATCTTATCTCGAGCAACTAAGGTAATGCTGGAATAGGTAGACAGGAATAGCTTAGGCCTATTTGATTTTTTTTAATCTTGTCCGTTCAATTCGGATTTACCTTATAAGAGATTTTTCTTATATCTTTTGCCAAGTAGTCTTTACAATAAATAAGCGTGATGCTTCTAGCCTAAGGTTATACTTTTTTTCTTTTTTGACAAGACAGCCCTTCTCAAAAAAAAACTCAGCATCCTCAGGCTATAGGACCCTCCTTTTATTTATGAGCGTTGCTAGGGCATAAATAAGGCGTAGCTGCCCTTTTTAGCTGCAGCTAAAATAAGGCTCAGGTGTTAAGGTAAGCCTTATTTATGTAGAAGGAATAAAAGCGAAAAGCGCTCCTGTTTTAGGGCTTCAGCCATAGCCCTTCCTACATCTAACCCCTTAGAGGGGGGGGGGGTGAAGTAGGGGGGGGGGAGGAAAAACCAAATTAACCCGAAGGTTATATAAAAAAAACAATATAGGCTTCTTTTTTTTATAAATAAGGCTTTTAGGCTAATTTACTTGGCTTATAGGTAAGATCGTCGTAAGTTTTAACTCTTCTTTCTTCCAATAAGATCGTGGTAAGGGGGGGGGGGTCCTTACAAGAAACAAGTAAAGAAAGCTCTAGGGAGTGTTTACAAAAAATATGTTGTAGACTAATCGGTATGTCATAAATTTTTGGTATTTAATATTGGGTGTTCGAATCACTCCAACATAAATCGGCTGGTATATAATAAGGCGTGCTTTTTATTTTTACTTTTTTATAGTGAGGGGTAGTTTAGGAGAGAGCAGGTTAAAAGGAGAGAGATCTGTGCGGCTAAGGATTAGTACTGCCCCCCCCCCTCCCCCCCCCCTGTCAACGGAGGAGGGCTTATAGGGATCCTAAAAAAAATTTTTTTATTTAACAGGGGTGCTGACCAGCAGAGCTACTTTTTTTTTATTCCTAGGGAGCTCAGCAGCAACGCACCCCTTCGTGTGCTTTTTTTTTTTTTGTGCGAAGCTGCGAAGCTGCGAAGCTGCGCAGCAAGCAAAAAAAAAATCAGCACCTCCTAGGATCCGGATCCGTAGGAGCAAAACAAAAATCAGCTGCGTAGCTGCTCCTACTATATTTTTTTTCTTGCTGCGCATTTTTTTCTTGCTGCGCATAAAAAATATTTATTTATTTTATATAAATTATATTTTTTTTTAGGGGTGCGCTGCAGCGCAGCTTTTTTTTTTTTTTGATCCGGAGGTGCTTTTTTTTTGGTGCATAGCAGCTGCGCACCCCTAAAAAAATCAGCAAGCAAAAAAAAATCAGCAGCTCAGCACAGAAAAAAAATATTTATTTATTTTATATAAATTATATAAATAATAGCTGCGTAGCTAAGAAAAAAAAAAATAAAAAAAGTGGTGTTTATTTCTTATAGGGCGGCTTAGCTGGGAAGCTAACTCTATGGTGGATATAGTTCAATGGTAGAACAACTGTATGTGGCACAGTGCGTTCCCTGTTCAAGTCAGGGTATACACCCTTTATCTCAGCCAGGGTAGTTTAATTTGGTTAAAACATTAATTTCATGCATTAATAATGAGAATTCAAATTTCTCTTCTGGTTAACTATGTATTGTTGCTAAAGAGCATGTTGGCTTAATGGTAAAGCATTATATTACGGCTATAATCATAGGAGTTCAAGTCTCTTACATGTTTATAAAAAACGTATTTTTTTTAATAAATACTGTTATATATAGTCCGGCTATATTTATAAATAAACAAAAAAATATTAATAAACTAAGAAAAAAAAAATTATAAATCAGCCAAAATAATTGGGACAGAATTAGCTACAACGGGTTTAATTGCAGGCGATATAGGAGTAGTTTTCGCTGCATTAATATAAGGTGTAGCAATAAATTCTTGTTTAATAAGCCAATTATTCTCTTACGCTATACTTTGTATTGCTTTTTGCATAATAAACAGGATTATTTGCATTAATGATGGCCTTTTATATGTGGCTTAGGTTTAATCAAATTAGGTCTGTTTTATTAGTTTTATTCTTTATTTAGCTTATACAAAAGGTTGGAGGGGGGGGGGGGGCTATTTTTTTAAAGGTAAAATTAAAGCTGTGTTGGCTTTCTTAACGTTTGTTTTATTCTTTACGCAGCTGGCGTATAATACTATAGCCTACGGGACCAGAGGGGGGGGGGGGGTTGGAAGAGATTTTAGAAAACAAAAAAAAAAATAGGCGAGTAAGGGGGGGGGGGGGTCCCTAATGAGGGGAGCTGGTAGGGTGCCCTGCTTATAAGGTCGCTCTTATACAGCCGAATAAAAAAGGGGGTCTCCTTATAAGAGAGGTATATTTAAGAAAAAAAAAAGAAGCCTGCAGCCTATTAGGTGGCGTTTTAAGGGGGGGGGGTGTCCCTTTGCTTAATTTTATGAGCCATAAAGGTCCCTTAAAAAAAAATAGCAAGACATTATTTTTTTTTTTCTAGTTTTTCTTTCCGCAGCACACCTAGGACTGGAAACCAGTTTCCCTAACTTGTTTTTCATATATATATGAAAAACATTGTTTTTTAGCTCTGCCGTATAGCATGCCCCCCCCCTAAGTGTGCTATCAGGCAGAGCCTATAAGGGGGGGGGGGGTACGGGGGGGTTGGGGGGGGGGCTCCTGATCAGCAATCCGGGTAAACTAAAAAAAAAACTTGTTTTTCATATATAAAACTAGTTCCTGAGGGGCCAGGAACAGGTCCCCGAGGGAACAAGTCCCCCGGGACTAGTCCCCATATCTAAAGGGGGGGGGAGCTGAGCTTGTAGCCTGGCGAGGTGGCTGGTCCCTATAAAGGGAACTAGAAAAAAAAATAATTTTTTTTTTTTCAATATTAGGGTTATGCTGTAGATGGTTCTACGTTTTGATTGCAGATCTTAAATAAGAAGTTCGATTCTTCCATATCTCTTTAGTTATCTAAATTATTAGCCCTTAGGAAACAAATATTATAGTAAGCCCTCACCTTTTTTCCCCCTTAGAAAGCGCCTCCTTGCTTTAAATAGCTGGTGGCAGGGGGGGGGGGGGAGAGCTCCCTAGGAACCCAAAGAGGAAGGTGGGGGGGGCGTTAGGGGGGGGGGGGAAGTTTTTTTCAGGACTTTACATTAACGCAATAGAGGCAAGTAGTTTTTCAGCCGTTTTTTCTTACTTATTAAGGGATGCTTCAGCGATCATGAGTTATTGTTTTAGGTAGTAGACGAATTTATTTACATACCCTATTTTTCAGATATTTATTATTATCTGTTTATTTTATTTTATATAGTCTTTTGTTTAACTCTTTTTTATGAGGTGACTCACTCTTGTATCGTAATAATAATGGGTAGGATAAACCATTAGACTTTACGCTATTTTATTTAATTATATCCATCATTCATGCTTGCAGGCTTATTATAAGGATTTTACTTTCATATATCTAAGCTAGACTTTTATCTTTTGCTCACCACCACTAGGTGTACTGATATATCGAGGTTACCTTCTACTTGCCTCGGTATAGGTAGTAGGGTGTTCATTTATGAGCTCTTTACATTCATTAGACGTGGATGCATTTTAATAATTATACGTCTATATCAGGTTTGTCATATTTACTATTTCTTGTTTTAAATTAATTTTAATATGATATTTATAACTTTTTTTTTTGTTTGCTTTAATTGTTTCTACAGATTGCATAACAATTACGGTCCAACCTAAATAGATAGACTTTTAGTTACAGATCCTATAATTATTTATATTATATTTTAAAGCGTTTAACATTTATTTATATTTTTGATTGACTATCCTTATACTAAGGTTTGCTAATTTGTTTACAAAATAGTGAAGATATAATTTATTGATTAGATGATAAAAACCAGATATTAAGATAGGGGGAAAATGCAAATGTTAATATAAATAGTGGGAACAAAAATGTTTCCTTTGATACAAGAATGGGTGCAGCTGTATCTGCTGCTGCAGGTGCTAATGCTGTAATTCAAGTAGCTAAGAATGTTGCAGGTTCTCCAGCTGTAAAAATAGGTGGAGGTGTGGGTACAGCAGTAGGAGTACAGGCTATAACAACAGTTATGGATAAAGTTCTAGCTTGTAATAGTAACCAAAACAGCAGTAAATAGGTAGCTAATTTAATTCAATCTTATAATGGAGGAAATGTACTTGATGATTATCCATAAAATTTATTATATGAGGTTAATACTTTTTTTGTGCTATGATATTTTTATATATTATTTTTAATATTCATATAAGTAAATATATAATTAGTAAATATTTCGTAAAGTTTATACCAGCTTCAAAACAAATAAGATAGGTAAATTATTCCTATTAGGATTAAATAAATACTAAAATTTGTGAAGTAAAAGCAGTAATTATTTATTAAGCTATTGTTATATTGTCTTATTCATTTTTGTTGGTATTTGAAAATTTTCTTTATACTTAATATTGTCGGCGTAACCTACCTTGCTTTCGCTAACTTATAAAAAAAAAAGCTTAATGAAAATATTTTTTTAATATATGTTCTTCTAAGATATTTTCATAATCGGGTGCTAATTTTATAAAGCTATGTTATTGAAGGGTGAATTCATTTAGGCGGTAAGTTCATTTGTATTTTTACGTCTAGTTTAGTTAGACATAGTGCCTATTTATTGACAAAAAAAAATGAATACAACTTTAATACTAAATACTAGTGATTACCTGTCCACTTTCTCTCTTTTAACTTATAAACTTGAATATAATAAAGTTCATCATCAAAACGTAAAAAAATATTCTTTTAATGGGCGTGTAGGCTTTTTTTGCTGAAAAATTTCTATTTTTTTAATAAATGTATTTAATATAAAATTTATGAACCTTATAGGTTTAATTCTTTTTGTGGTTGTCCAAAAATCTGAGGATGTTTTAAAAGTCGTATAGATAGGGATGGTGTTATCCTTCAGGTTTATTAAGTTACATTAGAGGTTTTAATCGACCGTCTTTATGTTAAATAAGAGGAGTTTTTTAGTGAGTTAGCTAAAACATTATTCGAGGTTGATGCATCTTATACACTTTATGTGTAAAAAGGGGGGGGGGGGGGTAACTTGAGTATGTTTAGCCTTTCATTAGGCTAATTTAAATATTACGGTTACAGGTGGATTAATAAAAGACACTTATATTCTTCATTAAGTATACGGCATAACAGCTATTTTCTTGCATAATTCAACTTAGATAGTTGAGCATTACAACATAGTATATTATACGATATTAAGGAAATTGTCTAACCTAGGCGTAAAATTTAAGCTATGCAAAGTGGGGGGGGGGGGGTAAAAATACCTTAAAGATGGTAGCGTTATTATTAAACCTAGGGGGGGGGGGGTGATCTAGCTCAGCATAAAAATTTATTATCTATTGACGAGTCCGTCATGAAAGACGATAAAAGACCAGCTCCTGCTTTCACCATTATAGATAGTGAATAAAATAGGGTTCGGCGTAAATATATTTTCTTAGTAGGGGGGGGGGGGGGGGTAATCAACCTAATCTTGCGATTATTGAATATTACTAAGGAGTCAGGGGGGGGGGGGTGAGAAGTATATAACCCCCATCTGAGAAGGTCGGCTACAAATAATAGGGTAGTTTATTCAACATATAACAACTTAAGTGTTTCAGGCCACGGTACTCCAGGGGGGGGGGGGGGGGTAAAATAAAAATACGTTATTACTGCTGAGTAATTTATCAGGATAAAAATTATTACAAACGGTGGATTAAAAATTGACCGCGGATTAAATTATCTCCTTTTTTTTTTTTAACTAAAAAAAAAATAATTTTTAGTTATCTTACTCTCTTTACAATAAACAATTAATAATAAAAAATTCTTTAAAATATTTTTATTAGAGCTTTCTATGAGGAGGGAGCTCTTATTTTAGGGTCCAGCTACGTCCCATATAATTAGGCAGCCTGGAGGCCTTGTAGGGAGGAAGCAGTGCTTGTTGGCTCCAAGGAGGGCTAGGACGGCTGCGCTTAAAAAAAAATAGGAGAGCTCTTATAAGAGGTAGGGGGGGGGGGGGGGTGGTTAGGTACTACTCCTAGGATGCGTACCCCTTAAATAAGGGGGGGGGGGGGGTCTTAGGGCGGGTGGGCTCAGTAGGGTGGTAAGGGTTCTCCAGAGGGGGGGGGGGGGTAGAGAGCTGAGCCGGATAGTAGCTGCTTTTTTTTTGTATCCTAGGGAGGGGACCTGAGGAGCATAGCAGCATAGCTGCGGATCAAAAAAAATGAAAAAAAAAATCAGCAGCTATCCCATAATATGGTCCGGAGGTTCTTTTTTTTTTTTAAGAAGGAGCAGCTCTAAAAAAAAATAGGGTGCGTAAGGGAGAGCTTCAAAGCATGGCTAGAGAGAGCTCTTTTTATTTGGGGGGGGGGGGGGCGGGGGGGGTGCGTAGCAGCGTAGCAGCTACGCTGCTGAGCAGCATAGCAGCAAAGCTCTAGGTGGGAGCTAAAAAAACTCCGTAGGGGTGTGATGCTATGCGAGATGGGAGTGAGCAAAAAAAAACTCCAATACCTACTACTCTAGCACTATATAGGGGGGGGGGGGGGGGGTCAATAAACCACCATGGGGGGGGGGGGGGGAAGGCTCAGTAGTCTAAGAGGGGAGGTAAGTAAAATACTTTTTTTTTCTTATTAGCTTAATGGTAGAGCAGGATACTTCTAATATCTGGGTCTAAGTTCAAGTCTTAGATAAGAGTATTTCTTTTAGAGATGTTTAGAAAGATAGATATTTCTTTTAATATAAAAATTTATAATAATAAATAATCTTAAAGAAAAAAGACTAAGGTTTTGTGAGGCCCTCCCTAATTTTTTTATTCCTACTTACCTCATAAAAAAAAGAGGAGGGCTTTTGCACCCCCCCTAATATAATTTTAGCCTCATATGTAAAAGTAAAAAAAAAATTATCCGTAGGGTGCGTAGCAGCGTAGCTGCTTTTTTTTTTTCTTGCTGTGCTTAAAAAAAAAAAAAAATCAGCGAGCACCTTCGTGTGCGAAGCAAAAAAAAAAATAAGCTGCGTAGCAGCGTAGCTACGAAGGGGGGGGGATGGAGCTAGGAGCTCAGCAGCTAGGCTGCTAGCTTAGGGGGGGGGGGAGGGGGGGGGGTTAGAGCTCCCTTTTAAGGAGCCCTTTTTTCTCCCTCTCTCTGCTTTCTCTCCTTCCAATTAAGGGGGGGGGGGGGGGGGGGGTCTCAAATTTAGGATATTTTTAGTTTAAAAATTTAAAAATATAAATAATAAATTTAATTTTTATTTTATATTATTTTATCTTTTTATAAAAAATAAAAAATTTTTTATGATATATCTCCCTACTTTAATGTCTATAATAGAAGTATTATTAGTAACTATACCTGTATTATTAACGGTAGCCTATGTTACTGTTGCGGAAAGGAAAACCATGGCCAGTATGCAAAGAAGATTAGGGCCCAATCAAGTAGGTTATTTTGGACTTCTTCAAGCATTTGCTGATGCCTTAAAACTTCTTTTAAAAGAATATGTTTCACCAACACAAGCTAACTTAGGTTTATTTTTCAGTGGTCCAATAATAACTCTAATATTTTCATTATTAGGTTATTTAGTTATACCTTAGGATTATAGGGTAGTATAGTAAAACTCCGGGAAGGTCCTAAAGCTTATTTTACCAAGCTTTAAGCGAAAGGTTAAAAGTGGATGAATTAATTACTCATGTATGGTAACAAGAAATAAGATACTTTTTAGAGTAATGGATGATCGCGGATCTAAACTAGTTGTTAGATCTTAGCCTGCAACTGTAAAAGAGCAACGAGTAAATGGCTATAGATATATACATAACTTTTGTAATATATTTAAGATGTATTCTAATGAGCTTAGAAATAAGCGCTAAGGTAAAAAAATTTTGTATAAAAATTACTAGGATTCAGCGTTAAATGGTTCTAATTCTTTAAATGTTAATACTCGTCGTTATTATGTTACATTATGTGATAATAAACATCAAATTGACGATTTACATCTTGGTCCTTGATTTATCACAGGGTTTAGCGATGGCTCTAATTTAAGTTTAGTAGTATGGGCTCTAATCTAACATCTCAGGTAGCTACTGGAATATTTACAAAGTTTCACACATGATAAAAATACCTTGTTATCAATTCTCGGTTATTATTGGATTAGTTTTGTCTGATGGCTGATTATCTATTCCACGGCCTGATAGAAAAAATGCTCGATTAGGCTTAAAACAGAGTTCAGATAAGGCTTATTATGTATGATTTGTCTTTAATATTTTATCTCACTATTGTACAAGGTATCCTTATTTAGTAAAAGGTAGTAGATTAGGGACCCTTACATATGGATTATAATTTGTCACCCTAATTTTTCCTTGTTTTACTGAGTTACATTCTTTATTTTATTGATCGGGTCTAAAAAGAATACCAGAAAATATTTATGAACTATTAACTCCGGTTGCTTTGGCTCATCTAATCATGGGAGATGGTTCTGTTCAACGTCATGGTTTAATTATATGTACTGATTCTTACTCCATAGAAGATGTAGTACGATTAATTAATGTACTTATAATAAAATATAGAGTAGATTGTACAATACGTAACCCTAAAGTAAATCAATACCGTATTTATATACGGGAAAGATCTATGCCTCATATAAGGCAAATTGTAAAATTACATATGTGTCCTACGATGTTATTTAAGTTAAAACTTTAAAGAATTGTTTAAGGTTGTTTTTCTTGTAGTGTTATAAAAAGTTCCTCTTAGAAATTCGAGAAGTTCAACTAAATTTTCAAATCAAACTACATGTTAAAGATTTTGCACTTTTATTAGCAATTCAACGTAGTTTAGGTGGAATAGGAACTATAAATAGCAACCAATCTTCTTGTGCCTTTAAAGAAAACTTAAGGAGCTTTTTATGCGCAGCACCTAGGACCCTTCGGAGAAAAAATGCGCAGCAATAAATTTTTTGATAAATATCCTTTAATTTCTCTAAAAAGAGGTAATTATTTATTATTTAAGCAAATTGTATCTATTATGCAATTGAAAGAACACAACACTTTAGAAGGTTTACAAAAGATTATAAACATAAGAGCAACCTAAAATTTAGGTTTATCCAAAGAATTACAGTTAATGTTCCCTTAAACTCTTCGTTCCCCGTCCTTTAAGAGAAACCTGTGTAATCCCTCATTCAGATTGAATAGCAGGATTTACGGCCAGCGTGGTGAAGGTAATTTCTCTGTTTCCTTAGACAAAGGTATCTTTAAATCTCTATTTAAAAAAAAAAAACTCAGCATGAAAGAGATGAAGTGTTATTAACTGCAATTAAAGAATATTTTAATTGTGGATATTGTTATTTAAGAAAACAAGAGAATACAATAGATTTTAAAGTTACAAAATTTTCTGATCTTAATAATTATACCTTTCTTTATTAATAGTCCTATATTGGGTGTTAAATCTTTAGATTTCAAAGATTGATGTTTAGTTTCGGAAATGGTAAAGAAAGAAGAACATAGAAGGTGCTATTAAAATAAGAGAGATTCAAAGGGGAATGAATAGGGGGGGGGGGAGAAGTTAGTAAATTTATATTATGAAAAGTTTTTTTTTTGTATGGTCCTGGTTTAGCTTTATCAGATATAAATATAGGTATATTATATATGTTAGCAGTTTCTTCTTTGGCCACCTACGGAATACTTTTAGCGGGGTGAAGTGCTAATAGTAAATATGCATTCTTAGGATCTTTAAGATCTACAGCACAATTAATAAGTTATGAATTAATTTTAAGTTCAGCTATATTACTTGTTGTTATGTTAACAGGAAGTTTAAATCTTACTGTAAATATTGAAGCTCAAAGAGCTATATGATTTATAGTGCCTTTATTACCTATATTTATAATCTTTTTTATAGGATCTATTGCGGAAACTAACAGAGCTCCATTCGATTTAGCTGAGGCTATTAACTAATTGGATTTGGCCTCATAAAAGATCACAAATTGCTGGAAAGTCCTAGTTCAGGGGGGGGGAACATGTTTTTGGTTTTCCTAAAACACCAAAAAACTAGCATATGTAATAATTATATAGGAAAATCAGCAGGGAAGCTTCCTTTTTTACCTAGGGGGGGGGGGGGGGAGCCGTGCAGGTAAACCGCAGCACTCCTTGAAAGTGGAGAGTGGGTAAATAATTAAGGAAGAACCTTCAGAGACTAGACGTGATCATTTAATATTTATTTATATTAAATAAGGTATAGTCCAAACTTGAGCGTAAGCCCAATAATTTAAACAATTTAAATCGTGTTTAAATATGAAATCTGTTACTACTTTAGATGCAAGTTTAATTTATTGCCGTTTTTATTCAGGTATATCTAAACAAAAAGTTCGTACGGTGTTTAGTCGTAGATATTATTCTACTTCAAATTCAGCAGATTCAGATGCATGTAATTTACCTTTACCTATTTTAACTATTAATAATTTAAATAATCAAGATTGTATTAAATCTTATAGAAGGTTATTAAAAGGAGGTATTTATTCTGGTTATAAGCTTAGACATTATTCAACCTCCAATAAACTTAAAACCCCTCTAAATAATGAAAATAAATCTAGTCTTATAAAATTAAACCCTAACTATATAACTGGTTTTAGCGATGCAGAGTCAACATTTGGTATATCTGTTGTTAAAAGTAAAACACATAAAATTGGTTGAACTGTTACTATGATTTTTTCTATGGGTTTACATATTAAAGATTTAGGTTTATTGACTAATATTCGAGATTTTTTTGGTGTTGGTCAAATTATCATATCTAAACAAGGTAATGTCGCCATATATCAGGTGCAATCTGTTAAAGATATGGTCAATGTAATAATTCCCCACTTTAATAAATACCCTTTACAAACTAAAAAATTAATAGACTTCCTATTATTTAAATCAATTATTGAAATTATAGTTAAAAAAGAACATTTAACGGAACAAGGTCTAATTAAAATTAACAGTATCTTAGTTTCTAACAATAAAAAACTAAATGAAGAAATTCTTAAAATTTAGCCTGCTAGACCCTTTGACTTAATAGAAACATCTTTTTCTCTAAACTTAGAAAACCTTGATCCTCATTGATTAGCTGGTTTCGTAGAAGGTGAAGGATGCTTTTATGTCGGAATTTTTAAAAGTGAGTCAATTAAAACAGGGTATTCTTTAAAACTAAGATTTAGTGTAAATCAACATTTTAAAGATGAGAAATTAATTATTAGTTTAACCCGAATATTTAAGTGTGGTAATATTGTGATATCTAAGAATAATTCTATAATTGAATTTAGAGTTTCTTCGTTAAAAGATCTAATGGAAAAAATTATACCATTTTTTAATAAATATCCTCTATATGGTGCAAAAAGACTTGAATTCGAAGATTTTTGTAAGGTAGTTAGCATGATGAATAGCAAGACTCACCTTACAGAGTCAGGATTAGAACAAATTCGTGAAATCAAGTCTAATATGAATAGAGGTAGAAAATAAAATGTGTTTAATCCTAAAGTTTATATTATTCTTTTTATCAACTTAGAAAATGGCAATCAATATATTGGAAGTGGCAAAGACTTTTATTTAAGACTAAATGAACATTTAGGAAATAAAAAGTCTAATGTTGCTTTACAAAGTGCATTTACTAAATATGGTTTAGATAAGTTAAAATCGCCAACCCCACTTCGTAGGGCTAGCGGTAATAGTAATATCAATTTAATTTTACATGAAATATATATAATGAAATCAATATTAGTTAGTGGACTTATAACAGAGCACTTGCCATTTTTATGGAATCTTAAGAGCGGAGCATTCATTTTCTTCATGTGCATTTTAACTAGTGTATTATTTATAGATTGTTCTTTATTATTTTTTTAACCTTGAGGAGTTGCTAGTTATCCTAATTTTTCTTTAATTACACTACCCTTTGTTTTAAGACAAATGATACCCTGACTAAATTTAGAAATATGACAGATTATGAATTTAAACAATGGTTTGTAGGATTTTCAGATGCTGAAGGGTGTTTTCGTATTGCAATAAATAATAAAAATAAAGTTATTAGTTTTAACTTTGCTATTTTACTTCATATCGATGACCTATAGGTCTTGGAGTTTATTAAAAATAAATTGCGGTCGTGTGTATACTAGCGAAAAAACTGCTAATTTTGTAGTTACAAAGATTAGTGATATCAGTAACAATTTAATTCCTATATTCGAGGAATTTCCTTTAAATGGTGTTAAATATTTAGATTACTTGGCATTTAAAGAAGCAATTAATATAAAATTAGTTAAAGTCGGATAAATTATATTTAATAACTCAAATAAAGAATAATATGAATTCTAAAAGAGTGGATTTTGAATTGCCTTCGTCTCATACCATAAGAATAACACCTTATTGATTATTAGGTTTTATTGAGGGAGAGGGTTCTTTCTTCGTTAATGCTCAAATGCGTATTATATTCAGTTTTACTCTTACAGCTATTCAAGCGCCTTTAATGAATGCAATTAAATTATTTATAGATTCTTATTCGATTGATGATGCTCATTTTAAAATATCACCTCAATATCTAGAAATAATAAGTCAAAGAACTCATTTATATGCTAAAAGAAAATCAACCGTAAATAGTAATCCTTCTATTATTCTTCATTTAGGACAAGTAAATTTTATAGTTGATAAATTTATACCTTTGCTCTCTAATCTTAGTTTTGTAACCAAGAAACATAAAGATTTTTTGGATTGATGCTTTATGGCTTATTTAATTTATACAGGAAAGCATACAACTAAAGCAGGTAAAGACCTTATTATAAAAATAAGTAAAGGTATGAATAACTATCGCTTATCTACATTTAAAGGTTTATATAATGAATTGGTATTACCTAGTTTAATTAATGAAGTATTAAGAATGGATGATATTTATGTTAAATGAGGGCTTACGTATAGACTTTATTACTCGTTCATTAGTAAATGCACAGCTTTTTTACATATTAGCTGAAGGTTCTAATGGTGATATTTTCACCAATTTTAAAGATTAAAAAACTTGCGGAGATTACTTAGGGTTGAATTATCAAACTATAAATGTTAAATTGAATAAAGGAGTTTCAATAATAGACTCAAATAATATTGAATTTAAGTTATATCGTAAAACTTTATAGCAATCGGGAATAGTGGTAAATTAAATTCACTTGTCCTAACTAGAGGTATATGAATATTTCACGAAAGTAAAATTTTTAGCTCGAAAACTTTAACGGACTTAGAGACCTGTTATATTTCTAAATTAAAATTTAATACTCTTTATAATTTTAAGGTTATTGCTACTAGCTCTTTCCCTTGCGGGGAACCCTTCGGGGTTCCTAAAGGAACCCCGTAGGGGTTAGGTTATAAACATACTGAAGAAGCTAGACTAAAGATGATAGAGTTTTATAAAGATAAAAGTAATCATCCTATGTTTGGTAAAACACATAATAAAGAAGCACTTGCTTTAATTAGTAAGCCAGGTGAGTTAAATCCTATTTTTTTTTTAGGAATGCGCAGCAAGAAAAAAAAAAAAAAGACATAGTGAATCAACTAAGGCTATTATGAGTGATAACAAGAATAAATATTCTTTAGGTGTAGGTATTTATGATTTAGAGGATAATTTGATTTATAAATTTAAGAATAATGTTGAATTGGCTAAATACTTAAATATTTCTAAGGTTACGGTAGGTAAGTATTTAAACTCGGGTCTTGTATATAATAAAACTTTGCGTTTTAAACCGATACAAGATTAGTAAAATTTTTATGTTTATTTTTGGAATCAGAGTTAGTTAGTGGATTTATGACAGAACACGCGGCAGTTATTTTTGTTTTTTTCTTTTTAGCGGAATATGCTAGTATTGTTTTAATTTGTATATTAACTAGTATATTATTTTTAGGAGGTTATTTATACAATTATATCTCTTTATTTTGATTAACTCAATATTTGGATATAGATTATTATCTAGAGAATTATAATGATCAAAGAATAAATTTAGATCCTTTATTAGAAGGATGATTATATGGCTTTACTTTAGGTCTAAAATCTTGTATTATGATTTTTGTTTTTATCTGGGCTAGAGCATCTTTATTTCGTATAAAATTATACCTGTTAATGTCCATATGTTGAACTGTTTTATTACCTTTTTTTTATTATCTTAATACCTTGTTATTTATCTTCTGATATAAATACTGTCTGTCAGTTTTATTTAATGACCAGCAAGCAGCCCTTTCCCATTTTTAGTATTACAAGTTAATAAGAATGATGTTAATCTTAACACTACCTTGCCTATAAAATAGGAAGGTTCTTTAATTACTATTCCTGTAAGAAAACATTATACTAATATTTTTGAAAAGTCTACTTTATCTTGCATAAAAGAAGATCTAAATTTAGTGAGTGGTATTTATGCCTTTGTGCATAATGATTCTAAAAAACTATATATTGGTAGTTCATTTAATTTAGCTAAAAGAATTAATGATCATTTAAATAATCCCCTACGGGCAGCGTAGCAGCCCAGGGCTGGGGAGCTGGAAGTTCTAATATTCTTTTACGCCTAAGCCGTGCTTTTTTTTTTTTCTCCGGATCCGAAGGAGGTGCTGCGCATTTTATTTTTCTTGCTGCGCATTTTTTAAAATGCGCAGCACCTCCGGAGAAAAAAAAATAAAAAAAAAAGAATGGTTTAAATAAATTTTCTTTATATATTATGGATATATTAAATATATCTACAGAAGCTGATTTATCTACAACAGAAGGATCTGTCCAAACTTTGCAAGAATTTATGCTTGAATTAGTACAATTAGAACAAATGTATCTTGATCTTTTTTTTAATAAATACAACATTAATCCAGCAGCTGGTAGTAGATTAGGAGCTAAGCATACCGAGGAGACTAAAGAATTGTTTAGTAAAATTAATAAAGAAAATCCGCCTTTCTTAAATAAAACGTTTAGTAATGAAGTTTTGGAGGGTATGCGTAAGCGTATGTCTGGTTCTTTAAATCCTATGAAAACCTGTGACGGATGCGAATAAAAAAATTAATTTCGGATTTATTTAGAAAAGATGTATATTTATATGATGCGAAGACTCTTACATTAATTAGTAAATATAATAGCCACAAGGATTTAATTAAAGAACTGAAAATTTCTAGTAAAACTATAGTTAAGTTTAAAGATTCAGGTATGGTGTATAAAGATCAATATATAATCTCGTCAAAAAGTCCAGAGGAAATAACAGGAAGAAATAGTAGGATTTTAAGGTATAATTTTTTTTTGGTGCTGTGGGTAAAATAATCCCACCTAGTTGTTATTATTTGTGGCAACGGTTAAGCGAAACACAATATATATTCTTATTTGTTTTTAATTAACTACTGTACTATGGGTACGTTAGCTAGGGGGTTACGCAAACTAGAATATAATAACAACCGGACAAGGTGAAAACGGTTAACGACACCCTAGTTGAAGACCGTCGGTGGCTTAATTACATCGCTACAGACTGGTTCAGCTACGTAGAGCTTAAATGCTCGCGAATGTACAGTCGAAACTTAGAATCAGTATGGACTTACCAGGCTGTTAAGCCTGCCTAGCCGCCTGCTGATTGGTGTGCAGGGTTATAAATATACACAGTGATATAAAACACCAGGGCAAGCCCGCTTTAGATAACTGAGTTTGCATTTCCTAGAATACGTTTTGATCAATTAATGTCTTTTTGTTGAACCGTAACTTTACCAATAGTTATTGCTTTTGTTATTTTAGTACCATGTATCTTGTATAGTTTTGAAATTATACCTAGTAATATATATTTATTATAAATTAATATATTTAAGCAAGAGGATTAGCATAAATAATTAAAGCGATATAGTTTAAGGGCCAGGATTCGTAGCCTTAGGGGGGTCTTTTTTTTTTTACATTTTCAGTTTTGTTTATCGAAAGTAAAATCTATTAGTGCTTATTAGTATTTATTAGTAGTGTTTTAAAATCTAAAGAGGGTGTACACATAACAAGGGTTTTTGTAAACCTCTTCGGGAGGCCTACAAGGTTTTTATGGGCTCCGAAGTGGGGGGGGGGTCTTGACCCCCCCTTCGAAGGGGGGGGGGGGGGGGAGCCCATAAATAAACAGGAATTTATATGTAGATTCTTGTAATGTGTACAAAAACAACTAGTTTTAACTAAAGCTTTTTGGAGGTAAGCAGCTACGCACCCCCTTATAAATATAATTTATAAAAAATAAATAAGAGCTGCTTTATATAAAAAGGACCCTAGGTCTTTCAGTTTGGTGTACACCCCTTTGAGGGCAGCCCATAAATAAACAGGAGTTTATATGAAAAATTTAAGGGGGGGGGCTAGGGGGTGTACACCTATTTTGTCAATCTATTTTAGGGGAGGGGGGGGTTGGGTTTTATTCTAAAAGGATCCATTATGATAAATAAAGGACCTTGTGGGTTTAAATAACCCTTGCAGCTTCAGTTAGGTGTACAGCCCTTCGGGCAAAAAAATAACGAAAATTTACATGTTAATTATTGTAATGTGTACACCAGCAACTTAAAGGTCTTCGACTAAAGGTTTTCTTGTTCGACTATAAAATAATATATCAGATTAGATGGTTCTAAGATAGTACTTGGCACTAACTAACTAAACACTAAAATAATATCCTAAAGTTATAGTAACTTTTTTTTTATCAAAGCTTTTTTTTAGCTGTCGTCAAATATTTTAATTATTATCTCTTTTACTTTTATTCGGATATAATATAGGGGGGGGGGGGGTTAGTCTCAGCTCTTTTTTTCTAAGGGTGGGGAGAAAGGGGGGGGGAGGGAGGATAGGGGGGGGGGGTAGGGAACTTATTTTAGGGGGGGGGGGAACGCCTTTTTTATTTCTACTGAAAGGAGAAAACCATAATAAAGAGTAGGGAGGGGGGGGGGGGGGTTATTTTCTTAAGGTTATCTTTGTGTAAAAAAAAAAAGTGATAGTGCCTTTGTTATTTAGGGTGCTTTACACTTTATATTAGCAACAGTATTCGTAGGTATATTTTATTAGGGGGGGGGGCACTACTGATAAAATAAGCCCTTAGGAGGGGGGGGGGGGGGGAAAGGAGAATCGAGGGGGGGGGGGCATAAAAACAATTAGAGATATAAATGATTTAATTTAACTAGAGCATTATTATATTATTATATAATAGGTCCATTTCCATTTTAACCTCTAGATAAAAAAAAGTTGAAAAAAAAATATAATATTAAAAAATGAGAATTTTCAAGAGCCATCCACTATTAAAATTGGTTAATTCCTATATAATTGACGCACCACAACCCTCTAACATAAGTTATTTATGAAATTTTGGTGTGCGCCGTGTGAGAGGCGTAGTTTTCGGAATTAGTCTAAATTCCTTTACATACTCGACAGAAAAGAGGCCCAGAAGAGACCAGCGAGCTCGGAGTTGAAATAGACCACTGACACCGGAGTTGACTAACTATTTTCTATGTATACTGCGGGGATTCACGTTATATATTACCAATAAGAATATACAATGGGGAGCTGAATTCAAACGTTTTATAAGGTTAGGACTGCCCCTAATAGCAGGAAAAATGAGCAGGAGTAGCCATGTCGAAGATAATAAACCTGACACTCAATGATGTGATCTATTCAGCAAGTGTATCCTAAGCAGAATATGTCGGTACATTCAAAGCATTGCGATCGTTCATAACCAAAGGAACGATTGTTGTCGAGAAGCTTTGCATCACTCCAGTAGAGGAGAAACAAGAATTGAGCAGGCGGCTAAAGCTACATGGACATTAAACAGAACTACGATCGGACCACGGGATTTAATCGCCTATGGAGGGTCAACTCCCTTTACGCGAAAACGGAGTTTCCATAGTAGCTCAGTAGTTGGAGCGAAGGGAAATAGCGCGAATAGTTTAGTGATTAAGTCAACAAGTATTAGCACACAAGATAGCGTAGTTGAGACCAAGACTAAAAAGTCCGTTAAATCTACACTAGCTGATATTGTTGTTCCAAGGCTAAACGACCTAATAACACATGATATGAAATACAACAACATTGTATCCCGTATAATATCAGACCCCTTTTTCCTAGTAGAGTGTTACGAGGCTATTAGAGGTAAACAGGGCAAGATGACTAAAGGAGTAGTCAAGACGGCACTAGTTCCCTCTGGGCGAGGCAACTTGTTCCCTCGCTCGGTTGGGAACAATAAGTTCCCCCCTCGCGGGGAACTAGACGGAATAAACTACGAATGATTTGAGAAACTAGCACTGGAATTAAAAATAGGTACATATGATTTTAACCCATCTAGTTCCCTCTGGGGCGAGGCAACTTGTTCCCTCGCTCGGTTGGGAACAAGTTGCCCCTCGCGGGCAACTAGGAGAGTCGAAATACCCAAACGAAATTCAAATAAGACGAGACCCCTTACAATAGCTTCAGCCAGGGATAAGATAGTACAAAAGGCGTTACAAGTAATAGTAGAAGCTATCTGAGAAAAGGTATTCTCAGATTCCTCTCACGGTTTCAGACCAAGGAGATCGGTACATTCGGCGTTATACCAACTGTATTATGGTGGTCAAAATTTTATTAGAGTAATTCAGGGAGATATCTCTAAATGTTTCGATAGCATACCTCATAAAGTAGTAATAGAACTTCTGAAAAAGAAGATTGTGGACCATAGATTCCTCGAACTTATCAAAAAGTTTCTAGAAACCGGAGTACAGGACCCGAAGACGAAACAGATAGATAAAACAAATATAGGAATACCTCAAGGTGGAATCCTGAGTCCTATCCTATGTAATGTGGTAATGGATCGATTTGACGAGTATATGAACAAGCAAAAAAATAAATATGATCAAGGTAAAAGAAGAGGACACAATCGAGAATATCAGAAGTTAGAATACCAGAGAATAAAGTCCAAATCTATGTCGGAACGGAGAAGATTACTAATGGACATGCGAAGAGTAGGAAACGTTAACAAGTTAGACCCGAACTTCAGAAGAATGAAATATATCAGATATGCAGATGATTTCGTTATTTTGACAATTGGAACCAAGGATGAAGCTACCATGATAAAGAATAATGTTAAGGAATTCCTTAGAACCAATTGTGGTGTAGAATTGAATGTGGAAAAGACGGTAATTACTAACTTACGAAATGAGAAATTCAACTTCCTCGGAGCTGAAATATCTAAATTAGAACGGAACATTACATTTATAAGAAATAGATCAACAAGTAGGATAATGGCAACGGGTAGATTATTAATAAAAGCACCAATAAAATCCTTACTAAACAAGATGAAAGAAAAGGGTTTTATAAGACAAAACAATGATCAAGTATACCTTCCCCAACATATAGGGTATCTAACTAACCTAACACACTACGACATCATATCACACTATAATTCGAAAATATATGGAATATTAAATTTCTTCAGTTTTGCATCGAACCTAAACAAGCTGGGGAGGATCATATGATATCTGCGTGCGTCATGTGCTTTGACCCTAGCCAGAAAATACAAGTTGAATACTATGAAGAAGACCTTCGATAAGTTCGGAAGAGCCCTTACCTGTCCTGAAACTGATAAATCAATATTTATACCTAAAAAAAAAGTTAAACACAAATATCAAATAAATAACGATATACCAAAGGTAGAAGATGTACTTAACGAATCATGAGCCGCTAAACTAACGGAAACTAACTTTGGAAAAGTGTGTACTCTCTGTGGAACCTCTGAGGGTATTGAGATGCATCATTATAGGACTGTCTTTCTCAAGGATATAAGAAATAAAATAAGAACTGGAGACAGTACTTATGCTCAATGAGCCGGTGCGGTTAAGAGAAAACAAATTCCTCTATGTAAATATCATCACGACCTGTATCATAGCGGAAGACTTAATCATGCCGACATAAGGGAGATCGCTCGTTATACGGGATAACAATGACGAGAATATCATGTCTAGATAAAGTCGCACCTATTCGCGGTGAGAGCCGTATGATGGGAAACTATCACGTACGGTTCGGAGGGCAGCTCTGTCTGACCCTACTCATTATTAGGGTTATCTTTAGTTATACAAATAATTACAGGTGTAACTTTAGCAATGCATGTGCGCTGTGGTAACAGTACAATGTCGTGTGACTTGGTCACATCAGTTCCTTTAAATGCTGATAGATCATTAGGATTAGGTAAAGGGGAAAGCCCTTTGCTTAACTTAGCATTCCAGGAAGAAGCGGAAACCAGTAGTAAACCGATATCTACTAAGATTTCTGCAAGATCTTTTTCCTATGATGAGACTCATACTAGTCGAACAACAATGACCACTGTCCTAAAGCTAAGGGGATCACTCGTCGGTAATAGGTGAATTATTCTTTTGGAAGATTTAAGTGCGTGATCTTCTATGAAAGGAAAGAATACAGATTATTCTACAAGAATAAGTAAGGTTATGGGTGTTGCATCTAAGGGAGACCTACGAACATTGCCACTGAACACAGGATTGCCTAAGGGTAGTAATACCTATCGGCAACGGAACATATATAGTACTCGTATTGGACTGGAAAGCCCGATATGTGATTTGGGTAATGCCAAATGAAGAGGAAGAGGTGTAGCTTCATTATTATTCAAACGAAATTACGTCTCCGGAGGAGATAGGGGAGAGAAACCCAACGTAAGTTTAAAGCTGAATAAACTCGCAGAAAGATCTAATTTTGCCCCTAATCAAATAATTGATCGGGAATTGTATAGTCTGGTATCTAGCGTAGACATGCTGATTTATGCGTATGAAAACATAAAGAGTAAACCAGGTAATATGACTCAAACCTCCGAAACCTTGGATGGAATATCAAAGGAAAAATTGGAGAATATTTCCAAATTACTGCGAAAGGAAAAGTTTACCTTTTGCCGTAGGATAGATATTCCCAAAGCATTCGGAGGTAGCGGGCTACTGTCAATAGCATCGCCCATGGATAAAATAGTACAAGAGGCGATGAGATTGGTTCTGGAGGCAATCTACGAACCCTTATTCGCAGATTGCTCCCATGGTTTCAGACCAAACAGGAGTAGGCATACAGCACTAAAGAAAGTAAGTCAAGAGTTCCAACCAGCGGAATGAGTAATAGAAGGAGACCAGGGGAAATTCTTCGACACCATATCCCATCATAAACTTATGGAAATAATTGAAAATAAAATTAAAGATAGAAGATTTACCAAACTCATTCGAAAGGCTCTGAAGGCCGGTTACCTAACATTTGCCAGACACAAAATCAACATTGTCGCTAGCCGGGAAGGATCTATTGTTAGCCCTATTTTAGCTAACATCTTTCTACATCAGTTGGATCTATTTGTTCTATCTCTCAAAGAAAGCTTGCAGCAGCGCATCCTAGGCAAGAAAGCACCAATATCGAAAGCCAGCAGATACTGATTCCTTCAGAAGGCAAGTAAGGAAGGAAATTTAAATCAGATGCGTAAGCAAATCGGAGCCTCCTTTCTTGAGAGGTCAAAGGAACCTTCCATTGATAACGGATCCTGCCACTTCAAGAGATTGGTTTACGTTCGTTACGCGGATGAGTGAATCATAGGTATAAGGGGTTCCAGACAGGAAGCGGTCAGTGTACTGGAAAAGGTTAAGGAATTCTGCACCTCTATAGACCTGACCTTAAGTGATAGCAAAACTAAATTAACGTGCCTTAACAGTGATACTGTAACCTTTTTAGGGACAGAGATTTCGAGAGCTAATCAGGTAAGATTTAGTAGATTGGCTGCAGTTCAGAGGTTTAAAGGAAATAAATTAGGTATAAGATTAGAAGCCCCACTGGGTAGGATTAGAAATAAATTGGCTAGTGGGAGCTTCATATCAAAAGGAATTAGTGCAGCTAAATTCCTATGATTACACCTGGAACATGACCAAATAATCTTGCAATATAACGGGCTAATGAGAGGATTACTAAATTATTACAGTTTCAGCCACAACTATGGTAGACTGGCCAGCTATATCGAATTCATCCTTAAGCAATCATGTGCCAAGCTACTTGCAAGAAAGTTCAATCTGGGAACTATGGCTAAAACATATAAGAAGTTCGGACCCAAACTAACAGGTCCAAAGGGAAAATCCTTATTTAAGCCTAGCAAGAAAATGACACAGAAATTCTTAACGAAACCTTAAGCGGTTATTGGTGCACTATACCAATCAAAGTCGCATAGTCCAGGGAACTCTAAATAAATTGTAAAGTTTGTGGTTCCGAGTAGAGAGTAGAACATAAGAGCCATGAAAGATTTAAACCTCTAGATATCTTACATGGATAGGTTAATGGTGAGAAAAAATCGTAAAAGAATTCCGCTTTGTATAAGTTGTCACATGATGAAGCATAGAGGAGGGGAGACAGTTTTAGACAAGAAAGAATTAGAGCAATCGCGAGCATTAATGAGGTGGAGAGCCGTATGAGGGGAAACTTTCACGTACGGTTCGGGAAAGGGGTATATCCGTCCCAAGTGAGGATATTTAATCATAACTTTAAACCTGTAAATCGAATCGCTCAGGTAGCGTTAGAAGTAAAGTATCGAACGTATAAGCCGCTTTTAGCGTCAAAATTATACATTATTGGTTTTATATATGATGGATTGTTATACTCTAGTTCACTACAACCCTAGCGTCCAAGAAGCCTTTAATTCCGTAGAGCATTCCACCACAACTTATAGTTTTATTTGTCCTCTGTAAATTTATTTATATTTATCATAAATTATCTGGTATTACCTGTCATCCTAAGACTAGTTTTTTTTTTTTCTTAAAAAAAAAAACAATGTTTTTCATATATTTATATATGAAAAACAAGTTTTTTTTTAAATGCGCAGCACCTCCGGAGAAAAACAATGTTTTTCATATATATGAAAAACAAGTTTTTTTTTTTATTTTCTCCGGATCCGAAGGAGGTGCTGCGCATTTTTTAAAAAAAACTTGTTCCTGAGCGGGCCAGGAACTGGTCCCCGAGGGAACAAGTCCCCCCTAATCCCCCCTCGGGCGGGGGGGGGGGATACGGGACTAGACAAAATAATAATTTTCGAATATAACGGAGAAAATTAGAGGGGTCGTGATAGATCATAGGTTTATATGTATAAAGGATAATTCTACAGAGTATAAAAACTCTCTCACGGTGTGCTCATTAAATAAAGCTATATGCTGGAAACTCCAAAAGCAGCCTTAACTACTCACAAGTGGGAAGGGGGGGGGGGGTAGTTTTAATTTATAAACACGGATAGACGAAACTATTAGCCAGCCCTCTGCTGTTTTTTTGGCCCTACGGATCCGAAGGGTGGTGAGGAGCTGCTTCGCACCAAAAAAAAAATAAGCAGCAGAGCCCTGTTTTTTTCGAGCCTTTCCCCCCACCTACGGATCCTACGGATCCAACGGATCCTACGGATCCAACGGATCCTGATGTAGGGGGGGGGGGGTAAAATGAAAAAAAAAATGAGCAAGAGAATAAGGCTAAGCCTTCGTAAATAAAAAAAATTCAGGGGGGGGGGCATATGAGTTTAAGGATCTAAAATGGACAATCAGCAGGAAACGTATGGATAGTTCGAAAATTATCTTAGTAGGATCCTCAGAGACAATACGCTTTACATTAAGATAATATAGTCCGGTGTTTATTTAAAAATCAACAGTTAAGGCCTATAGCCTATTAACTTTAATGGTTATATTCTTGATAGTCTTAACTTTTAAGGTTCGACGGGTTAAATTTAAAATGGGAAGAGATTTTAGCAATCGCAGCTCCTCAGTAAAATTTCTCGATAGGGAAAATTATTCAAATTCTTCTTTCTTAAGATGATTTGCAGGATTTACTGATGGAGAAGGAAATTTCTTAATTAGTTTAGATAGAGGTTTTATTAGATTTAGATTTAAGATTTGCATGCATATTGATAATTTAGAAGCTTTAAATATTATAAAATCTAAATTAAAGGTTGGTAATGTAACCGTAGAAAAAGATAGAAATATATGTTCTTTTGTTGTACAAAATTTTACAGAAATAAAAGACGTTATATGCCCTATTTTTATTCAATTTCCGTTACTTACTAGTAAAAGATTAGATTTTCAGGATTTCCATAAAGCTGTTCTTATAAAAAATAAAAATTATCTATCAGATACTGATAAAGAAAGAATAATTTCTCTAAAAAATGGAATGAACTCTAAAAGAGAGATATTTAGAAGTTTTTCTATAAATTCTCAAATTAATGTAAACCCGGCGTGATTTATAGGGTTTATTGAAGGTGAAGGTACCTTCGGTATAAAAACCGGTTCATCTATCTATTTACAAGTTGCTCAGAAAAATACTAGTATAGAAAGCTTAAATGCGATAATAGCCTTTTTAACATCCCTGCAAAGCAGGCAAGGCAAATCAAGCTTAGGAAAAGCTAATAGAATATTACCTTTAAATGTGGTAAGTACAATTAATAAAAAAACCAATGTAGTGTCATTAGTTGTTAGTAGTGTAGATGCTCTTTACTACTATATACTACCTTTATTGGATAACTCAACAATGTATACACATAAAGCAATGGATTTTAAGTTGTGAAGAATGGCATTAATATTAAAAATACATGGTTATTATTATTTACCGACGGGTAAAAAGTTATTTTTAGATATCTCGGAGATTTTAAATAAAAGATATAGTACAGGGTCTATTAAGGATCTTGATTTAATTATAATAGATATCTTTAACAGATATAAAGCTATACTATTAACAGATCCTCCTTTTAATGTAGATAATAACATTGCCCATACAGATAATGTAAGGAAATTTAGATTAGATAATAAGTCTTCTATCGCTAAAACTATCTATATTTATGAAAAAGGTAAATTGATTAAAGGTTCTCCATTTAATTCTTATAGTGATGCGCATAAAGCTTTAGGGTTGAAATCAACTAGTAATACTTGTAATAGATATATAGATACCAATAGATTATACAAATCTAAATATATTTTTACATCTAACCCTATTATGGGTGGTTCTAACTAACCCCTCTAAACTAAGGAGGTAGTAACGATGTAAAACTCTGAATGGTCGTCCAACAGAGAAGGCTATTTTGTCTTATAAGCCCAGGGGAAAAAACCAAATTTTATGAGGAGAGCGGCAGTATATCCTATACGTTTTTATTTACATTAAGATAAAATATATAAATTATCCTCCTTTTCTGTGGCGAAGCCAAAAGCCTTCCTTCTTCTTACCTTCCTTCTTAGGGGGGGGGGGAGCTAGTCCGGGGGGACTTGTTCCCCCTCGGGGACCAGTAGCTGGCCGCTCAGGAACTAGTTTTTTTTTTTTCTTAAAAAAAAAAACAATGTTTTTCATATATTTATATATGAAAAACAAGTACCTTCGGGGGGGGGGGGGAGGGAAGCGCCTAGCGCGCTTGCACTTCCCCTTCAAGCGAAGGAGCGCTTGCTCCGAAGGAGAAGGAGCGCAAGGGCTTTAAGGTGGGGGGGGGGAAAATATGAATAAAAATGTGTACCACAATAAGGATAAATTAGTCGACTCCCTAAGGGCAATATTTAAGTATCCAGATCATGAGAGATGTTAACAACGGGTGATTAATACGTTACATACATAGTAACACAGCTTCAGCTTTTTTTTTTTTGGTCTATTTGCATATAGGACGTGGGCTTTACTATGGATCATATAGAGCACCAAGAACATTAGTATGAACTATAGGTACAGTTAGTGCGCCGCAAGGGGGCAGTTTAGGAGGTATTTCCAAATACTTTTTCAATAATGACCTCATCGCAAAATGAGTTGAAAACCGCATATCTCTGCCACTGATATCGCCAATAACATATCAGACCGGTAAAGCAGGAGATAAAAGCGATGTCAAGGCCATTCCATTTAAAGCCGAAGTCACCGCAAGCGGAATATGATACGGTCAGGTTAACGAACTTGAAACATTGAAGTGCCATACACCTGGGGGGAATATTCATAATGGATATTGTCAATATTCCGATGGAAGTCCCTGTGAGATATATCTGGCTCACAGAGAAGTCATAACTCCATCCACGACTTCTGGAAGATTTAATCGATGCAAGAACCTAATTCATAGAGGATTAACCTACACTGCGCTACTACGGGATCCAATCGCCTCTACCAGCATCTGCTCGGATATGCGGAGACGGAGTTTCCATAGGAGAGGTAGAGTCGAAAAACTCCATCAGGACTCAAAGGGAAACAGCCTTAAACAGAAGTTACGAGCAATTAAAGTCCTCAACACTAAAAAAGCCGTAGAATCTTCTCCAGCCAAAGCCCGGAAGGTAAGAAGATCTGCCGCGGTTGTTACTTTAGTTCAAGAAGAACTTCAATCTTATAAAGACAAGCGAGGTGTTTACAATGGGCTGATAAACATCTTAAAAGACCCAGAATATCTGGTGGCTTGTTACGAGAGTATCAGAGGTAAACCTGGAAATATGACCAAAGGTAGTACTAAGGAAACACTGGATGGTATAACATGAGACTGATTCGCTAAACTAGGTGAGAAAATTAGTAAGGGTAGCTATAATTTCACCCCAGCAAGAAGAATAATGATACCTAAAAATGGTAAAACAAGACCTTTAGGGATAAATTCTCCAAGGGAGAAAATAGTACAGAAAGCGTTAACGGTCGTACTAGAACAGATATGAGAAACTATATTCTTAGACTCTAGCCACGGTTTCAGACCTTTACGTTCTGTTCACTCAGCACTAAAAAGTCTATACATGGAAGGCGGAAATTATAACTGAGTTATACAAGGTGATATTACCAAATGTTTTGATTCCATACCCCACAAAATAATACTAGATAGGATTCAGAAGACAGTCAAATGTCAGAGAACCTTAGAACTCATAAGAAAGACGTTATCTGCTGGATACATTGATCCCGATACAAAGGTAATTTGCAAATCGGATATGGGTACTCCACAAGGGAGTGTTCTTAGTCCATTACTATGTAATATAGTCATGCACGAACTTGACGTTTATGTAGAACAACTACGTAAAAAATTCAACATAGGAACTAGAAGAAGACCAAACCCCGAGTACGTAAAACTTAACAGTAAGACAAGATATATCAAAGAGATTGCAGCAAGAAACAAGATGTTACAGGATATGAGAAAATTACTAGCATCAGATGCCTTGGACCCCGGGTTTAAGAGACTAAAATATGTAAGATATGCGGATGATTTCGTAATATTAGTAATCGGATCAAAGTCCGACGCAATTGAAATAAGAGATAGGGTTAAACAATTCCTCCAGGACAAATGTGGACTATCACTTAATATAGAGAAAACAGTAATCACAAACTTACAAACTGAAGGGTTCAGATTCTTAGGGGCCGAGTGTAAGAGAGCTGACATGACTAAAAACCATGTAATCAAAAGAGGTGGGAACTTAACAGTAAGAGCCACAACCAGACTAAGGGTAAATATTGATCTTCGTAAAGTTTACAACAAACTTGTATCCACAGGCGTGGCCAAATGGGATGAACATAATAATCTAGTTCCAAGAGGAACGGGGAATAATGCTCTAATTAACTTTTCGCATGCCGACATAATAGCATTCTATAACAGTAAAATGAGAGGTCTATATTCATACTATTCCTTCGCAAATCGGAAGAGACTTAACTTGGTATTCTTAATTCTAACTAGTAGCTGTGCCTTAACATTGGCAAAGAAGTACAAAGTTCATAACCAAGGGGCAATATTCAAAAGATTCGGAAAGACACTAAAATGCCCAGAAACTGATCTTAATATATTCAAACCAGAAACTCTAAGGACTATCCACGACTATAAAACATCAGGAGCACCTTCAGGGCTGGACTTCTTAGACGTTACATGAGGTGGCAAACTAACAGAATAAAATATTAAGAAAGCGTGTGTATTATGCGGTACTAGAGATAAAATTGAGATGCATCACTTGAGATTAGTAAAAGATGTGAGACAGAAGATTAGAACAGGTAATGCCACTTATGCTCAATGAAGTGGAGCGTACAAGCGTAAACAGATTCCTCTATGTAAATACCATCACAGCTTGTATCATCGGGGGGGGGGGACCTAAACTTCAGTGATATAAAACAGATTAGTAATTTTACAAGAATCAAATAAACTACAATTGGAAATAATAAAATACCTTTGAAATAAACTACTCTCGGATAAGATAGCTTTTAGGCGGAGAGCCGTATGATGGGAAACTATCACGTACGGTTCGGAGGGCAGGGTATCCATCCCACTGACCCTACTATTCATATTAATGATGGCTAGATATAAATGGCCAAATTGATTAGTGGTTTCTCATGTAAAAAATAATGATGATAATAGTATTTCTCCTGCTTTAGCGTTTAATAAGTCTAGAACCAGAGCTATACGCAGAATTGGTCCTCATGGACGTGTTATCCATAATAATTTGTGGAATGTTAGGTGATTTTTCAGGAAATAAAAGGTGAACAAATAGTGTACGGTTTAGTCTAGAACAATGTGTAAATAATTCTGCTTATATTCACCACCTTAACATTCTTTTACATGAATGAGGTTATTGTTCTAATGTAACTGGCAAACTGGAAGCGCAAAGTAAGAATCCTTTCAGGATAAACGATTAGATCGTTCTATAACTCGGTTTTTTTCTTGCTGCGCATTAATAAAAAAATCGATTAACTACATTTACTTTTTAATGAATATATGAGGGATTTTATCCTGTAGTTTACGGAAAAAAAAAAGGGTTCCGGCTTGAATAGGCGAATTAATAACACCAGTGGGGTAAGCGAATAATGCAAGACGGAACCAGACAAATAAAACAAGGTGTAAATCTAGCAACAAATATTGTAAATATTCCCTTTAGGAATCCAGACGGATAGCCGCAAGGGAATAGTTTTACGATCATTGTCTTTATTTGAGAATAAAGAGAAATATAACCTTAAGCGTCGTAAAGCAGGAGTGGATGGTCAATGAAAAATAAGTATCTGAAAACAATCTATGCCAGATTTAGTTAGCATAGTTAAACCTTATATTATTGATTAAATGAAATACAAATTTACAGGTTATCTTTAACATGACTCCAAAAATTAAAGTCCTACTTTAAGAGTATACACAATATATAATTAGAAGTATACTGTTTTTTTTTGCTTATCTTTCAGCCTCCTGCCACCAACCTTAATAGTAACAAGTAGTAGTTGGCAGGATCTAGGTAAGAGGCTAGCACTAACCAAAACTAAAGTAGAATATTCCCCTACTATATTTTTTTTTTCTGTGCTGAGCTGCTTATTTTTTTTTTGGATCCGGAGGTGTGCGCAGCAACCTTCGTGTGCGAAGCAAAAAAAAAAATCAGCAATCAAAAAAAAAAAATCAGCAATCAAAAAAAAAATCAGCAAGCACCTCCTAGGACCCGGAGAAAAATATTTATTTTATATAAATTATATTTTAAAAAATGCGCACCTTCGGACCCGGAGAAAAATATTTATTTTATATAAATTATATTTTAAAAAATGCGCACCTTCGGACCCGGAGAAAAATATTTATTTTATATAAATTTTATAAATAAGCTGGGGGTATAGGTTAATTGCCTGGCAACAGTAGTGAAAACGGTTAAAAATTAATTATCTTTTTAGAGACCGTCGGTCAATTATATGATCGCTACAGACTGGGTCACTGCTGGATAGCTGGAATGCTATCTAATGTACAGTCGGGGGTTCCTAACCAAAACAAGGTTAGACAAGGCTTTAAAGGATATATAAAGATATTTGTTATAGAGGCAGCAAAGCTGCTAATATAAAGTCGTGGGCTGCTATACAGATAAATTAGGTTATAGTAAGCTGGAACTTTGACAGCATTCTTGGGTTATGTTTTACCCTACGGGCAGATGAGCCTATGGGGTGCAACCGTTAAGTAGGTAATAGCGGTTGAAAAATATCACTATATGCTGGAAACTTCTAAAGCTTTAAGTAGGTGCGGGCAAGAGTACTAGTACTAGAAACATCTTTCTACAGTGACAACCTTAAAGATATAATGAACAATCAGCAGGAAACCTTTAGAATGGGGGGCCTAAGAGACTATACGTGATATATTCCTATATTAGGTTGTGTAATATCTATATAGGGATAAATATATAGTCCAAAATTTAATGATTATAATCAAGAGTAAAATCCGGTTTCTGAATACAAACTTTTGTTTCCTCCTACCCATACAAGTTAAGTAAAAATTAATGTTCTGTATTATTTTTAAAAGGTTTATCTATTACTTCTTTAACTGTTCCCTTAAAATTTTCATCTGTTACTCCATCTTCTTTTTTTCAGGTTAATAGAGAAAACAAGAGTTCCCATGAAGTATTATTTAGACCAATAATAAATAATAAATTAATTGAATGATTTGTAGGTATTTGTGATGCAGAATCTTATTTTTTATAGAGATCGCGTAAAAATAAGTTATAGGTTTTTAGTTTGTGTTTAGAATTAGTTTACACAAAGACGATCGAAATGTACTAGAGTATATTAAATCTTCTTGGGGTTGTGCTAGGCTTAATGCCGAGAGAGACACATTGGTGTTTACAATATCTCAATTAAGTGCTATTGAAACAATATTAATACCTTTGTTTTAACAATTTCCATTAAACACATCAAAACATTTAGATTATGTTTTATAAACAGCATCCTTGTTTTTTTCTCCGGGTCCGAAGGAGGTGCTGCGCATTTAAAAAAAAAAATAGAAAAATTAGTGATTTAAATAAACAAGATGTAAGTGGCCATATCTGCCTTGTTACTATATCGTCTAATAGAGTAGTTTTAGAAAAGATACGAGAGTTTCTTCAAAGTCAATTAGACGAATACTCTTATATATTAGGTAGTTGTACTAAATTAATTAATATTTACGATAAAATAAAAGGAAATAGTAAACCCATATTTATTTTAGAAATATCACAAATTGATTATTTATCTAATATACTAATACCTTTTTTGGATACTTTAGAACTAAAAAATATAAAGACTATTTGGACTTTAGAGCTATAGCTTTTTTAATATTTGAGGGGTAAACATCTCACAGAAGAGGGTAAACAATTAATTATTAAGTAGGGGGGGGGGGGATACTATGAATAATAATAGATTGACAACTAATTCTAATCCCTTTTATATGGATAATGCTACTTAATCTGAACTAGACCTTTTGATAAAATAAAAACCTTTAATAGATTATGAAGGTAGAGCTATGATAATTAATGAAAAAAAAAATATATAAGATCTACCTATATTATTAAAGCTATTTTTTTTAAACGGTTCTTTTAGTTATTTTACCCATGGAGTTTCTAGCGCTAAAGCTCTATCCCCTTCGGGGATCCTTTAGGATCCCTTGCGTAGCTTGGGATCCCGCAAGGGATATGTAAGTAATAATATTATTACACAACATTTGAATGATGGTAAACCTGTGAAAAATAAAGAAGGTTTAATAGTCGCTCAATCTGTGAAAAGACTAAAAGCCTACTCTCCTTCCTACTGCCTTACATCTAATGTAGCGATGAAATGGGAGAAATAGATTGTTTCAACAACCACCTGATTAAAATTGGTTTATGTATTACTAACCTTATGAGCGCTATACCATGAATAGGACAAGATATCGTGGAGTTTCTTTGAGGTGGTTTAATTACAGTTGAACCACACCATAGTGATATGGTGTTAAAAATTCTGCTTAACAGTTCTGGAAAGTCTTCAAATTTAGAATTTACATACGGTTTATTTTTAGTGTTCTACACACTTTTTATTAACGTGAAAACTGTAAAAACATGGAGAAAACCAGTGGGGGTGAGAAGTATACATACTTCGGTAGCCTCTCAGAGACTAAACGCAGGAGATCTTTATTATGCTTATATCGTTGGTCTTTTTGAAGGTGATGGATATTTTTCTATAACAAAAAAGGGAAAGTATTTAACTTATGAAATAGGAATAGAATTATCTATAAAAGACGTACAATTAATTTATAAAATAAAAAGTTTATTAGGTGTAGGTATAATATCCTTTAGAGAAAGAGAACATATAAAAATGGTATCTTTAAGAATAAGGGATAAAAATCACTTAAAAAATTTCGTTATTCCTATATTTGACAAATACCCTATGTTTTCTAACAAACAATATGATTATTTAAGATTTAAAGAAAATTTATTAGCAGGTATTATTTATTCTAATGAATTGCCTATTTATCAAAGACCTAATATTGATTTTAATACGGTAAACGATATATTAAACACTGGTTATTTTTCTGCTTGATTAGTAGGGTTCATAGAGGCTGAAGGCTGTTTTTCTACTTATGTCATTGAAAATGATTATACTATAGCCAGTTTTGACATAAGCCAGACTAATGGAAATATAATAGTTTCAGCCATAAAAGAACATCTATCTTTTACACCGAAGATATATATTGATAAAACTAATCCCCGGAGGGGATTCCCTGACGGGAATCCCTGACGGGATTGCCCGCAGGGGAATAGTTATAAATTAAAAGTAACAAGTGTAAGGTCTATAGAAAATATTGTAAAATTTTTAAATAATACACCTATAAAATTATTAGGTAATAAAAGATTACAATATATTTTATGATTAAAAAAATTACGTTTAACACCTAGATATAAAAAACATATACCTTTAAAATACTAAAATGATATAAAGATAAAAATAAAGATTATGATATAGTCCCATCAAAGGAGAGATTTTTTGAGAGTAGTGAGAGTATTAAAATAAGATATATTTAATATGGTGACTACCAAGATTTATGTTCTGTAAACAATGCAACCTTAAACAGATTCTTTGCTTTACACTTTGTCTTGCCGTTCGTTTTAGCAGCTTTAGCTTTAATGCATTTAATAGCCTTACATGATAGTGCGGGGTGGTTATTTACTGGCCCTAAATTTTTATATATGAGATCTACATCTACCTTACTTAAAGCAAGCTTAAGTTTTATATTACCTAATATTAAAGCCATAAAAAGAATAGGTCCACATAATCTAGATGTGATCTCGGTATTGGTTGGCTCATTGTTAGGTGATGGCTTTGGAGAGCGTGAAAAGAGTGGAGGTGTAAGATTTAGATTTAGACAAAGTGTAGTACGTAAGGATTATATATTTTGGTTACACAATTTTTTACATACAAGAGGTTATTGTTCTAACCTTTTACCTGTTATTTACACACAAAAAACAGGGGATAAAGTATTAGAGTATTATCGTTTTGGTACGTATAAATTTACAAGTTTATTGTGATTATATAAAACTTTTTATAATCACAATAAGAAAAAGGTAATACCCGCAAATATTGCGGATTTATTGACTCCTTTGGCCTTAGCTATTTTAATTATGGATGATGGTACCTGAAAAAATCCAGGTGTTAGAATTGCAACAAATATTGTAAATATTCCCTTTAGGAATCCAGACGGATTCCCGCTAGGGAATAGTTTTACAAAACAAGAGGTAGAATTATTATCATCAGCTTTATATACTAAATTTAATTTATATTGTTCATTACATAAAAATAATCCCGGAGGGATTCCTAACAGGAATCCTGACGGATTCCCGCTAGGGAATAGTAATTATCAATTATATATTAAACAGGAATCTATTACTTTATTAAAGGAATTGGTACTACCATATATGATTCCAAGTATGCACTACAAACTAGGAATATAAATATATAAAAGTAGTCGAGGGATTAAGTATTTAATCTCTAAGTCTCCGACGGGAGACTTAAATTATTATACCTCTCCTTTTAGGTATAATGGTTTGGCAATGCTAGTGTAAACGGTTAATTTTTTAATTAATGCCTTAATTAATGCAAGACCGTCGGTTATATTAATGTTTAAAATATAATCGCTACAGACTGCGTCACTGGTGGGTGTCGATTTATTTGATGCTTAATGTACAGTCGAAATTTTACGCAGGTAATCCTTTAGGAATATCAGGTAACTATGATAGATTACCAATGGCTCCATATTTCCTATTCAAAGATTTAATAACTATATTTTTATTTGTTATTGTTTTAAGTATATTTGTATTCTTTATGTCAAATGTTTTAGGTGATAGCGAGAACTACGTGATGGCAAATCCAATGCAAACACCAGCTGCTATTGTACCTGAGTGATAGAAAAAAGATGTCACTTAATCTAGCTATATGCAGGAAACTCCTAAAACTTTAAGTACTTGCCTATTCGAGGGAATCCCCCAGGACACCCGGAATAAAAACCAGAGTAAAAATCTTAAATATATTACAATGGACAATCCGCAGGAAATCTACTGGTATATCTGTTTAGCCTCCTTTTCTTAGGGGGGGAAGAAAGGGAGGTAAAACCCTGGGGGGGGGGGGGGTTTACCTCCTTTTCGTAGAACCCCCCCCCCAGGGGGGGGGGGGGTTTAGCCATGACTAGGTAAAAGCTTTTCCTCCTGCCTCGTACCTTGCCTAGAGGCTGGGTGTAAATGAGGAATTGGGGGTGTAACATGATATGCCTTAATAGTATCCTTAGAGGCTATACGTGAGACATTATAAGGTAAAGATTAATATCTTATAAATGAAGATTTAGTCCGATCATTATAGTAATATAATGTTTAGAAACATTTATTAGTACCTTGCCCGCAGGGGGGGGGGGGGGGGGGGTCCGGAAGGATAAAAAAAATAACTTCCGAGGTAGGGCTGGAAGGGATTAGTATTAACTTGTCTCTCCCAATTATGTTTGTTAATTTTTTTTTTGATCTTTTACCTTTCTATGCTATTTTAAGAAGTATTCCAAACAAACTTTTGGGTGTTCTTGCGATGTTTAGTGCGATTTTAGCTTTATTGGCTATGCCTTTTACAGATTTAAGTAGAAGTAGAGGTATACAATTCAAACCTTTAAGTAAAGCAGCTTTCTATATATTTATAGGAAATTTTCTGATATTAATGGTTTTAGGTGCAAAACATGTTGAATCTCCGTACATAGAGTTTGGACAAATTAGTACACTTTTATATTTTTCACATTTTTTATTAATAGTACCTTTAGTTAATTTTTTAGAAAATACTTTAATTGTATTATCTTTGAGATCTAACTCTAATGGCTAGGTTTTCCTCTTATTTTTTTTTTTACAGGTGGAAAATCTTGTGTTCTAAGACAAGGGTTTAGTAATAAAACTAAAAAAAAAGAGACGGCTTCTTATATAAGCTAGAGACGTTTTACTAAATAACTATTATGCTAGAGAGATAGCACCCCCCCCCTTAGGGGGGGGGGGGGGATAAACCTCTACGTGCGTACCTTCTCGTGGTGGTTCAGACTTAGATGGGAGATAATAATCATGGTCTGCCTTGCAAGGTGCAGCTCCTTGCAAGGCAGAGAGGTGCTCTTTGTCGAAGGGAAAAATAATTAGCCTAACTTTTTTTTTAGATGAGGATTTTGGTAATCTGAGCTTAGTTCTTTATCTAATAGAGGCACTAAAAAAAAATACCAAATGCTCTCAGGAGTGTAAACGCTAAAAAAAAAATTTTTTTTCCTAAGAGGGAGGGAGGCTGATGTGGGAGGGAGGGAGGCTGCCAGGGTGGTGGGAGGGAGGCAGGCTGGCAGGTGGGAGGGTGGGTGGCTGGTGGGAGGGAGGGTAGGGGGGGGGGGGTAGTCCCGAGGGATTTGTTTCGAGGACCTGATGCACCCCCCCCCTCAGTAAGGCGGTAAATTATAAGTACTTTTTTGCACACATTTATACGTCTTTTTAAATTTATTTTTTTTAAGTTAGGTTTGATTATAGCTTATAATCTTTCTTTATTGCCTAAATTTTTTTAGTGTTTTTTATAATGCGCAGCAAGATATTTTTGTTATAGTTTTCATAGTAATAGGAGGTTTTTCGTTTTATTAGTTTTTACTTCGAAGTATATTATTTTATTCTTCCCTTATAATAGAATTGTTTTAAATTTAGCTCTTATAAAAATTATACAAATTATTGTAATATCTTTTATTAAGATCATTTTTGGTATAAGAAAACTTATGAAAAAGCCTAAGGATTTCTTTTTTTATAGAAAATTGTCCTTAAAATCATTATGCCAGTCAAGGCTAAATAAGGTTATTGTTTAAAAATTGGTTGTACTGCGGTTGGTGGTAGTGTTGGTGTAATTCTAGGGGGGGGGGGTATTGATCAATTATTAGAATAAGCTGGACATGATAAAATCTTTTTATAAAGGTGTTCAGTTCTTTTCTGGTAATGAGGTTATGAAAAATCCACAAGATGTTTATCAGGGGTTTCATACTAAATTAAAACAAGTAAAAGATGCTGAATAAATAAGTATATTAACGAATGTTTAGATAAAATGAATAGTGAAAATTAGGATAATTATGGATTGAGTAACTCAGATAAGTCATAAATTTATAAAGCTCTTAAGGATTTGGCTAAATAAAATGAGGTTGATAATAAAGTTGTATCAAGGATACTTAAATTGATAAATTGAAAATTAATAATAAATAATTGTACGGTATCAGGTTTACTTAGCCTATTATTGCCTGGAGTGGTAAGGGGGGGGGGAGGGGGGGGGGGGAGAGGTTTGCTTCTGCTTAAATAGCCTCTTTATATGAAAAAGACAATTTAATTTTTTAAATTCTTTATTTTTTTTATGTTACTTTTAATGTTATTATTAACACCTTTATTAGGAATATTTTTTATAACGATTAGCAGATACTATGCCTTAAAGTTAGAAAAAATAATTGCCTTAATTACAACTATTATTAATACTATTTTTTCATTGGTTATTTTTATTTTATTTGATTTTAGCATTAATGAATTCCTATTTGTTCAAGAGTACCATAATCTAAGTTCTTATGATTTATATTTAGGTATAGATGGAATATCTATATATTTTGTTTTATTAACAACAATAATTTCACCTATAGCTTTATTAAGTAATTGATATTCTATAGATGAAAATGTTTTATCTTTTGTTATAATAATACTAATATTAGAAAGTTTGTTATTAGCGGTTTTTTTAGTTTTAGATCTTTTAATGTTTTATATTTTTTTTGAAAGTATATTGCCACCATTGTTTATATTAATAGGATTATATGGATCGAATAATAAAGTAAGAGCTAGTTTTTATTTGTTCTTATACACATTGACGAAACAGTGTAAAATAACTAAACACCGGGAAAATCCTAAAGCTCTAGTAACCAAAGTAGTAAGATAAATTTTATTACCGGCTTGATTAATGACTCAAGGTATGGAAATATCACTAGAGATGAGAAGAACACTTTTTTCGAAATGGACAACCGCGGTTCTAAGTCATCCTTTTAAGGGTGTAAAAGAGCAACGAGTAGATAGTTATTCAAGATTCAGAAATTTTAATCTTGTAAGGTGTACTCTAATCGCAGGGAAACCAGTTTTTTGGAGAACGATTCATTCCTATTCACATAATAAATTGTTTATTCACACAATATCAAATAAACAACACGTAGCCGAAGGCTCAGACAATAATAATTTACATCCTTGATTTGTTACAGGTTTAACTGATGCAGAAGGTACTTTTATGGTAGGTTTTAACAAAAGTAATGATTATAGAATGGGATACCAAATTACAGCTATATATAAAATAGCTATGCATAAAAAAGACCATGGTTTATTATATAGTATAAAAAATTGGAGTAGGAAAAATAACTAAACATGGAGATAATAGCATACAATATGTAGTCAGATCCCTAGCAGAATTACAAATAATATTATCTCATTTTGATAAGTATCCTTTATTAAGTGAAAAATGAGGAGATTATAAGTTATTTAAAGATGGCGTAGAATTAAAACTAAAGCCCATCTTAATAAAGAAGGTTTTGATAAAATTCTTTATATAAGAGCCGCTTTAAACTTAGGTCTTAGCGATGAACTAAAATTATATTTTCCTTATATTGAAGCAGTAAAGAAACCTTTAGTTCAAAATACAGATAGTATGAATCCCTATTGAATAGCAGGATTAGCTAGTGTAGATGGGTGTTTTTATGTATCATTACGTAATTCTCTTACAACCAAATCTGGTAAGTCTGTAACATTAAAATTTCATATTGTTCAACATAGTAGAGATATAGGACTAATTAAATCATAAATATCTTACCTAAATTGTGGTAGAATATAATTAACTTTAAAACAGTCTGCTGTATATTTCGTTTTCAGAAATTATAAAGACATATTGGAAAAAATAATACCTTTATTTGATAAATGCAATATTAAAGGTATAAAATAATCGGATTATGCGGATTTTTTTTTTTTTCTCCGGGTCCGAATGAGGTGCTGCGCATTTTATTTTTCTCCGGATCCGAAGGAGGTGCTGCGCATTTTTTAAAATGCGCAGCACCTCCGGAGAAAAAAAAAAAAAGAAGAGCTATGCTTTTACAAGATAAACATTTATCAGAGGCAGGTTTATCTAAAATAAAATCTATTAAATCCAATATGAATTTAAATCGTAAATTATAAAGTAAATTATTATGTGAATTGTCGGTTAGCCGATATGAATCTAAGTAACTAAAAATTAAAGAAATTTTATGTGTTTGGATCATTATTCTTATTATTATCAATATTAGTTATGTCTTCTATAATGGGTACTACGGATTTCGATGCCTTATATAAAACTAATTATAATTATTCAACCGAATTATTTTTATTTTATGGTATCTTTATAGCATTTGCCATAAAAACACCCACAATATTCCTAAATAGTTGATTGTTAAAAGCTCATGTTGAATCACCATTAAGCGGAAGTATAATACTAGCTGCTATATCTATGGTAGCTCTAAATCTAGCTAATTGCTGGAAACACCTTGCACATATTTTTACAAGGTCTATCAGCAGGAAACTATACGCCTTTACAGAAACTAAAGGCTATTTAACATATATTTTTTGAGATGAAATTGCGTTAAATTTAAAATATGTTAATTTATGAAAAGGCGATTGCTTAAAACTTTGATGCGGAGCTTTTATAAATAAGGACGATGGTTATAACTCACAGTGGGGGGGGGGGGGGGTTGCATGACCTAAAATTACTCTTTAACATGATTAATATAAAATTAAATAGGATCTCCAGAGGCCATACGCTAGAAGTAATTAACGCAAATAAAGATTCTGTGGGTTCGATACATGAGTTTAAGACAAATACAACTGGTGAGTATCTAGATAAAAATAGCCACTCAGGGCTAAATAATAATAAGAATTTTTCTACTTACTTAGCAGGATTAATTGAAGGTGATGGTGCAATATATATACCTAAAAACCAAGGAGCAGCTGCAATAGTAATTGCTTTTAACGGTAAAGATTTTCCTTTGGCATTATTATTGCAAAAAAACTTAAATGTCGGTAATATTTATAAACCTAAAGGTAAAGATGCTTGTACTTATGTGATAAGCGATCTACAAGGTTTAAATAAAGTAGTCAATTTAATAAATGGATACATGAGAACACCCAAAATAGTTCAATTATATAAATTAATTGATTGAATAAGTACTAAAGGAAAAAGTCCGACTTTTTTTAATAAGTTACCTTTAGATAATTCTCCTTTAGACTCTAATGCTTGATTATCAGGGTTTATAGATAGTGATGGATGTTTTACTGTTCGAGTTTCAGATAATAAAAACTGTAATACTAAAAAGATATCCGTTATGTTGGCTTTAGTACAAAAAACAGTTAGTTTAAATAATCATAGTTTATTTAAAATTATGTCTAAGATTGCTAGTTTTTTTTTTTAAAAAAAAAAAACAATGTTTTTCATATATTTATGAAAAACAAGTCCCGGGGGACTTGTTCCCCCCCCCCCTCGGGACCAGTTGCAGGCCGCTCAGGAACTAGTTTTTTTTTTTTCTTAAAAAAAAAAACAATGTTTTTCATATATTTATATATGAAAAACAAGTTTTTTTTAAAAAAAAAAACAATGTTTTTCATATATATGAAAAACAAGTTTTTTTCTCCGGATCCGAAGGAGGTGCTGCGCATTTAAAAAAAAAAAATGTTTTTCATATATTTATATATGAAAAACAAGTTTTTTAGAATGTAATCTAAAAATTACACAACAAAATACAAATCCACAATATTCAGGTAGAACCGGAAACTTAAAGGGTAATCAGGCCGTTCAGACATATTTAACCAAATACCCTTTGTTTAGTAGTAAGTATTTAGATTTTTTTGTTTGAGAAAAAGTATTAAATATGATGGTAAACAAAGAGCATAAAAATAATGAAGTTATTCTTAAGCTTAAAAAAAGTATGAATTCTAGGCGAACATACTTTAATTGAAATCATTTAAATAAATTTTATCCTTATTCTTTTTTTTTTTTTTTTTTTTTTTAAAATAGAATAGGTTTTATCCATTTACATGTAGCCCTTGCCTTCTTCGTGTAACAGATATTTAATATATTGTGTTTTGCTTTTTATTTGTATACAGGAGACTTACAATAGAGTCCCTATCCATAACAGGGGGGGGGGGGGGATGGCAGGGTTTATTTAATTACTAAGATATGGTCCCATCCAATATATAAATATTGGCGTACCTACCTAATTATAGTTAAATTTCTCAATCAACTAAAAAAGTTATACTAATGATGCCTTGTGTAGCACTAGTTGATATTTACTTGTAATTAGAGATTATTAATCATACCCTTGTATGGGGGGGGGGTAGGTCAAGATTTTTTTTTGATAGTTTTAAAATTAAGTTTATATGGTATTTTTAGACTAATATTACCTATATTACCTAAAGCTTCTTTAGACTATACTTATATAATATATCTTATAGGTGTTATAACAATAATATATGCTAGTTTTAGTACTTTAAGAACAATAGATGTTAAAGAACTTATAGCATATAGTTCAGTATCCCACGCAGCAGTTTATCTTATAAGTGTTTTTAGTAATACAATACAAGGAATAGAAGGTGGAATAGCTTTAGGTTTAGCTCACGGATTTGTTTCAAGTGGTTTATTCATTTGTGCTGGAGGTGTATTATATGATAGATCGGGTACAAGGTTAATTAGTTATTATAAAGGTCTTGCTCAAATAATGCCTTTATTTTCTATATTTTTTTTTGTTTTATCGTTAGGAAATTGTGGTGTACCTCTTACTTTAAATTTTGTAGGTGAATTTATGTCTCTTTATGGTGTATTTGAAAGATTACCTTTATTAGGTGTTTTGGCTAGTTCATCTATAGTTTTTAGTGCAGCATATACTATATATATGTTTAATAGAATCGCTTTTGCCGGGTCATTTAGTAAATTTTTTGAGGCTAATATAAGTGATCTTAATATACGTGAATTTTTTATATTACTTACGTTAGTTTTATTTACAATTGTATTAGGTATATACCCTGCGCCTATATTAGACGGTTTACATTATTCAGTTTCATCTTTAATTTATAATAGTTGATATTAGCTTTCCTTGCCTCCTAAGAGCCTGAGCTCATCTTTTTTTTTAGCTCAGCAGGCGTGCTTATAGAGGGGTGCGCTCTGCCAGATTGGTGAACTGAGAGAGGGGTACTATATAAATATGGCTCAGCCATATAGCACGCTACTATATTTTTTTTTTCTCCGGATCCTAGGAGGTGCTGCGCATAAAAAAAATATTTATTTATTTATATAAATTATATAAATAAGGCTCCCAGCAGGGTGTTCGTAGCCTAGCGCTATATATATAAGGCAGCTACGCACCCAGCAGGGTGTGCGTATCGTAGCACTATATAAAATAGGCAGCTCCCTTTGAACCAGCTTCCTTTTAAGCAGCCCGCGGATCCGAAGTATCCGAAGGATCCTAGAAAAAAAAACAGCAGGAGGGGGGGGGGGGGAGGAAGCTATTTAGCCCTTAGGGAGCTGTTACGGGCTTTGGTAGCCTAAGCGTGGAGGGTTTCCGCAGGGTAGCTAGGAGAGGGGGGGGGGGGAAGGAAGCTCCGCTTGCTAAAGGGGGGGGGAGGGGGGGGGGCAGGAGGGCTCCCTGCGTAGGGGGGGGGGCTGGGAGGCTGGGAGGCTGGGGGGGGGGGGGGGATAGGGTATATAGGATTAGACGTTTAGTTTAGGGCGACTAGCTTAATAGGGGATATATAATGTAAGCACTTTTAGTACCCTACTTTTATAGGCAAGGGTTTAATCCCCCCCATCGGTTGTCTATAGCGGGCGGAGGAGATTTAGCCGTAAGTAACCTTGATGGGAAAAACGTGTTATTTTTTTGTTATGTGTACTTTGGTTATACTTTAATCGCGGGTTTTCAGCTTTCGCCACTTAGGTAGAAGGGTGGATTCACCTAGGGTAGAAAGTTAGAAACCAGGATAGAAACCAGGGATATAAGCCCGAGGTTAAAGTATACAGGGGGGGGGGGGGGGGTTGGCACTTTGGCTTTAGGGCTTTTTTTTTCTTGCTATTAGGGGGGGGGGTCCTGGTACGGATGGGGAGCCCATATAAATAAGAGCTGGTACTCATATAAAAAAAAGCCCATATAAATAAGAGCAGCTACGCACAGAAAAAAAATCTGCACCTCCTTCGGACCCGGAGAAAAAAAGCAGGTACGCACAGAAAAAAAATATTTATTTATTTTTTTTTTTTTTTAATAAATAAGAGCTGAGCACTTAAAATTGGTCTTTCAGTCTACTGTTTTTGGTCCTTAGGCCTTCAGTATTCCGTTTTCCCTGCCCCCCCCCCCCTTCGGGTCTTCCCTTGTATGATAGTCGGCTGGGGGGGGGGGGGGGTAAAACTATCGGGTTGTAGAGTCGAAGGGTTTAAGTATCGATAAAGTACCCGAGGGGGGGGGGGGTATAGGTAGAGGTAGAGGTACCCCCCCCCCCCTAGGGGGGGGGGGGGTACCTTGCCTAAAACTTTTAGCCGTGTTTACTCTACAGCGATTTATTTAGCCCGTTAACCTTTCTTTGAAAAAGACAATTAAAAACTATTTTTATGTCCAAGTATTACAAACAGTTACAGATTTTTTTTTTCTTTTACTGCCAGCACAGTTACCGCTCACTATATAACCCTCGGCCTAACCTATATGAACAACGGTGAGGGAGATAAAGCTCAAGAGGCTCGATATAAGATCCTGCAAACCCAAATATTGATCCAACAAGAATTAGAATTACTTGAGATAAATAATAAAGCAGAAATCCTACGACAATGACTTTATTAGATAAAGAGTACCTAGAATCCTTTTATCCTTAAAAAGACAAATATTTCAGAATGAGATAAGGCTTATTTAGAAGAGGCCTTTAAGGAGGTACCCTAAAAGAATAAATCTGTTCTGGACTATATTACCTGTAATGACTTTTTAGTATAAAATCCATAAGTCCTAATTAATTTAGGACCTTACTTCACAGGAAAAAGCTTAAAAAGGTTGAGATAAGATTAATAGCAACGATCCATTAAGCAACGATCCTTCAAATTTATTGCCAGAATATTTTTATAAATACTTAGATGAATTATATAAATACTTAGATAATCTAACATTTTTCCTAAAATCCTCGTTAATACATATTTTATTCTTCGGGCTTATCTTGTTCACGGTTTTTAACATAGTCTCGGTTTTACTATGTTACAAGATAATAAAATACTTTGCAGACAAAAGTTCCGTCGTAACATAAGGTATTTGCTCTAAGGAATAAATATCAAAGATACTATTTAATCTGGAATTATACAGTCTTGGTACTTATTTGGATTGTAGGTATTTGCCTAAATTTTATTTATTTAAAATAAGACTAAAGACTAAAGACTAAACTAAATAAATTAATATTAGTAGCATTAGTATTATTTAACCCTATTTAAAGGATTTACTTTCAAAGGTTTTTTACACTTTTTCTACACTTTTAAAAAGATAGACGTTTATTAAAAAAACCCGTGGGTTGTTTAAGCTATTAATTAAAAGAATTATTTGCTGATTAGTATATTTGGTGATTAGTATATTTGGTTAAGGGTTAAGGCCTTAGTATATTTCGGTAATATGAGGGGGGGGGGGGCGGGGGGGGGGTATAAAAAGCCCTTAATAGATTTCGGTTTAAAGCCTCGGCATTATGTATCGTAGGCAAAGGCAAAACTTTTAGGCTAAACCCAAAGGGAGTGCTTAAACCTAGGGTGGTAAATCTATAGGGTGTTAAGGTGGTAAACCAAGGGAGGGAGGGAAACCAAGGGGGGGGGGGAGGCTGGTTGGTAAACCTAGGAGTAGAAGGAGGATTAGGATGAATTAGGCCCGTTTGTACAAATTTTTATATTTATGGATTTTTAGACTCTTATTAAGTTTTTTATTAAGTTAAGGGTCCTTTATTGGTGACTAACGGTATAATACCCGTAAGCCTTATACTTTGTAAAAAGTACACATAACATCTAAATTATGCCGGGCAACGAAAAAGAGAAACAAGACAGATATATACCTAAATCAGCTTTCTCATTTAAAAATGTACACATTAATATGGGAAAAGTTAGATTATTCAACTATTAAAGCTAAAAATAATAATGAGGTAAAATTATACCTCAAGTATTTATATCTCATTCATTCTCCCCTCCAAAAACTATGTTTGTCAGGTAGTGCTTGCTTTTTACCGTACGGATGGGTAGGATCCGTAGGATCCTTCGGATCCGAAGAAAGGGGGGGGGGGGGTTCCTTAGGCTCACTAAAGTTAGTGAGCCTTGTCTCAGCTATCTGGGTGAGAGCACCCCCCTTTTTTTTAATGGTAGGAGGGGTAGGGGGGGGGGGAGGCCTCGATGGCAATAAATTTAGCCCAGCCTACACACCCAGGGTAATTTTACATAAGATATTTTAATAAATATACACGCTATTAAAAGTTAATTTTTAGAGTTACTTAATATAAGTGTACTAAGGATGAGGCGCCTGGTAGGATAGCTGCATTCCTTTTATGCCGTTAGGCCTGCTTCGACCCCTTATTATTAGCCCTTGCTAGTTTTTTTTTTTTCTTAAAAAAAAAAACAATGTTTTTCATATATTTATATATGAAAAACAAGTTTTTTTAAAATGCGCAGCACCTCCTAGGATCCGGAGAAAAAAAACAATGTTTTTCATATATTTATGAAAAACAAGTTTAAAAAAAAAAATGTTACCGATGGACAGTTAGCAGGCTCTCTGTAACGAGTTTTTTTTTCGGATTCTAGGGTGCTTTTTTAGCTCTTAAAAAAGAAAGGGAGTCTTATATAAGGGGGGGGGGGGTTGGTCCCCTATATTTTAAAAAAAAAAAATATTTATTTATTTTATATAAATTATATAAATAAAAGCTGCAATCCGGGGGTGCGTAGCTGCTAAGGAAAAAATATAACCTTTCCTTAGCAGCTAGGGGGGGGGGGGGAAAAGGCGGTAAATTCTCACAATAATTATTACTCTATAGCGTAGTTAGACTATTTTTTTTTTTATTTTGTCTGCCCTTTTTACTACTCCCCTAAAGATTTCTCATAATGATGTAAAAACCAAATCAGAT